TTTAGTAGGAATTTAATTTTGGTTCCGATTGAACGTTTTTCAGTAGTTTTAAGACATGCAAATCGTTTGTACGCGGTTAATCAATATTAACATTAAAGTTAATATTAATTGATTTAAGTGTACAAGGTGTAGGGGTGAGTATAGTAAATGAGATACCCTTGTAGACTTTAGAAATAGAAGATAGTTTTTTCATTAATTAAATAAAATAAAAAAAATTTTTTATCAAATTAATGAAATTTTTAGATTAAAACAAATTCTAAAAAGTAAAAAACAAAAGGTAAACTTTAAAAAAGGAAATTTTCCGCAACAAGGATTCAATTTACACTCGATTAGGTAGTTGGTAGGGTAAAAGCCTACCAAGCCGATGATCGATAGTCAAGTTTGACAGAACAAATGACCACATTGGGATTGAAATCTCCCAAGTAGCGTTTTGCTACCAGCAGTCGAGAATATTAGTCAATGCTCGCAAGAGTGAACTAGCTAACTGAAATCTTTGATGTGTCATCAAGGATAACGTAAGGGAAAATAATGATATTACCTTACTATTAGTGTCGTCCAAGTGCTCGTGCCAGAAGACTCGGTAAGGCGAGAGACGCAAACGTTATTCGTCTTGATCAGGCGTAAAGGGTATGTAGGCGGTTTTAAGAATTCAAAAAAAAGTTTATTAATATAATACTAACAAAACAAAAAGGTGTTATAATTTTTAAAACAGAATCAATTAAAGCTAGAATCTAACAGAGGTTAAAACAATACTTATGGTAGGTGTACCAACCTAAGATAATAAGTAGAGTTTTAAGGGCGAAGGCATTTACCCACTAAAGATTGACGCTGAGAAACGAAGGTGAGGAAAGAAAAAAGGATTAGAGACCCTTGTATCCCTCACTGTCAACGATGAATGGTAGTTACTAGTAAGAAATAAACTAGAGGCGATGTTAACACGTAAACCATTCCGCCTTGTGAGTACGACTGCAAAGTTAAAAACAAAAAAATTAGTCGGTTTCGGAGCAAACGAAGTGAAGCATGTTATTTAATGCGATAATCCGCGTAAAACCTTACCAGTTCTTGTATATAAATTTTTATGTTTTTTTTTATAAATGAAATCATTTTCCTTTATTATTTAAAACTAAATTTATACAGGTGTTGCATGGCTGTCTTCAGTCCGTATTGTGAAAAGTTAGGTTAAATCCGTTAACGGACGCAATCCCTATTGTTAATTTATACTTAACAATTTATGATATTGATAAAGTATCATTTGGGGCTAAGACAAGCCCTTATGGCCCTTATGAACTGGGCTATAGACGTGCTATAAAGATTTTTACAAAGTGACGCAAAACTTCTCTTATTTTTCTTTTTTAGAAATAAATTTTTTTATTTAAAACAGTTTAATTTATTTATTTAAATTAAAAATTACAAATTAAATTTAGTCCTTTAAGGGTTAGGGTTTAATTGTATTTTGCTTCTTAATTTAAATTATTAATATTTAACTTAATGAAGGTAAACTGTTTAAATATTAATAATTCAATATTATATTGTATTATAATAAGATATAAAAAAATGTTAAGAGCATAAGGTTGAGCTAATCATTAAAAAAAATCAAAATAACAAATTAACGTTACGGATTGTCACCTGAAACTTGGTGACATGAAGGAGGAATTTCGAGTAATCGTTGATCATTAGGCGCAACGGTGAAGCAAAAATCCGGAATGAACTAACCGTCTGTCGCTGGGAAGGAGCTTAATTTGGTGGAAAATAAATCAAAGTTTTAATTTAAAAGCTCTCACTCTCACTCTACAGTAGAAAGAGCAAAAAAAGCTTTATATTTCTAATATAAAATAGTTTTAAATTTTAATTATTGTTAGATCTATTTAAACCATTTAAGTAACATCTCAAAAGTCATAGCAAGGTAGCTGTACTGGAAGGTGCAGCTGGATATTTAATAAAAAATTTTACCCCCATTTTTATATTAAATAAATTTGTATTTTTTTATTAATATGTTATTATTATATTTATAATACTATTTTTTGAAAGAGTATATGGTTAAAGGAAATTAAAGCTAAAGAAACAATATGAAACAAAAAGTTTAATTAAAAAAAAATACAAATTATAATAACAAATAATTAAAAGGAGGTTAGCTGAGTGGTTTAGCAGTAAATTTACACTTTACAGACAGAGTTTCGATTACTCTACTTCCTAATTCTTTTTGTTTACATAAAAAAAAATTTTTTTTAGTTAAATTATTTTATTTTGTTAATAATTAACAATTTATTTTTTTTTTTACATAAGAATGTAAAATACTTCTATTCTGTTAACTTACCATATTCAAATAAAAATATTTTTTTTAACTAAGGTTTATTTAATATAAAAATATTTACTTTTTTTTTACAATTTTTATGAGTGAAAATTAGTTTGTTAGAACTTTACTAATTACATATTTTTTATTATTTTTAGTAACGAGTATGCCGAAATGGTAGCCGGGTGAATTTTAGGTATTCATAATTAATTTGATTGTAAGAGTTCAAGTCTCTTTACTCGTAAAAATCCAAAAACCAATTAATAATGTAGAAAAAAAAAAATAAATTTGTTTTACTCAAGGAGTTAATAAACTGATAAATTTTAAAATTTTTTTTATATGTTTTTTTAATTTAACACTAAATATAATTTATTTAGTTAATATTAAATATTTAGGTTTTGTTAAATATTTTTTATCAATTTAATAAAATAAATATTCTTTTTTTACTTTAATCTTAAGAGATATAATTCATTATATTTGTATGTAAAATTTAATACAAAAGTATATTAAATTTTTATTCTTTGCTTATTGTAATTTATTTTGTTTTTGATTTAAGTTTTAACACCTTTAGCTGAATTGGTACAGCATTTGCCTTCGAAGCATTAGTTTATTGGTTCGAATCCAATAAGGTGTTTTAATTATTTAATAAAAAAAATATATTTAAGTAATAAATACTTAAAGTCAAATTAATAATTTTATAATTTTTATAAGAGTGTAGTATTAATTGGTTAGTATGGCGATCTCCAAAGTCCTCGGTAGGTGTTCGACTCACCTCGCTCTTGAGTATCTTTTTTTTTATAAATTTAAATATTATTAAAAACTATTTAAATTTTATTATTGGTTGTAAAATTTGTTGTTTTTATTTAAATTTGTATTTAGTCCTAAGTATTAGTTTGTGACTTAAAACTGCTTTATCTAAACCTTTAATTTAGTCTATTATTAAATAAGATAACTTTTTTTAATATACTTGTATAAAACTTTAATAATAAAGGATAGTTTTTAATATTAGTACTCCGTTTAACTTAAAATTTAAATATAATAAATTCCAGCAATAGGGCAGGTATAGATATAACGGCTTAAAAAAAAAATTAAAATAGTAATTATAATTATTAAGTTGGCCTTAAGCAACTTTGCAAAAAGTTTTGGAGTAGAAAAATAAATTTTTATTTTGTACTTAGGTAAGTTAATTTATTAAACAAAAATATATTATATTTAATGATAGAAAATATAAATAACAAAGTGAATAAACAACCAAAATCAATTATAAATAAAGAAAAACTAATATCTTCTGTATATGAATATAAAGCAGGTAAAGCACAAAATTTGTTAGTTAAAATAGAAAATTTAAAGTTAAAAGCATCTGAGTTAAATTTATCCTCTATAGGCTCAATTCAAATAACAAATTATATTAAAAATAATAAAGGAAATAATATAAAACTTATAAATAATAAATTACAAAGTGTAATTAAACCTTCAAATTTACAGGATCTTAATTTAACGTATTCAGATTTAATGTTAGATACTGAATTAGATTCATCTGTATCTAATTTACCTCAGTCAAATTCAACAGTTTCTACCTTTAGTAATAAAAATTACTTAGATTTAGATAGAGTAAAACTTCACAACAAAAATATACTTAAAGGAGATACTAGTGGTTTTTTTTTATCTTTAAATAATCAACAAAATAAATTTAATCGTTTAAGTAACGTTTTACAATATCTTAAAAAAGGTGAAATTAAAAAACAAATTATTTCTTCTGAAAACGCAATTTTAGATTCAACTTTAAAAAATAAAAAAGTAAGTGCTTATAATATAAGACACTATTTAAATTTATTAACTAAATTTGAATTTAAACTATCTTCTAATCTTTATAATATTTATAAATTTAAAAAAAGTAATAAATATTTATTTGCAATGAAAAAAGCTACGGATTTAATAAATTTAGCTTTTTTAGTTAAAGGTTGTTTAATAAGTAAACCTATATTTAATATTGTTTATTCACCAAATAATATTCAAAAAATCATAAATGATTACAATATATTAGACTTTAATAAAACTTATTCTAATAAACCTAAAATTATTATTCACTTATTTTACTATATAAAAACAAAAGGTTTAAATAACACTAATAAATCTAATGTTACTACTTTATTTGAATCAAGTAACATAAATAATAAAGAAATATCAAAATTTAAAGAACAAGAAAAAAATAATATTCTCACAATTATTTTTAAAGATAAAGTTTTAAATCTTTGTGATTACTTAAGTAAAATATTTAATGCAGAAGTTGAATTTGATTTAGTGAGATTGTATCAACCTTATCAAAATAGCGATATTTTAGTGCAATATTTTAACTCTCAAAGTTACAATACAAAATTTATTAACTTAGTTTCTAATTTATTTAGTCAAATTAATATTTTTAAAAAAAGTAAAATTAATAATCCTTATTTAGAAGGACAAATAAGTAATAATTCAATAAACACTACCTTAACAAATGAAAGTATCGCTTACCCATCTGGTGTTTCAGGGGTAAATATTAAATTAGCAGGTAGACCTGTTAATGAAAATATTATACCAAGACTTACAGTAAAACGAGCTCAAAGAGGAAACTTTAATAGATTAAATGCAAAAATGATAGAAAAATCAATGTTTACAGATAGATCTAGAAAAGGAGCATTTAATTTTACAATTAGTTTAAGTCATGTGTTTAGATAAAATAATAATTTTTGTTTTTTGAGGGGAAACTTAAAATTTAATCTTTTTAACCCCTATGGGATTTACTAAATTTAGATTAAAACAAAAATATGTTTTATATTTATATATTTTAATTATTATAATATTTATAGTATAAAATTTATAATTATTTAGAGTAATTATTTTTTTTCTTTAGAAATGTTTAATTATATAAATTTTGATATAAAAGAGTTATTAATTATTGCAGTGTGCATATTCATATTCAAAGATTAACATAAAGGTAGAATTATAATTATTTAAATCATTTTTTCTAAGAACCTCGTCTAATAAGGTGTTAAAAACGAAATGTCCTTCGAAAGATTTAATATAAAAATTACAATCTTTATGTAGGCTATTTAAGTCATATTCCGTTACAGGAATAGTTTGAGCCTTAGGGTTTTGTTTAATGTAAACATTAACCATTAAGTAACCATCTTTAGCAACTTCTCTGATTCTTTGATTAGGGTAAATATCCCAATGATAATGTAAAAATATTGTATCAGCAAACTTATAGGAGATTTTACCTCCTAAACCATATTCGTAGTTTTTAACCACATATGTAATAGCTAATTTATTTTCATTATCCTCAACCTGAGTTTTTTTAATATATTCCTTAATAATATTTTTATTAATTAGGTATTGTTTAATTTTATTAATAAAACTATCAAAATCTAAAAAATATTGTGAATTAGTACTTTCAGCTAAATAAGAATTAAATTTATCTTTAAAAAGGTTATAGTAACATTTAACTATGGAAAGTATAACTTGTTTATTAAAATAGACAAAACTTATTAATTTTAATAATCTAGAGAAATATAATTTAAAGTACTTTAAATTAATTAATATTATAGGTAAATAAGATTCTGTATTCCAAACATCTGTTGAATCACTATCTAATGGTGGTGAATCAGGTAGAGGAACATTTGCAGGATCCAGTGTATAGCTTTCAGTATTTACATTAAGTGTATTAGCTCTAGGTGTTGGAGGTGTAGGTGTAGTATTACCAGAATTAATAGATGTACCACTAGGACCAGCTTCAGGTGTAGGTGTATTAGCTCTAGAAAAATTAAAACTACCAGGTATTTGCATTGGACTTTTACCTTTATTATTTAAAGAATCTTCATTATTTGATTCAGTATTTTCTCTAGAAATAGCTGGAGAATTTACATAAGATCTAAAGATTTGTACCCATCTAGATCCTTGTCCATCAATATCATTAAAGGCGTAGTATGATCCAAGCCATTCATTCATAGCGATATTTTCCATACTACCTTCTTTACTGTAATCACTAACATTATTTTTAATAGACTCATACAAATCAGCATCAGATATTTCAGGTGTTAGATTTAAATGAGAACAAATTAAAGCTTTTAATTGATCCATACCTACATTTCTAATTGATTCTTTATTTCTACGTACACTTTCATAACTTTCAACAGGTGAAATACTACTATTAGAACTGTTAGAACTATTTTGTGTGTTTAAATCATCTTCATTACTATAAAAAGCTTTCCAAGGATTAGGAATCATAAACATCCAAGTTCTATCGGGGGTATTATTTGTAGGAGTAGTAGTTTGATTATTTCTATTGAAAGGGTAAAAACTAGTTAACCAATTATACCAAGAGTTATTATTAGGAGTTGGAGCTGGCACTTGATTAGCCTCTTGATTATCACCCCATAAATGTCTAGTTACCCAATTAAATATATATCTAGGGGAATTTCTTCTCATATTATTAATTTCATTTAAGGTACGAACAACTGATTGAAAACCTTCAAAGATTGTTCTAATACTTTCAAAGCAATAATAACTAACAGTTATTGCACCAGCAATACCTATAGCATAACTAAAATAAGATAAAGTTTCCTTAGTTGTTAAAGGGTACCATCCAAACCAGGAGTTCCAAGAGAACCAGCCTTTATTAGTTTTATAATTAGGATCTTTAAGTTTTTCTTCTTCAATTTGTTTATTAATATAATATTCAACAAACTGATCTTGATTATATAATTTAACTTTAGAATCCGTTGGCATTCTTTCATTAACTTTACTAATTAAATCTTTAGCTCTATTAGAGTAATCGACTGTTTCTGGGTTTTCAGATAGTTTAACTACTATTTTAGCTATAAATCTATTGTACAAATCAACTATTTGTAGCCAATAATCATATACCATATCCCAATTTACCTCAGAATAAATAGCACCAATAGCTGAACCTACACTAATAATAAAACCTAAATCATATTTATAACCTGTAATATAACATATCTTAGAATATATGAAAGTTATAATTATAGAAAATAAAGACCATTTAGTAATAGGAGCTTAACTATTAGCTAATTTAAGGTTAAGAGATAAACCTTCATAAATAAATATCCATAGTTTTAATTGTGAAATTAAAACCCTTTGTTTTGAATTTTGATAATTTTATAAATCTAAAGGATAGTAGATAAATTATCTGGGGTGTTACCACACTCCATTTTCTTTTTTAATTAAGGGGGTAAAAATGTTAACCCCTTTAGATTTTATCCCTTAAATTTCATCTTTATGAATATATTCATATGTAAAATGAAAATCAATAGAGGTACCTATTTCTTTATTCATAGAATAATTAATACAATGTATTAAAATTATTTTACTTAGATAACTAATTAAAGTAGTATTTAAATTATCATCTTGAAGATTAACTGTAATATCATCTAAATAAACAATAACTTCATTGTCTTTATAGCTTTCATACCAGATATAATGGTGTTTTTTACCAACTACAGTTTGATAAGCACAAGTTTGAACTTTAATTGTTAATTTAATAAAATGAAATTCCTCATTGGCATCTATAGAATTAATAAAATTAAATAGATATTTAAAGGGGAAATCAGCATTTAGATGATTATTAATGTGAACAAAATCTGTCATAAGTCTATAATTAAGATTTTTGTCCATAACAGTTTTATTTCTATTAGGTAAAATAACTTTATTAATTAAAACATTTCTATATTTAAGAAAAGTAGTTAACTTATTAATAAATAATTTAATTTTATTTATAATATTATATAATAAATTCATCTGATTTTTTTAATTTAATTTCTTAAAGAATATAATTTAATATAGCAAATTATCTAAACTTAACACCCAAATAAATAGGGTTGATTTAATTTAATATAGCAAAATAATAAAACTTAAATTAATAGGGTTGAAATAAATTAATAAAACAAAACAATTATTAATTATTTACACCTAAATTTTGTCTTCTATACCTAGTTCTTCGAATAAATCTCTTAGAAAATTTTCATGAAATTCTTTTCGATGTAAATGTTCCCTGTTATTATACAGATAACTTTTTATTCTCCAATAATCCCATTTATATGGTATTGTTGCACATTCCCATGGTTGAGTATCCTCAACATGTTTATTTACAAACCACCATTTCTAAAGACATTTATTATTGCTTTTCCAATTCTTATAGAATAAGTAATTGGTATAAACAATGTGTAGTAAAATGTATCGTAATAGAATTTTAATATTATTTCTGAATATGGTATATAATGAAAGATATTTTCATTCCAAAAATCTAGTCCAATAACTAAAAAACCAATACTAAAAATAGAAGCTATGTAAATTCCTATTTTTTTGTAACTTGGTAAATTTTCAGTTAATTCTTTAGGTAAAGGGAATTCAAAACCAATCAAATCTTTTAAGAAGTTTCTAACTGAAGAAGCATAATTGAATAAAAATTCTATATTTCTTAGAGAATCTGTCCAAAGGATACCCATTGAGGAACATATTATTGTGAATAGCCATCTAACTAGTCTAAATGCAATAGGTTTTAAAGCATAAAATATTGTAGATGATAATACCATACCTGAAAAGGTAGATAAACCAAGTCTTGTTGATAATATTTCACTCCAAACTGGTCTGAAATGATCTATTATATAAGCTGCAGCATCTGGACCATATATTTCTAGTGTTTCTAATGGTCTATTACTTCTAATTACTCTATTTAAACCCCAAATAACTCTTATTGTAGGAAAAATACCATGTACAGCAATTATAGTTGAAAGTACACCCCAGAAACCTGATAATACTGGTTTTAAGGATTGTGGAAAACCTAATAAGTTTATTATAGGAGTAAATATTAATTTAGCTACAACGAAGAATGGACTAGGTCTATTACTAGCAAGACTATTACTAAAAATAGTAAAATTTGATTGTTGTTGTTGATTAGTTCTTCCTCTCATTTATTTTTTTTTCCTTCTTAATTTGTTAAACAATTTAATTTAAATTATCAAATTAACTAAACTTAATTAATTTAATATATCAAATTAATGAAACTTAATTATTTTTAATTATCAAAATAATAAACTTAAGATATGTGCTTTTATTAAATATTTTTTAATTTCTAAATTAGATACCCAATATAATATCATTAAACCAGGTAAATTTATTTAATATAATTAAATAAATTTAACTTAGAATCACCTGGTATAATATCAATAACTTTTGATTGATTTATTTCGAAAGGATCCTCGTAACAAAAAGTAAATGCTTTAAAATTAGCCCAATAAATAAATTTATTATTTTCATAGATATTATTAAAGGTAGCTTGTGCTAAACTTTCAATTCAAGAATATGATTTTAAACTATCTCTTAAAAGTTTATTTAATAAAAAATTACTTTCAAGTGAAGGTTCATAAATTACTAAACAACTATGTAATAAATCATAAGCATCTTTTTTAATACTTATTTCCTCATTAAATTGTTCACTAGAAATAGCTTCTATATCCTTTTTTAAATTAGTATATAAATCAAAAATTGAAGCTCCTTTAATAATTAAAAGCTGACTTTTATTTTCCCAATTAATTTTAACTGAATAAAAATTATTTAAATGTATTAATTTATTGTTTAATACAGAAAAATCTTTTTCAAATAAATTATCTTTAGCATTTTTTAAAAATAAATTTATTGAATCTTGTTCAATAGCAAAATTAATTAATTTACTTAAATTAGTTTCAAATTCAAACTGATTTTTACTTGAATTATTAATATTATTAAATATTTCATAAAAATCTATATATCTAATTTCACTAAATAAGCTAGTTGAAGGATTATATAAAATATCCTGGCTTTTTATAATATTAAGTTGTGGTTTTAAATTTGAATTATTTATTGGATTAACTTGATTATCACTTACTGGAACTAATTGATTATTAATAGATTGATTTAAGTCAATAAAATGATTATATAACTTAGTATCAAGATCAAGTTTTCTAATAATCTTAAACTCCTTAATTTGTTCAGAATAATTAATAGAGAGAATGGGGTTAGAATTTATATTGTCTCTTACACCGTTATTATTTATATTTGCAACAATTTGAGAATTATAATTAACTTGTTTATTAGTTAGTGCTAATTTGTTTTCTTTATTTAATTTAATTAAAGATGAACTAGATGAATTAGGACTACCTTGATTATTACTATTAGTTTGTAAATTTGATGCTTTATTTGAATTTTGTGCATTTTGATTAACTTGTTGATTATCACAATTAGAAGAACATCTAATTGGATCAATAAAATTAGTTATTAATACTACAGTAGTATAAATTAATAATACAAATAATAAAAAATGTATTGTTGTACTTAATTTACCTTTTTTAATATTATTAATTTTAAATTCTTCTCCTGTAATATAATCAATATACAATAAAGCAAGAATAGGACAAGCAATTATTGAATATAAATAAGTAAAATCACCTAACTGGATATTATAAATTGATAAATTTTGTTCTATTTTAAAAATAACTTGTATAACTATAATAGAACAAATAAAATTAAATAAATAATATGAAATTAAAACTTCACAAGTAGGAATATATTTTATGTTATCTTTATTATTTTTATTAAAATGATAGTTTTTATATAAATTAACAGGTAAATATAATAAAGTGTTAAATATTCTTAAGATAAAATTAAATTTTAAAAATATTACATAAAATATTGAACCAGTTATGAATAAGTTAGTTAATTGTGAACCAAAATATAAATAAAGACCTGTATTAAAACAAATAGATAATAATAAAATAAAAATAATTAATAAGGTAACCAATTTAATATTGCATCTATAAACAGAAGGTAAAGCTAAAACAGATAAATAAATTTCCCCTATATTTATAATTTGTTTTTTAATTAGTTTAATAAGTTTTGTCATCTGATTTAAAAATTTTTTTTACCACAATTAGAATTGTATAATTAAAATATAAATTTTTATATTACTAATATACTCTTATAGTTGTTTTTCAAAATACGAAATTAAAAATAAATTATTAACAATTGAGCATAAAATTAAGATAGTTGAAGGGGTTAACAGTTTTTCCTTCTATAAATTTTTTTGTCAATTCATCATTAAGTTTATTATAACTATCTTCAGTTATTTTAGCATATTCAAATATAATTCGTTTAGCTGTAATAGCTTCTGAATTTTTCGTAATAGTAATGTGCTCAAAATTATCCCGGATAATAGAGTGTAAAAAGTCAACATCATAATTGTTTTGGAGATTGATATGTGTTTTCGCAAATAATATTTGTTTATCTTTTTTATCAATTTCTAGGATTACCTGAGCTACTATAAAGTTTTCATTTGATTTTAATAATTTATTTTTTATAAAATGTATGTTAGTAGAAAGATTTTGTCTTGTTAACGGTACCCTCATTTTTACAATTTGTTGTTTCATATTTTTTACTTTATAAGGCCACAATTAGAATTCGATCAATATTATAATTACTAATTATGTACTAATAATTATAATACAATCTTCTTTTATTATAAAATTTCTTTAGTTATCTCTAGGGTTTACACTAAAAATATTTTTAGTTAGTTATTTTAAATTTTAATAATAGTTTAAAAGCGAAAACAGCACAAATTTATATAAGCATAGTAGATATAAAACATAACACACAAAATTTTTCTTATTAAATATTTATTTTTTTTTCTAATTTTCCCTCATTTTAATTATCTTTCCTTAAACTGTGTGTTTTTTTTATTTAACTATAATTCTAATTGTTGTTCTATATTATAAAAACTAAATATGATTATTATTATTACTATTTTACTTACTTTATTATTTTATTTTTTACTATTTGGTTTTGCTTTTGGTACTCTACTTTACGTATTTTCAAATTATTTGGGTACAAAAATAGTAGTAAATGAAATTTTTATTCATGCTATTTGGTTTTCTTTGGTAATTTATTCTCTAATTGCTATGAAACATTCATTGGCTACAATGGGTGCTTATTTAGAATTAATTTTTGATAAGAATAAAAATAAAAAACTTAGAAAAGACATTATTAAAGAGATTAAAGAACAAATTAAAAGTGAAATTATATGGATAAAGAATAGTATAATAGCTCAATTGCTTATGCAAATTTGTATTTTTATAAAAAACGTAGTTAAATTATTGTTTAAATTTTTTTTTAGACGATAAATTATACTACAAGTCTAATTGTATTTATAATATTTTTAAAATTAAATGAAATCAAAAACTACAGCTAATAAAACAAGTTTTTTTAAAAACTTAAAACTTTCATCTCTTACAGCTAAAATTAGTTCTAAATTAAATTATGCACCACTTATTGACTCATTAAAAAACATTAAAAAAACTTTATGTACTTTAAAAACTAACATTTCTAAATTTTTTTGGAATATATTTGTTTTTATTAAATTAGATAAAGTACTTACAACTAGAGTTTTAGTTTTTATGTCTTTATTTGGTATGCTTATTAGATGGGGAATTAGAGGTTTTACATTATTTAATGTAATAATGTTAGGTTGGATATTTTATTTTAATACTCCAGTAATTACAGCTAAATTATTAACTGGTTGGATATTGGACTTCTTTAATGTTGGTTGGATAACATATAAAGATATTGTGGCAAAATTTTTTGATTACATTTCAAGTATAGCTAACACTGGTTTATCTAGTGTACCTAAACACCACAATCCTCCAATTCAATACCCGGAAGGTGGCTTTATTAAACAATATAGAGAAATTTTTGAGACAATTAAAAATTTACCTCCTAGATCGGATGAAATGCCACCAGTTAATAAAAAATGGTATGATTTCTTAAGAGATAATTACCAACCGGATAATAGATATGGTTTTAATCCTAATCCAACACCTGATACACCAAATGTAAAAAGCACTGTTTTTAGTAATGTCTTTAATTTTGTTAAGGATAATTGGTACTACTTTGCTATACCAGCTAGTGTAATCGCTGTAGGTACAGGTGTTTGGTTTTTCTGGGACCCTATTTCTACTACTTTTGTTTTTGTAGGTAGTTCTATAAAAACAGGTATTGTAGCTGTAGGTACTTCTATTAAAACAGGTTTTGAATACATAGTTTCATATTTACCATTTAAAAAAGGTGGTGGAGATGGTACTGATGGTTCTAACCCTTTATTAGGTTCTGTAAATAATGATGATGGTGTACCTTTAACTGATATGACTCCTAGAAATAGAATGGGTGCAATACCTATTGAAGATTCTCCAGATAGCTTAAGAGCTAGAGTATCTAATTTAGGTCGTTTACAATTTAGAACTGAAAGTGCGGATATTAGTGGTATACTTAGTAGAATGCCTAATTCACCTTCACATTCCGTGGGTGAAGTACATTATCCTGCTATAGTTGTTACACCTTCTGGTACTCCTCCAGGTAGTGTTTGGGAACTAGAAAGAGTTTCAGGTACTTTAAAAAGTCCAACTACTTCTAGTTTAGGACTACATGGTATTACACATAATAGTAACCCTCACTCACCTATTTTAACTTCACTTAATGTAAGTAGTGAAACTTTTAGACCTTCTAATATTGAGGGCTTAAGTTCAGCTACTAATGCACCTACTCAAGGATCTCCTATTTTAAGCTCACTTAATGTAACTACTCAAACCTTTACACAAGATCCTGCTAATGTTCCTCTACCTATTACACCTAATGTAACTACTCCTACTCCTTCTATTGTTTCTACTCCTTCTAATGTTCAGGGGTTCCCTACTGGTCCTAGAGTCTTTGGACCTAGTTTTGGTACCTCTTATGGAAATAAATAAGTTATCCCCCCTCGTATTTTAATTAAAGGGGATAGAAATTTATTTTCTTTTTTGATCAATTACCTTGATTACAACCCCATATACAAAAATATGAGTTTTTTGCATGTGTTCCATGCATTGTAAATAATTTAATTGAACATCAAGTGAAGATATATAACCTTTAAGTGCTATTTTTAAATAATCTTTAAATAGCAATCTAAGTGTTTTATGTTCACTTAACTTAAAGTTAAATGTGAAATTTATAGGTTCTCGAGTCAGTTCATTAACTGCTCTAACTTCTACTCTGATATATTTATCAGATATTTTTTCATTTTCTTTAAGAAAAGTAAAAAACAAGGCATAATCTAGTTTTTCTCCATTTTGGATAAATTTAAAGATTTCTGACAATAAGTCTACTAAAGTGTATCTCGGTACCAACAGTTTTAAATTTAAAACTAATTTAAATACGTTTTTAAGTTCGTAATAAATAATTTTACCTCTAAATAAAGTTAATTCTGTTTTTAAATATATATGGTTGTTCATTTTTATAATTTTTTTTTGTTGTTTTTATCAATTTTGGTATAAAAGTATCGATGATTAATATATAAAAACAAACTTTACACATAAAAAAAGACAAATTTTAAGCTAAGCGATTAACAATTATCAATTAAGGGAAAAAACTCAACTTCCAAGTATTTAAGTAAAACCTAATATAAATTCTTGTAAGCTGTTTCAAGCACCAAAAGTAAGGGTATTTAAACAGCTTCTAATTTTAAGACTCAATTTATTATACTAACCTTAAATGAGGTTTAATATATTAATTTGCAATAAAACGAACATGTTGAAATGGTAAACAATCTCCTCTTAAGCAGGAGTGGAAGTAATTCCTTAAGAGTTCAAGTCTCTTTGTTCGTAAGCATGTATCAAAAATAGTGTTTTACATAGGAAACAAAAAAATTTTTTTTAACCCTATATAATATATATGCTTTTTTAAATTTTTTTAAATAAAGAGTATAAATTTTAAGCTCTAAATATTACTAAAAATATCTCAATTTTATATAGTATTCTAATCTTATAATTTATTTGTTTACCGATTTTTAAATCCTCCTTATTTAAATTTTACTTTTTATCGTAAGTAAATTTTTTTACAATAAGGTAAATTTGTACTATAAATTATAACATAAAATAAATAAAAAGGTTACAATACTATCTTGTTTAATATTTTTGTAATTAAATTATTAAATTAAAGTTAGCTATTATTAATAAATAGTTTAATTTAGTGAAATTATTTTATAATACATTTAACAAATTAAGATTTAAACAGAGATAGCTCTTTCAAATTATGAAGAGTAAATTTAAATACGATATATAATATTATGCCTCAATTAATACCATTTTTTTTTATTAATCAATTATCTTTTTCATTTTTAACTTTATTAACCTTAATTTATCTATTTTCTAAATATATCTTACCTTTATTTACATATCAACAAGTAGTTAGAATGTATATAACTAAATTAAGTAAATAAAAATTTATTTAATTAAAATTAGACAAAACCTTAATAAAAATCAGCCCTCCTACTTAAATTTTATAGTGTATAAATAAAATTTAAAGCTAATAGTAGCCTTAAAAAATTTGTTGTTTTAAGAATAAAATAAATTTGTTTTATATAAAAACTTAAATACCAAAAATTTTAAGATATTTATTATAAATAATGGCTATTACTTTCTATTTGTTTAACTGCTGTTTTTATTAAATATAATTTTATAGTAATAGTATACTATAAATATTCAATTTTATTAATAGTATTTCTAAAGTTTAATATATTTTTACTAGATTAATACAAGCGTGAAATATAATTTTCTAATAATTTAAAACTAAAAACAAAATGAAACAAAAATGTATATTATTAAAAAGAAGAACTTTAACAACTAAAGTTTTTAAAAAATATATATTTGAATTTATAAGAGACTATAAATTTAAATCTGATTTTATTTATCTTTCTACTAAATTAAGAATAGAAGATAAAAATAAAACTATTAATATAGGAGAAGGAAAGTTCTTAAAATTAAAAACTAAAGAGAATAGATTTTATATATATTATATGTTAGATATCTTTACCTCTGTAGAAAATATTAACCTTAAAAAAACAAACTAATTTTTTTTGATCTCATTGAAATTAATGAAGATGATTATAATAAATAGCAGAAAAAATAAAAAACCTTGGGTTTGACTTTAATTAAATAGGATCTTAATCAACCCTATTTTTATTTTATTAATAACTAAATTTATATATATTTGTAAAAAAAAATACTATAAAAGTTTACTATTAATTATATATTAATCTCAATAATTTGATAAAAATAACAAAAAAATGATAGATAATAAATAAAGGGTGGAGTTAACATTTTTACCCCCTTAATTAAAAAGAAAATGGAGTGCGATAACACCTCAGATAATTTATCTACTATCCTTTGGTCTTATAAAATTATCAAAATTTAAAAAAGGGTTTTAATTTCACAATTAAAAGTATAGGAGTATTTGTATACCCTCAATTTCCTGATCCAATTGACTGAATGTAGTTTGTATTAAGGGTTAATACACCGGAAAAAATGTTTTTATATATCTAAATATTCCGCAATAAAACTGGAGAAAGATGTGTCTTGATTAAGGTAGGGCAAAGGCCACTTACTGTAACATACAAATAGTTGTTATTTTTTCCAAGGGTATAGTTTTTCTCTATTTGGCCAAGGTCTTTTGTCTCCTCTAGGAACTACGTAAGGGGTTACCTTACCTGTACCTAGATCTATTGTATGCATTAAGCCATACATTGAAGGATTAAACCTTTGTTCAAAAGAACCCACAGGAACCATAATAGTTAAAACTTTTGGATAAACTATATCTAATCTATTCATTTCAATATTATTTTTCTTGAAAATATGTTTTAACATTAATTTAGTAAATACGTTTAAATGATTTCTCTTAAAAACATAATAGAACTTTTTAATGTTAATATCATATTCATTAGTAGTATTGATTTTACTGAAATCACAAGCATCTAGGTTTACAAGACTCATGTTTATAATACATTTTTCTCCATCGATTAAATGGTTAAGGTATTCGACAGTATCTCTGTCGGCATGAATTGTTCCCAGTCTACCAAGGAAATCATATATATAATAAATCATAACTTGTAATGTACAAGAACTATATTTTAATGAAAGAGGATACAATTTAAAAATAACATAATTATCTTTATATGTTACAGATTTTAATATCATTGATGGTAGCATATTCGTCATTTTTGTTTTTATATAAATTTAGTTATAGATCAAACTAATAAAACTTCGTAATAATTATTAAATATCCTCCCCTTTTTAAATTAAACTAACAAAAAGATTTAGTAAACTAAGGATATAATTTCCGTAAGATTTTCCCACTTTGTTTGTCAATTACATACATTTCTGCTTCACCAAATAGAAATCCTTTTTTAGTTTTTCCTGTGGGTACATATAGTATTAATTCACCTTTAGCTCGAAAATATCTTTCATCTTTACTACCTTTTGGAATCAAAACTGTGATAACTTTTGGTAACACAAATTCTGTTTTATCTAATTGAATATGATTATTTTTATTTAGATGTTTTACTATTAATTTACTTAAATCATCATCTCTATATCTATTAAATGTATAATGGATATTTTTTACCACTATATCCTTTTTTATATTACTTAGATTATGAAGACTTGTAAGATCTTTAATATTAATTAAAGTCATATTTAAAATTACGTATTTACCGTCCATTTTAAAAGGTATGTACTTTTTAACTCTAAAATCACAATAATCTGAACCCAATTTAGATAAAAAATCTTTTATAAAAATTGTTAACATTCTTATTGAACATAAACCAAATTTTATTGAAGTAGGTTGAAATTTAAATATATAAAAATCTTTATGTGAAGATATATTTTTTAAATTTAATAAAGGCATAAAAGTTAAAATTTTGATTTTTTTATGAATGTTTACCAAACTATATTACCAATCTAAATAAATACTTGAACATATTTATTTGAAGTAAAGGTATTAATTTACTTATTCTATTTGAATAATAAATAAAAATAGATTACAAACCTACTCTTTATAAAAAAGTAAATTCCGCACAACGGTGCGACTTATTGTTTATAAGCATGGACTGGTATTTAGATTTAAGACTATTACAACTTAATTTATAATCAAACTAACAACTTAAGAGGTGTTCTTTTTTTTTTATTAAATATATTTAATTTCTAAGTTAGATCCACAACATAATTTCATTAAACCAAGTAAAATTTGTTTAATTTTATATTATTTTTTAACTATTTTTTTTTTTTATTTTTTTTTATATAAAAGAGTCTGTATTAAATACAAAGTGTTAAAAAATACAGTCCTCAACTCTAAATCTTTGATAGTTTGTGTAGAGTTATTTACAAAGTAGAAAACTGTCGTAGGGGGTTTTTTAACCCCATTTAAAAAAAGAAACTTTTTGAATTAAACAATAATAATTAATATTTTTTGATTAATTTAAGTTATAACAAAAGAGTCCTTAGCTTAATAGGTAGAGCACCTAATTGTCAATTAGGGGTGTCCCAGTTCAAATCTGGAAGGGCTCGCTAATTTTAAAAATTAAATATTTTGCTATTTAAAATTTATCTTAATTTTAAGTTCTTTTTTATTGTATAATAAAAAAAATATCTAAACTTAAAGTTTTTGTGTAAAATTATTATAAAAAATATTTTGTTAAAAAAAACGGTTTAAATAAAGGCATCTTTATATTAAGTTAAATAAAATTTTAGGGGAAAAAACAAAAATTTATATAAAAAAAGCATAGTAAACTTTAAACATTTAAACGAGTATAGTTAAGTAGGTATAGCATCTACCTTCCAAGTAGAGATCATCAGTTCGAATCTGATTACTCGTATTTATAAAAAAACAAATTTTTTTACTAATTAAAATTTTGTTTTTAGTTTCTGTAACATTTAAAAATAAAAAACTAAATATTTATTATAATTCTCTTAGTTCAATGGTAGAACATCATTCTTCTAAAGTGTAAATTTTGGTTCGAATCCAAAAGAGAATAACAAATTTTTTGTTGTTTGTTTATTTAAAATATATAATTTTTTGTTTTTGTTTGTAAATAATGAAATTTATAAAAGAAAGATATAACTTAAAAAGTATAATAGATATAAAATTTATTAAAGCGATATAGTGTAAAGGTTTGCACGTCAGTCTCATGAACTGAATGATCGGGTTCAAGTCCTAATGTCGCTAACTAAAAAAAAGGTCTTTTAGTATAAAGGTTGTACAGCTGCCCTTCACGTAGCTAGTGCCAGTTCGATTCTGGTAAAGACTATTTTCTATATTTTGTTATAAAAAGAGTTATTTATGTTTAATAAGTATACAAAAAAAAATTATTGTTTTTTAGGAATAGTTTTCATAGGTAAGATAGAATGATTGCTAATTGTTCGGGGAGACCCTTAGGTGTTCGATTCGCCTCTATTCCGTAAACAACAAAATTTAATTAAAAAGCGCTAAGAAGTCAAAAAAAAAAGAATAAATTTAAAAATTATGATTAGGTGGCTGTTTTCAACTAATGCCAAGGATATTGGAACGTTATATCTAGTATTTGCTCTATTTGCAGGTATGATTGGGACTGCTTTTTCTATGATTATTAGATTAGAACTGGCAGCACCTGGTGTTCAATTTTTACAAGGTGACCACCAATTATTTAACGTAGTAATAACAGCTCATGCTATAATAATGATATTCTTTATGGTCAAAAAATGCTAACTGTAAAAAAAAAATTTTTTCTTGTTTTACAAATATAAGGCATGGCCGGGTTATATAGAAATATTTAACTTTCATCTTGCTATATGCTGGAAAACCCTCATAGTTAAGTTTAACCGTTCCTTTTTTTGGGTGAAACTATTAAAAAAACTAAAATTAGAATAGTAAATTAAATTGGGTAATCAGCAGGAAACCAAATTAATTAGTTTAATGTAAAAAATAACAAATTAACTAAAATCAAGTTAATTTTTTTATAAAGTTTTTACTAATTTAGTGGAATCCTCAGAGACTATATGCAAGATATCTATAAAAGTTTAGAAAACAGATAAAGAAATAGTCCAACTCTATTAGAAATTTTAGAGATAAATGTATGCCGGCATTAGTAGGAGGTTTTGGTAACTATATGTTACCCGTTTTAATCGGGGCTCCTGATATGGCTTTCCCTCGATTAAATAACGTATCATTTTGGTTATTACCTCCTTCTTTAATTTTAGTATTATTAAGTGCTTTAATTGAAAACGGAGCTGGTATTAAACTGTCCTGTCCTTTACTTTAACAAAGGAGTAAAGGTAAGAGACCTGTGCCAGAATAGTAAGTAATTACTATATAAAAACTTCACTGTATGCTAGAACTTCCTAAAGACTTAAATACCTAGGATTTTTTAATAAACAGGTAACAATTTTAAGTTTGTAACAATGGATAATTAGCAGGTAACTTATTTAAAGAAACCTCAGAGACTGCACGTGAGGCCCCTAAATTAAAAAAAGGGTGAAGAAATAGTCCAATAAAATTTGTGAAAATAAAGGTTAATAGTTAAATTACATTATAGCTATTTAAATTAAACAGTTGTTTTTGTTAATACCAGTCTAATGTTTTCATTTGTGTTTTTTAGCTATAAAGGGAATATTTTAAGTTTTATTATAACAGTCAAAAAAAGATCTGTTAACTATTTTAATAAAAATAACTTAGTACCAGATAATTTAGGGTCTTTAATAATTTCAAAAAATCAAGAACAATTAGGATTTTATTTAGCTGGTTTAATAGAAGGTGATGGTTCAATTATAGTACCTAAAACTATTCGTAATAAAAAAGGTAATTTATTATATCCTGTAATAAAATTTATTTTTGTAAGTAAAGATTTACCACTAGCTAACAAAATTAAAGCTGTTTTAAAAGGAGGTACCTTCTGTTGATCACTAAAAAGAACTTATGTTACTTTGTTAATACAAGATACTAAAACTTTATATTTTTTAGCTAAATTAATTAAGGGTAAAATGAGAACACCTAAAATCGAAGCTCTTCATAGACTTATCGAATGGTTAAATAAAAGACCGAACAATAAAGCTTTACCGAAATTAGTTTTAGATTCTAGTCCTCTTTTTTCCAATAGTTGGTTATCTGGCTTCATAGAAGCCGATGGAAAATTTTATAGTAATTTTACTGTAAATTCAAAAAATATTGTTAATTCCGTTAAATATTATATGAGAATATCTCAACGTAAATTTTACCATAAAATAACAGAGGGTAATAATTACACTAGTTCTTATTTACCTATAATGAATGAAATAAAAAAATTTCTAAAAGTTTCTCAATTAATTGAAATAAATAGAACCCATGACAATCATAATGAAAAAGCCTATGAAGTTAGAACAGTTAAAAAAGAATCTTGTACAATCCTAATAGTTTATCTATCTAATTTTCCTTTATTTAGCTCTAAATACCTAGACTTTTTGGATTGGTTTGAGAATTACAAAATTCACAAAGATAAAAAATATAAAACTATTGAATACAGTAATTTACTTTTTTCATTTAAACACAAAAATGAAATCATTAAGAACTGGATATAACTGAAAAAATTTAGAATATTTTTATGTAAAATAGCTTCTATTTTTATAACTATGTTAACAAATAAAAATATAAATTACAAAATGGTTTGTAAAATAAAAAATTTTTCTGACAGGATGGACAGTTGTAGTTTTTATGCTAAACCAAGAGTTAGTAATTTTGGATAAGCTGTCCTATTATAGTAATATAATATATATAAACTCTACTCGATGCGAGAAAATTCTTCTAATCGGAGGTAAAAGCTCATCTTATTTTATACAAGATAGAAAAATATTTACTAACATGGAGATTACTCGCCTGGTTAAATTTATTTGTGTAAATTTTAGCCATCAGAGACTATACGTAGAGCATCTTATTTATAATTTTTTTTCTGGATTACAAAATTTATCTAAAGAATATGTAAATAATATTATAACGCTTAAAAATGTAAGTGTAAATAAAAATTCAATTTCAGAAAATAAAGAATTATTTTATCAGTGGTTAGTAGGTTTTACAGATGGGGATGGTTCCTTTTCAATCATTCGCCAAAATAATAAATGGAACTTAACGTACAAAATAGGGCAAAGTACCTATAATTTAAAAGTTTTATATTTTATACAAAAACAATTAAAAGCAGGAAGTATAAAGATCGAAAAAAATGGAAAAATAGCCGAATTTAAAATTCGAGACTTACAAACTTTAAGTAAAATAATTTTTCCTATTTTTGATAAATATCCTTTATTAACAAGTAAATACTTTAATTATATTAAATTTAGAGAAGCTTATATTATATTAATTAATAAAAATATAACTAAAATAGAAAAGGATAAACTAATTAATAAAATTAATGTACCTATACCTACTAATTATATTTCACCGGTGTTTACGATATTAGGTCCAGATATATTAACAATTAAAAATTTAATTAATTATAAATTTTCATCTAAAGTTATGAGTAAATCTTGGTTAGTTGGTTTTACTGAAGCAGAAGGTTCTTTTTATTTAGTTAAAAAATCTAACAGTAGATTAGTTCATGCTTTTGAAATAAATCAAAAATTGGATGAAATAGTTTTAATTTCAATAAAACATTTATTACATATTAGTACTCAAGTTAAATTCAAAAACAAAGGTTATTTTTCACTTTGTACTACTAATTCTCGTGCTATTGAAAATATTATCTCTTTTTATAAAAACTCTATGAAAAGTATGAAAAGTTTAGAATATAGAATTTGGGCAAGATCTTATGTGAAATATAAAGGAAATTTTATAGCTTTAGAAAAAATTCAAAATAAAACTAGAAAGATGAAAACTAAATATCAATCTTTAGAATCTTTTGAAAAAAAATATAATTTAAATAAGATGAAGGAATAGTCCGATCTCTAGTGAGAATTAGAGAGTGTAATGATAGTATAAAATTAAAAATTAATATAATTTATATTTGTATGAGATTACCAACTAAAAAAAAGTTATCCTCCTCTATCTAGTATTCAATCTCATTCCGGAGCTTCTGTTGATTTAGCTATTTTTTCTTTACATTTAGCAGGGGTTTCATCTCTGTTAGGTGCAATTAATTTTATAACTACAGTGTTAAACATGAGAGCACCTGGTATGTCTTTACATAAATTACCTTTATTTACTTGGGCTATTTTTGTAACAGCAATATTATTATTACTTTCTTTACCTGTATTAGCCGGTAAACAGATACTGCCGGCTTTAAATCCAACTATATGCTGGAAAATGTTCAATTTAAGTTTTTTAAATCTAACACAATCAGCAGGAAACCTATTAAACTTTAATTTTTTAGGGATCCTCAGAGACTATACGTTGGAATTTATCTGTTGTAATATTTTAGCTTGTTCGTCTAATTTTGACAGTAATAGCAAAAATAAATTGTTATTAAACTCAATTAATTATAATAATTCAGACAAATTAAATAAAAATATCTTTAATTTAAATTTTAATAGCTATTTAGCTGGTTTAATAGAAGGTGATGGTACAATTGTAGTGCCAAAAACAGAAAGATCTGTTAAAGGTCGGATTAATTATCCTTCGATACAAATAGTTTTTAACTTAAAAGACTTACCTTTAGCTTTAATGGTTCAAAAAAATTTAAAACACGGATCTCTCAATAAAAAGAAAGGGTTTAATGCTTATGTTTTAACTATTAATAATCTTGATGGATTATTATTAATTTCTTTTTTAATTAACGGTTATATGAGAACACCTAAAATTTTTGCTTTGTGGAGTTTAATTGATTGGTTAAACAATAAGTTTAAAAATCTTCATATTAATAAAAAACCTTTAGATAATAGTTCGTTAAAATCTAATGCTTGGTTATCTGGTTTAATAGATGCTGAAGGTCATTTTTCGGTTAGAGTTACTACAACTTCTAAATATCCTAAAGTAGAATGTAAATTTGAATTAAATCAAAGGAAAATAACTCAAAGAGGAAATGATAATTTAGATTTTTTAGATTTTATAGCTATTTTTTTACTTACTTCAGTAAAAAGTATTAGAAATAATAAACCTTCTTCTGAATATAGAGTTAGAACTACTAGTTTAAAGGGTAATTTAATTTTAGAAGATTATTTAAACTCTTATCCTTTATTTAGCAGTAAATTTTTAGATTACAAGGATTGGCTAAAAGTATTAAATTATTTTAAATCTAACTATCTTAAACCAACTAATTTTATTAAAGAAATAATTTCGATAAAATCTAAAATGAAAAATAATAGAACTGAGTTTAATTGGGATCATTTAAACAATTTTTACAACTTAGATAAATAAGATATAGTCCCAACATACATGAAAATGTATGAGAATTTACCTTAAACCTGGTTAATAATATTTATTTATATTAATAAAAACATATTAAAGGTTTATGAGGTTAAATAAAAATATTTATTATTTAATCATGGGACCTAGTCCAGTAAATCAAGATTGCAGGGTATTACAATGTTATTAACAGATAGAAACTTTAATACTAGTTTTTATGATCCAGCTGGTGGAGGTGACCCTGTGCTTTACCAACATCTTTTCTTAGTACCAGGCATTACTACTTCTTTAGTAACTAGTTTACCATTTATAGTTAAATCTGAAACTAACAATGCTCCAAATGATTTTAATTATAATAAATTTAAACAATATTATTTAATAATTTATGGTTCAGAAGCCCTTTATAATATTAAAGATGATTTTTTAAATTGGTTTATAGGATTTACTGAAGGGGATGGAAGTTTTATTATTTCAAAAACAAAAAATAATGCTTTACAATTTGTAATTACTCAGTCAACTGAAGATGTGAATATTTTATATTATATCCAAAAAACTTTAGGTTTTGGTAAAGTAATTAAACAAGGAAAAAGAACCTCTCGTTTTATTGTTCAGGATTTAAAAAATATATTTTTATTAATTTTATTATTTAATGGTAATATTATTTTACCAACTAGAAAAATTAAATTTAAAATTTTTTTAGACAATTTTAATAATAAAATTAGTAAAGGAAAAATTAAAATATTATCCTTTTTACCTAACCTAAACAATATTATTATATTAAAATATATTAATTCTAATATCTTACCTAGTTTAACTAATAGTTGGTTATCTGGTTTTACAGATGCTGAAGGTTGTTTTACTGTTTCTTTTTTAAGTAAACCTTCTAATGCTTTCAGTTTAAGATATATTTTGTCCCAAAAAGGAGATGAAAATTTACCTATTTTAAGTCACTTTGTATTATTATTTAAAGGTGGTGTTTTAGAAGCACATTCAGCTAAGTCTAATTATTCTTACATTTTTTCGGGAAAAGATTGTTGTTATAAAATATATAATTATTTTAAAAACTTTCCGCTAAAAACTAAAAAAGCTATTAGTTTAGATTTGTGGCAAAAAATTCATAACAAAATAAACAACAAAGAACATTTAAATCCATTATTAAGACAAGAATTAATTAAAATGGGTAAACAAGTTAACTCTATAAAAAGAAAAAGTAAGTAATGTAAAATAACAGGAAAAAAGGGTATGGTTAAATAAAAGTTTTGAAACTGTCTAGGCAGATGTTAAAGTAAAAAAAAAAGACCTTAAGCAGTAAACATTTATTATATTTAATAATGTACCATATCCTAGTCCAATATTTGTAATATTGTAACTCTTGACAAAGGGTTAAAACAATATTTTATGTTTATTAAATTTTGTTTGGCAATGCTAGTGAAAACGGTCAAAGCTTGCCTAAGCAAGACCGTCGGTACCCTCTGTTTATATTTAAGTTTTTAATTCTTATTCTCCATGCTTTTTAAAAAGTTTTTAAATTTAACAAATTTATAATATTATTTTTAATTAGCTTGATAAAATAACTATAATAATAAATGTAATAATTAAAGAGTGGGATCGCTACAGACTGGGTCACTGGTGGGTGCTTACAATCTCTAATGATATTAATGTGTTACAATCAGTTTGTAAATATAATTTGCAGATTTAAAAGTGCTTAATGTACAGTCGAATTCTTCCGGTAATTTATATTACTGTATAATTATAAAAATATATAAATATTCAATTTAAACTAGGCTTAAATTTTAAATTTGAGAAGAATTGGGTTTTTTGGTCATCCTGAGGTTAAATTTTTAAGCTTCTTAATGTTGCTATGTGCGGGAATAACTTCAATAAGTTTTAAATACTCAAAATATTTAAATATTATAGTAACAATGTTAAAACAAAGAAGTCAATCCGCAGGTATTTTCAATTTTTTTATTGATAAACTTATGTCACTAAATATTTTATTCAGTATTTATAATTTAATTAAAAACTTTAGTTGTATTACAAATGAGAAATATAGTTGTAAAAGCTTAAATTCCTCTTTTTTAAAAGATCATAAATTATATCAACTTAAAGATTTTGATTATACCTCAGAGACTTTACGCAACAAAACATTAACTAACATTAAAAAAGTATCTATTCATGTTCCAACTCATTTAAAACCTACTAATGATTTTAATTTTGGTCATTATTTAGCAGGATTAATAGATGGCAATGGTACATTTTCGGTTGATCCTAAAGGTAAAAATAATTTACAATTAGTAATTAGTTTTAATAAATTAGATGCTTCTTTAGCTTATTTTGTTAAAGGCCAATTAGGTTACGGTAGCGTTCGTAAAAATCAGACAGAAATAATTTTAGTTGTAAGTAAAATACAAGGGATAATTAAAGTTATTAATTTAATAAACGGTAAGTTAAGAAGTATTAGCAAATTAAATCAAATTAAGAATGCTAATTTATCTTATCCTACTAATAGTTCTTTAAATAGTTGTGAAAATGAGAGAAATATAAAAAATTTTAATTATCTTACAGACTTAAAATTAAATGAAAATCCTAGTTTAAATAACCACTGGTTTTCTGGTTTTGCGGACGTGACTGCTTTTTTTCAAATTTTAGTAACAGATCAACCAATTAATAATTTAACAGTTAACAAATCAATTAATGAAATAGAATATAAAATATCTTCGTTAACAGTTGATTGTTTTACTGAAAACAAAATAAATAAACAACAAATTAATTCTAATAATAATAATAAAGATTGGTTTAAGCGAGAAGTAATGTTAAATTTTTATATTGAGAGTAAAACAGATAATCTATTAAAATTAATTAAACAAAATTTTGGGGGAAATATTGGTTTTAATTTAAATAATAATAGTTATTATTACTGTACTAATTCTTTTGGTTCAGCTAAAAAAATTATTAATTATTTTGACCAATACCATCTACTTTCTTCAAGACACGTTAATTTTTTAAAATGGAGAAAAACTTATGTTATTATTCAAGATAAAGATAATTTAACTAATTCCGCTTTAGATAAAATAATAAAACTTAAAAACTCTATAAATAAATACTATAATGATAAAGATGTTTAAGATAAAGTCCTAACAAGAATGTGAGTTCTTGAGTGACAATGATAAATAAATCAATATAAATTATAATTTTTTTTGCTGTAGTGTTCATTTTGTGAGATTTATTTAATATAAACGCAAAGTTTAAAATACACAAGTAAGTGTTATATTTTTATTTTTTATTGATTATTTACTTGTCCAAAATAATTGTTATATTTTAATTATACCCGGGTTTGGTATTGTTAGTCATGTTATTGCAACATTTTCAGGTAAACCAATTTTTGGTCAATGTGGCCCTAAATACATATTTTTTAAAAATAAAATAGGTATTTCGCAACAAACTATATGCAGGAAACTAAGATATAAATTAATACAAAATACTATACAATTTCATCACTATTTATATTATAATATAATACATATTGTTAAATGGTTAATATTGAATATTTTATTTATTTATTTTTATCTTAAATTTATTATAAATTCAAATATTTTAGTTAATAGTGTCTGTATATCTAACATATTTTTATATGTAGTCTTCAAGTTATATAAAATATACTTGTTGGTAAAAATTTTTGTATTATATGCTTACAATCCGCAAATAACCAACGCACGTATAATAAAATTATACAAATCTGAAATTACATTGAATAGAAGATTAAGCATGCTAGTAGGAATTTCAGAGGCCATATGTTTGTTATTTTTCAAATTTAAATTTTTATATTTTTACACTTATTACAATTTATTTAAAATAATATTGATTATTGAAAATAAAGTATTATATTTAAAACATATTTTTATTTATTTTTATTTGTTATTATTTAATCTTTATTTACGTATAAAAATTTTTAATAAGACAAAATTTGATTTAAATTATTTAAATAATTATAGTTTAAATATTAATTTAATCAATAATTCTAATAACAATGATTTTTTTAATGATAATAATATTGATAATAATAATATCCAGGTTAACAAAGATAGATTAAGATTTAATCAATGGTTAGCTGGTTTAATAGATGGTGATGGTTATTTTTCAGTTTCTAAAAAAGGATATTCTAGCTTAGAAATAGTTATGGAAACTAGGGATAAACATGCTCTTTATCAAATAAAACAAAAATTCGGTGGATCTGTCAAATTACTCTCAGGAGTAAAAGCTGTAAGATATCGGTTACATCATAAAAAGGGTTTAATTGATTTAATTAATGCTATTAATGGTGAAATTAGAAATCCTATAAGACTTCTTCAATTAAATAAAGTTTGTCAGATTTATAATATTTCACTATCTTCACCTAAAGCTTTAACTTTTGATAATGGTTGGTTTTCTGGTTTCTTTGATGCAGATGGAAGTGTTTATTTAAATTTACAATCCTCTCAAATGTTTATTACTGCTGGACAAAAAAATAGATTTCTATTAGATCCTTTAGTGGAATTATATGGTGGAACCATTTATACAGAAAAAATTAGTTTTAATTGGGTAATTTTTAAAAAAGCAGAAATTATTAAATTATTAGAATATTTTAAATTAAATCCACCTAGATCTGCTAAAAAAAATCGTATATTATCAATTACAAAATATCATGAACTTAGAGAATTAAAAGCTCATTTATCTAATCCTAATTCTACAATTTTAGGTAAAGCTTGGAAAAAATTTTTATTAAAGTGGGATAAATTTGAAAAATAAAGAGATGGTCCAAATTACAATAGTTATTACTATTCTAATAGTACATTGGTATGGTCAAAAATAGGCCCACATTAATTAATAATTATGTGAATCTTCTTTATATGCTGGGAACATCTAAGACCTTAAATACTAGTAATTATTTGTTTTACGGTAACAAAGTTAAGGTTATAACAATGAGCAATCAGCAGGAAGCTAAAGTTATTTTTAATTTTAATTTCCTCAGAGACTACACAAGAAGGAGCTTTCTATATCTAATAGAAAGTTTAAGATATAGTCCAACAAATAGTAAAAATATTAACTTAAGTTTAAATAGCTTAAAGTTGATATTAAATAATAAGTTAAACATTTTATCTATAAAAAATAATAAGTATTCAACAAAACCTGTAAATAACAATAGTAAAATAGACCCTAATTGGATATCTGGCTTTGTTGATGCAGAAGGTTGTTTTTCTGTAATAATTGAAATACCTAATATTAACAAATGGAGAGTAAGAACTTTCTTTGAAATAAATTTACATATTAAAGATGTAGATATTTTATACCAAATTCAGTCTTTTTTTGGTGTGGGTGCTGTATATTTAAGAGTTGATAAAAAGATTTGTGTTTATAGAGTATCTAATATAAAATATATTAGAGATTTAATTATACCTCATTTTAAAAAATATCCTCTTATTACCCAAAAAGCCATTGATTTTGATCTTTGGTCTAAAGTTATACAAATTATTTTAAATAAAGAACATTTAAATAAATCAGGTTTTGAAACTATTTTGACTTATTATGTTTCTTTAAATTTAGGTGTTTCTAAAAAGGTTTTCAATTATTATCCTAACATAAAACCAGTAAAAAGGGGTAAAGTAAAATTACCTTTAAATTTAAATCCTTATTGGGTGTCAGGTTTTGTTTCAGGAGATGGTGGTTTTTCTATTATAGTTAGACCCTCAAATAGTTATATTTTAAAACAACAAGTATCATGTAGATTTCATATTGCACAACATATTAGAGAGATAGAACTTATGAAATTATTTTCTAACTATTTTAATTGTGGAGCTGTTTATGTTAGATCAAATTCTTCTCAAAGATGTGATTTTGTAGTTCAAGATATAGGCTTATTATTATATAAAATTATACCTCATTTTGATTTATATCCTATTTTTAATTTAAAAAATAAAGATTATATTTGTTTTAAACAGGCTTTGGATATTATTAAATCAAAACAACATTTAACTCCAGAGGGTCTAGATAAAATTAAAACTTTAGTTTTAGAAATGAATTCTAATAGATTAAAATAAAGGTTTTACTTTTTAAAAGCTATTTGCAGCTATGCTATGTTCTCAATTGGGATACTTGGATTTATTGTATGGAGTCACCACATGTTCACTGTGGGACTTGATGTAGATACGAGAGCTTATTTCACGGCTGCTACTATGGTTATTGCCGTACCTACAGGTATTAAAATCTTCTCTTGGTTGTCATTCTCCTTCAGCAAGAGAAATTTGACCAGCAGGATTATTAACAAAAATTTAAATACTTTAAATCTTTTTGATAGATTCCCTAAGGCTAATAAAAATTATATACCTTCTAATAATAAATGTAAAAAAATAGTTGTGTTTGGTTCAAATCTTTCAAGTACAGTAGGATATCCTGCTTTTACAATAATAGTAAGACACATGGTAAATATACCAACGGTTCTAAATTCCAATAAAACTTATGAATTAGAATCTATTTTAGTAGGAATTTTAATTTCAGACGCTTGGTTAAGTATAAATAAAACAGGGAACACAAGATTGTTCTTTAAACAATCTTTAGATAAAACAAAATATTTGTTTTTTGTGTTTAATAAATTTTCTCATTATTGTTCTAACTTTCCTCAAGTTAAAATACAAAAATTAAACGGTAAAACTTACCATGCTTTATACTTTACCACTAGAACTTTACCTTGTTTTACTTATTATCATAATATTTTTTATAAAAATAAGATTAAAGTTGTACCTTTAGATTTATACAACTTGTTGACTTATGAAGCTTTGGCTCATTGGATTTGCTGTGAGGGAACTAAAACATCTAAAGGTTGTACTTTACAAACACAATCTTTTTCAATTAAAGAGGTAGTTTTTATTATTAATATTTTAATATATAAATTTAATTTAAAATGTAGTATACATATGCAAAGAAATTTGCCAACTATTTATATAGGAGCCCGTTCTATGCAAAAGTTACAACCTTACATATTACCTTATGTTTGTGACTCTATGAAATATAAATTACATATCTTAAAAAGCTAAGCTTAAAAACCGATCGGTTTTAAGTAATTATAATAACTTATTTATATTTTATTAATACTTAAATATTTTACAAATTATTATTTGTATCCCATAATGTTTAATAATTAAATAATTATTATTATGCTTGTGTTTTTTATATTTTAGGAAAGATACCTGTAACGTAAAGAAGTAGTTAATAATTCTGATGTGGCAAACTCGAGGGAAATCTTAAATTAAGAATTTTAATTAAATTAAGAATATCGTCGAACTAAGTCAATGAATGGAAACTATCATTGTAAAAGCGTAGAGGCCAGACGCCACATGATCATCTAAGTGTAAAATAAACCTCAAAATTGCTTTTGTAAAGTGGATTGGGTTAAATTTTATGTTTTACATATGAGGTTACAAGGAATGGTCCAGTTCACCGGTGACGGATTTTAGGTTAACACCTAAATAAGTATAAATTGTTATGTTTTTATGTAATTCATTTTTTATACTGAGAAGATAGACTAGCTGAAACTGAAATGTTTAAAGGTCGAACTCTGAGCAACTTGCTACGGAGGTAGTTTAAGATTTACAACTCCTTTATTATTTGTTTTAGGATTCTTGGCTTTATTCACAATTGGAGGTGTTAGTTTAATTTTCTCTTAGCGCTCCTTAAAGATCACCATATGCTGGGAAGTTCTAACAATTAAAATACTTATTAAATATTTAAAACATTTTGTTCAAAAAAAAAAGGTGTTGTGAAAAAGATTGTAAAAAATAAATAAAGAGCAAAAAAACTTCTGCTTTTTGTTTTACTTAAGCAAGGTTAAATTTAAATCTTTTTTTATTTTTACTTTATTTATAAATTTAAAAAGTAAAAATTTTTAGTTTGAAACAATGAACAATCAGCAGGAAACCAAATTTGTAATTATATTTTATAAACAGTAGGATCCTCAGAGACTATACGTGATCATCATTATGTAATTAATGATAAGATATAGTCCAAGATTATAATTTTAATATATATTTATCTATATTTTTATTATAGTTTTGTAATTATAATTTTGAAATTTTAATACTTAACTCAATCTTTTTTATTAAAGCTAAAAACAGAATTAAACCTGTTAAAGTTTATAAAAATTTTTTAGAAAATAAATTAAATATAAAAACAGAAAATAAACACAAAATTGGTATTTACTATTTAATTAATTTATCTAACGGTCATGATTATGTTGGAAAATCTAAAAATTTAGCGGTAAGACTTAATTCTTATTTAAATGTAAATAAATTAATTAAAAATAAAAATATGCTTATTTGTAAAGCCTTGTTAGATTTTAATTCTAATAATTTTGCTGTATTTATTATAGAATACACTGATTTAGAAAATTTAAATAAAAGGGAAAATTTTTGGATTTCTAAATTAGATCCCCAATATAATATCATTAAACCAGGTAAAAAGATTAATAAAAAGATTAATAAAAATATTAATAAAAATATAAAAAAAAACAGATCTTTCACTTATTGGTTTTTATTTGCAATAATATTATGTGTAATTACACTGGTTATTACTAAATAAAAACAATAAAAAAAGTTAATACTATAAATTATTACAAGTTATATATAATTAAAGCAATAATTCCCAATTATACTAAAATAATAAATAATAAAAAAACAACAAAAAAAAAAGATAAAAGTTAGTACAAGCTATATAAAAAATTTTCAATTTTATAAAAACTAAATATACCTTTGTTTAGAGGCATGTTGGTTATTATCCCTTTTTTTAGTTAGCATTGATAATTATGCTTTTTAGTTAAGTTTTTTTTATTAAAGGAGATAAAATTTAAAATTATAATTCAGTACCGGAGTAGTACTAGCTAACGCTAGTTTAGATATTGCAATGCACGATAAACTTAAAAAAGATCTTTATTACATTCATAAATTTTGGGTAGGTTTAATGGATGGAGATGGTAGTATTCAAGTAAACCATTGGAAATTTAAAAGTCTACAATATAGGTTAGTAATTAAATTAAAAAATTGTTCTGAAAATGTAGCGATGCTTAATTTGATAGCTCAAACTATCGGAGGCAGTGTTAGATTAGTAAATAAATATAATTTTGTTATTTGGGTTTTAAATAATAAAAAAGATATATATAAAGTAATACAAATTTTTAAATTTTATCCTCCTTTAACTTCTAGGCTAAGAGCTCAATTAGCCTTTATGTTAGATTGTTTTAAAAAAGAGGATATTATTTGGTACTTAAATAATAGACAATATAAATATATTCTTTACAATACAAATAAACCTTTAGAAATAAAGAAATCTTATTTTAATGAATGGTTATCTGGCTTTATTGAAGCTAAAGGTTGCTTTAGTATTAGAAAAGTACACAATAATCACTCATTTTCAATAGGACAAAAAAAATGACAAATATATATTAGACAGTATTAAAGAACATTTTAATATTACTAATAAAATAATAAATAAAAACAATGATTTTTGGTCTTTAGATGTATATAAAAAATCTATTTTAATTGAGATTATCAAACATTGTACTAAATTTCCCTTATTAGGAGAAAAAACACTTTCATTTTACAAATTTAAAGCTCTTTTTTAATAAGTGTTGTGCTGTCATACCACTGTGAGAATTTATACCCTATAAATTTTCGGTAATATATAAGCTAATGATGTAAATTTATTTTTTTTTTGTTGTTAGTAAATATATTGCTAACGGTGGAATCTTTTTAATGAAATATAATTGCTATTTCTCTACTACAAGTTAAATAGACAACACCGTGGAAACCAAACTATCTATATTTTAATTATCCACTCTTAAAGGGGGATAAAATAAAGGGTATATAGATAGGAGTAGGATCCGTAGAGACTATACGTGGTAGTTGAACGTTAATTAAGTTTAATCATTAGATAAGATATAGTCCAATCCTCATTGTGAAATGAGTAAAATGTTTTAATTTTTATTTAGTATTATAACTCGAATCACCCTCTTAAGTTTAAGAGTTTGAAACTAAAAATTTTTATTAAAGACTTACTATGTAGTAGCTCATTTTCACTATGTGTTATCTATGGGTGCTGTGTTTGCTTTATTTGCTGGTTTCTATTATTGGACACCAAAAATTATAGGAAAAACATATAATGAATTTTTAGGACAAGTACATTTCTGGGTTTTATTTATTGGGGTTAACTTAACATTTTTTCCTCAACACTTCTTAGGTTTAGCGGGTAAAATTCTTTGTGAAAACTTTAATCTAGTTAAATTAAATATTAGTAGACAAATATTTTTGTTTAATATTGTTATATATTTTTTATATGCAAATGAAAATATTTTTAAATTTCTGTTTGCAACTTTTAACCTTGATTTATTTATTTTGCTTTCTAATACTGTACCTATTTTAATATCTCTAAAAAATAGAAAAATTGAAGATATTAAATATCCAAATGGTCCTCATATTAAACAAAATTGGTTAAGTTCGCCAAAAAGAGTTTATGAAAATCTAAATTTCTATAGAAATTTAATAGGATCTGATAATAAAAAACGATCTATTATATATCAATGGTTAAATCTTATTACAGGTAAAATGTATATAGGTAGTGCTTGGAACGGTTCTACCAGATTATTAAGTTATTGGAAACCTAGTGTTTTAAAAAGAAATTATCCTATTTATCACAATATAAATTATTACGGTATACATAATTTCGCTTTAGCAATTTTAGAAGATTTAGGTACTTCTGGTTCAGTTACAAAGGAATATTTACTTTCTCGAGAACAATACTATATAGATTTATTGTTTAACAAGTATCCTGATTTAGCAATAAATTTATCTAAAGCAGCTGGTTCTACTAAAGGTTATAAACACAAAGCAGAATTCAGTTTAAATCGATTAGGTAAACTAAATCCAATGTATGGACGTATTAAATCAAAAGAGTTTTTAGAAATGCAAATTAAAGATAAAAAAGGTACAAATAATCCGTTATTTGGAACAAAGAAATCTCCATTAACTATAGCTAATTTAACTAAGCTTATTTATGTTTATAATTATTTAGATTTGTCTTTAATTGGAGTATTTTCTACGGTAGAGTGTTCTAAACAATTTCAAATGGGGAAAGATACACTTAAAAAATATATTAACAGTGGTTTACCTTACAAAGGTAAGCTTTTTACACGAACAAAAATTTAATTAAAGTATTTTACATGCCCCAGTAATATGATTTATTAATATATTATTTGTAAAATTGGGTGAATTGCAAGAAAGACCTAAAAAGGTTAACTTGCAGCTTATCTTATTACGAAGTGTTATTATGTTTAATTACATAATAAGTAATAAGCGAGTTCAACGATTAACGAGTGAGTAACTTCAACAATAAACTCGATACAAGCGCCCAACAATTATATTATATTGTTTTATAAAAATATTATAATTGATGACTTAATCTGAACTTTATAGTAATATAAAGATATAGGGTTTAAATTACCCTATGTTAACAAAATTGATGCCAAGAAGAATCCCAGATTATCCTGATGCCTTTAGTGTATGGAATGCCATGTCTAGTTTTGGATCAATTGTTTCTGTTGTAGCTACAGTTTTATTCGCTTATATTGTTTATGATTTATTTATTAATGGTAAAGAAGTAAATAAAAACCCTTGGGCTGTGCCTTCTTACTTTACATCAAGTAAAGTATTTTCAAGTGAAACACATACATCTAATTCTATTGAATGGGCAATTAATAGTCCTGTTCCATTTCATGCTTTCAATATGTTACCTGTTCAATCTTAATTAAGATAAATTAATTTTGACTATAAACTATAAATTTTTAGGCTTATAATTTTACTTTTTGTCTATAACTAAAAATCATTTTTTTTTTTCACAGATTAAAATAAAAGCAAGGAATAAACAAAATTTTTTTATTTAAATATATCAACCCTATTTAAAATTACTATCTTAAATTGAGAAGATAAATCATCTTTATTTCATATAATTAGATAAAATATAAAAATAATTTTTTTATGTTTTTAATTATATTTTTTTTAATTTTAATTTAGTATTTATAATAAATATAAATTGACACAACCTAAGTTGAGTTGTTTTCAAATAATTTAGATATGAAAATTTTTAGTATATCATACCCCCAAGGTTAAAAAAGCAACTAAAATGAATCTTGCATTGGCCTTATTTTTAATAGGAATATTAGGTTTTATATTAAACAGAAAAAATATTATCTTAATGATTATTGCAATTGAAATTATGCTTCTTGCTGTAACTTTATTAATACTTATTTCAAGTTTTGGTTTTGATGATAATGTTGGCCAAACTTTTGGTATTTATATAATAGCTATAGCTGGAGCTGAATCTGTAATAGGTTTAAGTATTTTAGTTGCTTATTATCGATTAAGAGGAAATATTTCACTTAAATCTTAATTTAATGTATCTATCTATTTTAATCTTACCTTTTTTAGGTTCGTTTGTTTCAGGACTTTTAGGTAGAAAAATAGGTGTAACTGGTGCACATTTTATTACTTGTACTTGTTTACTACTTTCCTCTTTATTAGCCACAATAGCTTTTTATGAAGTTGGTATTTGCGGATCTCCTGTTTCAATTAATATAATAAGTTGGGTTGAGTCTGAATTTATGTCTATTTCTTGGGAATTTTTATTTGATCAATTAACAGTATCAATGTTTATTCCTGTTTTATATATTTCAAGTTTAATTCATATTTATTCTATTGATTATTTATCTTCTGATCCCCACAACCAACGGTTTTTTTCTTATTTATCTTTATTCACTTTCTTTATGTTATTATTAGCTTCAGGTGCTAATTATTTTGTAATGTTTGTAGGTCAAATTCCCGGCCTATGAGTATAGCGATATACTTAAAGTACAACACTGTATGCTGGAAACTCCTAAAGCTTTAAATACTAAATTATATGTAAAGGTTAGATAAAAAAAATAATACCTAACAAAAATAAATAAATTAGTAAAAATTTTAAAGATTTTGTAATGGACAATCAGCAGATATTACTTTAAATTGCTTTTTTTTAATTTTTATTTGATAATATCTCAGAGACTATACGTGATGCTGTTATAGTAAAATTATAATAATTTTATCTTGTATATTTTATAAAAAGGATAAAGTTTAATTAGTTTTTTACTATAACTTGAAGATTTAGTCCAATGCCCTTAAGAAATTAAAGTGCAAATAGCAATTTAATTTTTGTTGCAAATTTATTCTAGAAAGTTTTGATTTTTTTATAAATAACTTAGATCTAAGCTATAATAATTTAGCTTTTGTTAATAATACTATTTTATTTAATCAAGATATAAAAATTCAACTTAAAGTACGTATGACAAAAGAAGAAAAATGACAAGTAAAACTAACACAAATAAAAAAAGAAATTTTAATAGGAACTTTATTAGGTGAGGCATTTATAGAACGAAATAAACCTAATCATAATGCTCGTATTCGTTTTAAACTGTCTTTACCTAATCATGCTTCTTATCTAATGAAAATTTTTAGTTTTTTTTTTACAATTTAACTGGTAAAGGGCCTACTGTAATAGTACGTAAGCCTGATAAACGAACAGGTAAAATATATTGTCAAATGAAATTAAAAACATTAGCTTTTCCTTGTTTTAATCTTTATCATGATTTATTTTATAAAAATGGTATAAAAATTATACCTAAAATAATAGGAGATTTGCTTACAGCTAGAAGTTTAGCTTATTGGATCAAGGATGATGGAGGAAAGCCCTCATCTAATCAAACAGTTCTTTATACCAGATCATATACATTAGAAGAAGTTATTTTATTACAAAAAGTTTTAACAGACAATTTTAAATTGCGTACTCTTATTTATGAAAAAAACTATTGGTCAGTGGATTATAATTATACCTGTTAAACAAGAAATTTCTTTAAGAGATATTGTTTTACCTTACATGTATCCGTCTATGTTACATAAGGTATAAGTATTTTGGCCATATTTTTTGCAACAATTATTAAATCTTTAATGTGGGAAGGTATTTTAGAGTGCCTTAAATGGTATAATTTTGATGAAATTTACATTTTTAAATTTTTTGACGAAAACAATAATTTTTGTTTATTAGGTGGTTTAATATCCATTAACGATAAAAACATAACAAAAAATAAGTTAACATCTTATCAACGAATTGGACCTCATAATCTTGATATAATATCAATTATAATAGGTTCTGTTTTAGGGGATACACAATTAGAAAAAAGAAGTAGAGGAACAGGAACAAGAATAATATTTGAACAATCTAATAAAAATGTAGAATATTTAATGTGGTTTCATAATTATTTATCTAGTAGAGGTTACTGTAATTCTCAAAAACCAAAACTTAAAACAAGAATCAAAAAAGACAACAAAGTTTTATATCATTACCGTATAAATAGTTATACGTATAGTAGTTTTAATTGGCTTCATGAAATGTTTTATACTATTAACATTAAAACTAATAAGCTAGTTAAAGTAGTGCCTTTAAACATTGAGAAATATTTAACACCATTAGCCTTAGCTATTTGGTTTATGGATGATGGATCTAAGTTGGGGTCTGGTGTTAGAATAGCTGCTAATAATTTTACATTGAAAGAAGTTCAATTTCTATGTGAGGTTCTTTTTAAAAATTATAATTTAACCTCTACTGTTCATGTAGGAGGTAAAAATAAAGGATATGTATTATATATTCATTCTAAATCTGTCCCTTTATTTTCTTCTGTTATTAAGAGTTATATGGTCCCTTCTTTATACTATAAATTAGGGTGTTAAACTAAAAATTTTTTTATAAAAATTAATATTATTTATCAAAATTTTATCATAGTAAAAAAAATTAAATCTTTAATGAATTAAAATGAAGAATTAAAGAGTAAAGATATTTATCAAATATTTTTTACAAACTCCCTTTAGATATGGGAATAATTTTTTTTTGCGACGTTATTGAAAACGATCAAATAAATTAGCTTAATTTATAGATCGTCGGTTTCATTTTAAATCGCGATCGACTAGATCAATGGCGGGTGCCTGAAATGGTGCTTAATGCATAGTCAAAATCTTTATCTTTAGTATAAAAGGTACTAGGGCAAGACATAAAACCTGAGAGGTGGTCATTGTACAGGAAATAAAGAAATAAGCTATATTTAATTATTAAAAAAAAATATTTTTCTCTTACGTAGCTTATTTTAGCTTTTTTTTTCATTTAAATTTTTAATTTTTATTATATTTAAAAAATTAAATACAAAAATAAATAAGTGAGAGAATAATTAAATATTTCTTTATTTTTAAGATTTGATCGGAGTAGTTTCATACTTATTAATTAATTATTATTTTACTAGAGTTCAATCTAATAAAGCGGCTATTTTAGCTTTAACTATGAATAGAGTAGGTGATATGGGTCTTAGCATTGGATTTTTTGCTTTATTTGCAATGTTTGGTTCTTTAGATTATTCAACAATATTTTCTTTAGCGCCTTTTATGAATGAAACAGCAATAACTGTAATAAGTTTATTACTTTTCATGGGAGCTATGGCTAAGAGTGCCCAATTAGGGTTACATAGTTGGTTGCCAGGTTCAATGGAGGCCCCCACTCCTGTTAGTGCTTTATTACATGCTGCTACTCTTGTTACAGCTGGTTTATATCTATTAGTTCGTTCTTCTCCTTTATTAGAATTTAGCTCTACAGCATTACTTGTTATTACTTTAATAGGAGCCTCAACTGCTTTTTTTGCAGCTACTTGTGGTTTGGTTTTAAATGATATAAAAAGAATAATTGCATTTAGTACTATTAGTCAATTAGGTTATATGGTTATGGCTGTTGGGCTTAGTCAATTTAATGTAGCTTTAATGCATGTTGTTAATCATGCTTTTTTCAAAGCATTATTATTTTTAGGTGCTGGTGCTATTATTCATAGCGCTGCTGATGAACAAGATATTAGAAAATTAGGTGGCTTAATTAAATTTTTACCATTTACTTATTCTGCTATGCTTGTAGGAACTATTGCTTTATTAGGTTTACCTTGGCTTTCTGGTTTCTATAGTAAAGATCTGATTATAGAATTAGCTTATTCTCAATATAGCTTTAGTTCTACATATGCTTATGTATTAGGTAGTGTTACAGCTGGTTTAACTGCATTTTATTCATTTAGATTAATCTCTTTAGTTTTCTTAACTAAACCTAATGGCTCTCGTGCTACATATTTAAATGTTCATGAAGCTAATTTAACTGTTGTAGTACCTTTACTAATTTTATCTTTATTCAGTATTTTCTTTGGTTTCATATTCTCTGATTTATTTGTAGGTATCGGTACAGATTTTTTTGGTAATGCTTTATACATACATCCTAATAATATTTCTTTAGTAGAAGCAGAATTTTCTATAAATACTGGGTTAAAATTACTACCCTCAATACTAAGTATAATTGGTGGCTTACTTGCTATTTATTTATACCAACTATCCCCAGGGATAATTAACAATTTAGCAGAAAGTTCTTTAATTAGAAAAATTTATAATTTCTTAAATGGACAATATTATTTTGATATTTTATATAATAAATATTTTATTAATAAAGGATTAGACTTAGGTTATACTATTTCTAAAGTATTAGACAGAGGAGTAATTGAAACTGTAGGTCCACATGGAATTTCAACTGTTTTAAAAAATACTGGTGAAAATATTGCTAAATTGGATACAGGAATTATAACTACATATGCTTTATATATAACATTAGGTTTATTAACTTTATTATTTTTGGTTTTTAGTCCTATTTTATTAAATACAAGTGATATTTTACCTTCAACACAATCTATTTTAGGTTTTGATGTGTTTAGATTAATGATTGTTTATATTTCATCTTTAATTTTTATTTTATGGTAATATTAGTTATTTAAATTTGTTTGTATTTTATACTTTATCCCCTTTTTTCTTTGTAAACTAGAACAAAAAAATTTTTTTTAGGTTCTTATTAACATTAAAAATATTAAATTCATTTGTTATTACTTTTTTTGTGCCTTTTTGTTTGTTAAAATAATAACAAGTAAAATATGCTTTATAAGAAGTATATATTTATATGTAAATTTTATCAAATATATACGTTAGACACTATTATATAAATTCAAAATAAAAAATTATGTTAGCAGCAGCAAAATACATTGGAGCAGGTTTAGCTTGTTCAGGTTTAATCGGAGCCGGAGCCGGTATCGGTCTTATTTTCTCATCTTTAATTGCATCAACAGCTAGAAATCCTCAAATTAAAGGACAATTATTTAGTTATGCAATTTTAGGTTTCGCTTTAGCCGAAGCAACAGGACTTTTCTCATTAATGATTGGATTCTTATTATTATATTCATAATTATGGGAAAATTGTTAAATAATAATTACAAATAAAAAAACCAAAAGGTTTTTTTTGTAAACCCCCCCTTATTCTGTTTTTTTTTCTTTTTAATCTTATTAAATTAATAAAAATTTGGTAACAATAATGTTTACAATAAGGGTTTTGGCGGTAAATTTTAAAATGCGTTTTATTAGCATCAATAATGTAAGTAAAGTATAAAAAAATTTTTTTGTATTGTTTTAAATAATATTAATCATTGTTTTATTTATTTTGTTTTTACAAAGATATACTATTATAAAAATTTTTAATAGTAAGTTTAAGGTTATACTTTTTAAATACTAAAAATTTTTTTTATCAGAATTAAAAAATATAAAAGAAGTTGCTGAGGGTACAGTTATAATTTAAGGTTCGAGTCCTTTACTTCTTAGATCTTATTATTTAATTATCAATGTTATTCTAAACTAATTTATTTATTTTAAAACATAAATTATTACTCTTAATTTTTGTTAGTAAATTTTGTGCTCTTAATTAAATTAACTAATCTTAATTTAGTTAACTAATATTTATATCTTTTTATTAAATTTAAGCTTAAAGCCTTAGCTTTAGGTGATAAATTTGATTCTATTTTTTTTTTTGATTTTATTAAATAACTTAATATAGTTTAACCTTGTTAAGTTTTTAATATTTAGAGTTTAGGTTCATTGTTTTGTTTAGTTAACTAGTTTAATTAAACAAAGTTAAATAATAAGAGAATCCTTTTTTTTCTTTATGCTAAATTATCATATATTTTATAAATTTAAGTTTATAAAATAAAAATTAATCTTATTATAGCGCTATTATAGTAATATAATATAATATAATATATTTTGTTTGTAATTTAAAAATTTTTTTGTTTGTCTATTATAATATTATCTTTATTATATCCTTATTTTTTGTCTAAACTATTTGATATTAATTAAGATCAGATATGATATTTGATTGTTATATTTATGACACTTAATCTCTCCCTCTTTGCAGAATAAGAGTTTTAATGTTATACCAAAGAGTATAATAATATATGATCCGAGAGTTAATTAAAAAAAAAAAATAAATGTTATATAACTTATTTAACGGTAATTTAGATTTATCTTTATTATTATTTAAAAAAATATTAAATGATGCTCCAGAACCTTGGCAAATTGGTTTCCAAGATAGTGCTGCACCTGGCTTTACAGGAATAGTAGAATTACACAATACTCTATTTTTTTATATAGTTATAATTTGTGTTTCAGTGTTTTGGGTTTTAGGTGTTATAATTTATGTTTATAGTAATAAAAATAATCCTATAGCACACAAATACCTTAACCATGGTACACTTATTGAATTAATATGGACAATTACTCCTGCTTTAATTTTAATAGCTATTGCTTTCCCTTCCTTTAGATTATTATATCTACTAGATGAAGTAATTTCACCAACTATCACAATCAAAGTAACAGGTTTTTTTAAAAATGGCCTAAAATCATATATATTAAATAATAAAAAAGACACCTGGGTTAATAATCTAGGTAAAAACAACATAATAAAATCATCAAATACTTTTTATCATTTAAATTCGGTAAAAAAAATAAAACCAAACTGCAAAATAAAATTAGGATCCACTACTTATCTTTATGGTACTAAAAACTTTTATCATACTCAATGTAGAGCTATAAAACGAATAGGTCCACACAATTTAGATGTAATATCAGTAATTTTTGGTTTATTGTTAGGAGATGGTTATGCTAGCAATAGAAGTGGTGAAGGTGTTAGAATTTGTATCAAGCAAAGTTTTAAACATAAAGAATATTTATTTAGTTTGTATGAATTTTTTTATAATAGAGGTTATTGCTCCAACCTTCCACCTAGAAAAAATATAAGAAACATTAAAGGTATTAACAAAACTTATTACGGGTTTGAATTTTATACCTTTACGTTTAGAAGTTTTGTATGAATATATAATTTATTTTATAAAAAAGGTAAAAAAATAGTACCAATAAATATTGAGAATTTTATTACTCCATTAACTTTGGCTATTTGGATTAGTGATGAGGGTACTTTTGTACCTAGTACAGGTGGTCGAGGTGGTGTTAGAATTGCTTGTAATGCTTTTTCTTTACAAGAAGTAGAATATCTTACAAAGATCTTAAAAACTAAATTTAATTTAGATATTACCATTCAGCAAATATACCTTAAGAATAAATATTGTATTTATATTAAAAAAAATTCTATTGTTGACTTAGAAAATTTAATTTTACCTTATTTACATAACTCTATGTTTTATAAATTAGGTTTAAAAAAAAATTAGATGTATAAAGTTTTGTTTAAATCTTTTTTTGTTTTATATTTGTTAAATTTTTACTGTTTTTAATTTTAAAAAGGGGTGAATTATTAAAAGTTCTTTTTACTCGCTACTTTACAAGTTAAATTATTTTTAGTTTATTACTGATTTAATTTATTTAACTAATAGAAGCACATATATATGATAGTCGTGAGATTTTATTATGTTAAATATCTCTAAGAATTTGACAAAATTCTTTAAGGAATAAAAAGTATAAAAATTAAATACTTTAATTTAATTTATAAATTAAAAATATTCCTTTGGCGACACTAGTGAAAACAGTTAAAATACTATTTATAATCAATACCGTTTTATAGTACAAGACTGTCAGTAATTGAGTTTTGTTTGTTATATCAATTATTGCAACAGACTGGGTCACTGGTGGGTGATATAATTTATAAAAATTTTGTATTATATTGCTTAATGTACAGTCGAAAAGATAATAAATCTTGCATCAATGGTATTGGAGTTTTGAATATAGTGATTATGTTAGTGAAAGTGGAGATCCTATTGAATTTGATTCTTACATGATACCTGAATCAGATTTAGAATTAGGTCAATTTAGACTATTAGATGTAGACAATAGAGTAATTATACCTGTTGATACACATATTAGATTAATTGTTACAGGTAAGACATCTTGCCCTTATTAAATTTAATTGTTTATTAAAATTTAATTCGAATCTCGCTATATGCTGGAAACCTCTAATATTTAATATACCTATTTTTATAATTTGTGTAACAAAGATTAAATTATCACAAAGAGCAATCAGCAGGAAACTAAATGATGTTTATTTACCATCAGCTTAGGATCCTCAGAGACTACACGCGAGAAATCTTTTTTAAGATTAAGATATAGTCCAAGTATATTTTATTAATTAATGTAGAGACAAAATAAATGAAGAGCGCAATATCCTTAGTTAATTGTAAACAAAGTTCTTGTAGCCAAATAGAAAAAATCGGGAAAAACAATAATTGTAAAAATTTAGTTATCTACGGTTCTAATTTAGGCTTTACATTAGATTGGGTAGATTTTCAAAAACTTTACAAAATTTAACAATTTTAACTCCATATTCTTATTCTGTAATAGTAGTTAAACTATTATCAGATGGGAGCTTAGAAAAATATAGTCTAAATTCTAATACTAGATTTAAATTTAAACAATCAGTTGAACGAGCTTATTATGTGCTTTTTTCCTTTAGGTCTCTTTCTCATTATTGTTCTAGTCTTCCGCATTTGTCCAAAGCTACACGGAAAGGGTAATTTCATTATGGTTTACAATATAATAACAGATATTTACCTTGTTTTAATGAGTTATTTAGACTATTTTATAGAGATGGAAAAAAAGTAATTCCAGATAACAATTATGAATTATTAACTCCCATTGCTATAGCTTATTGGGTTATGGGTGAGGGAGCTATTTTAAACAAAGGACTAGTCTTGTGTACAGATAGTTATTCCATTTAGGAAAGGGTTAAATTAATAAACGTAATAAAAATAAAATATGATATAATTTGTACAATTCAAGGCTACAAAAATAACAGAACTAGAATATACATATTACAAGAAAGCATGCCTAAGCTACAAGCGTTAATAAAACCGTATATTCTATTTCCATTGTTATATAAAATCTCTCTTTCAAATTAGAAAAATTTAAATAATTAATAATATTTACTTGGCCGATGTAATTCATGATTATGCTGTACCTTCTTTAGGTTTAAAAATAGATGCTTGCCCTGGTAGATTAAATCAAGCTTCTTTATTAGCAGAACGAACTGGAGTATTTTATGGTCAATGTTCTGAAATTTGTGGTGTTTACCATGGATTTATGCCTACTGCTATAGAAGCTGTTTCTGTTGAAAATTATTTAAGTTTTTTAGATTCTCTTTAATAATAATAAATTTTTTATTATAACATTTTAATATAATTATGTTTTTTAAATAGTTATTTTATAATATTTTATATTTTTTATAAATTTATTTTGGGTCTTAATTTTTATTTATATTCAATTAAAAAATAATATAAATTTAAATTAAATTAAATAAAGTATTATTTGTCTTAATAAATTTATTATATTTAAGTGTATATTTACATCTTAATTTTTAATATAATTTGCTTTTTTGTTTGTTTCTATAATTATAATTTAAATTTTAATTGTAAAACTTACACAGGTATTTTAATTTAAATTATTCTATTTTAAGTTTAAAGATAAAAGACAAAAAAAATTTGTTACCCCCAGTTAAAAAAATTTGTAAAATAAAAACATAATTATATATTTTTTTTTAATTAACTCTCTTTTGTTTGTTTCATATATTAATATAAATTTAAAATTGAGGCAAACAAAAAATAACAACAAAATAAATTGCTGGTGTAAAACAATTTGATTTATTATAAATAATCAAAATTGTAATTGGTAAGAGAGTTAAAAATATTGTTCAATTAAAAACTTTGCATGAAATACATTATAAAATACATTATAAGATGCATTAAATCTTTAAATTTAAATTTTAAATCTTGGTTTATTAAAGCATTTAATATAATGAGAAAAATAATGTTAGCAAGCCTTGCAAGCTTAAATGATGTTTTAAAAATTTTTATGTTTTTTTGGTATTTTTTTAGATTTTTGTTTGAAATATTTAAATATATATTTTTTTTTGTATTGTTTATTTTTATGGTTTTAACTGCATTATTACTCGATCCAGAAGAAAATATAGAAATGTTTATTGATTTACTTAATCAAGTTAGTAGAACACCTCTTGTTCACGAAGATGGAGAAAATTGTGATAAAAATCAATCTCAGCTTAATATAGCTGAAAATGTAAAAGCACCCTATAAAAATTCAACTCAACTTAATATGGATGATAATGTAGATAAATCCTCTACAACTTCTGATCATATTAATACAGATGAAAATGTAGGAGAACCTTTGTCAAATTCTTCTCATATCTCTTCTACTCCTTCTTCTCCTAGACCTTCAAATGCTTCTTATCCTACCACAGATGAAGATTTAGTTGATTCACCTTCATCTCCTCATTTGTCTACACTAGAATGCTTATTTTTTTTTGAACATTATTTTGGTAATATTGATATTAGTGAACTAGAATCTGATTATTATAATTCTGACGCTGATTCTGAAAATATTGTACTGGACTCTCATTGTTCTATAGCATCTGCTCAAAGTAGTCCTCCTGCAGAACAATTAGAAGCAGAAGTTGAACAAGGTATGAACCAAGATGAAAACAATGCTAATAATGTGTCAGATTCAAATATTTTATCTTCAGACTCTAATGTAAACAATGTTGTTGGCAATCCAGAATCAATTCTGGAAGAAAATTCAACAACTTCTTCAGTAATGAGAAATCAAAGTGCTAGACTAAATCAATTAGACACAATTTTAGAGGAACCTGAAAATGAAGGGTCTGTAAGCGAAAATGAAGCTGAAAGAGGTGAATTAAACCAAGCTAATAATAATAAAGTTTCAAAATCTAATTCAAACACAGAACATAAAAACAAAAAATAAGTTTAATAAAGGTGCATTTTCCTAAAAATAAAAAAAAGGTGAAATTTAATTATTAAATATCAAAAAGATAAAACTCTATTTAATTATTAAATACGTTAACTATACATTATTTTAGGTGAATATTGCTAATGTTTTAAATTAATACTCTTTATAATAAATGTTAAAAAAAAGTTAATATTATCTGTAATTGTAATATTTTATATCAACCCTACTCTAATCTTAAAATTTTTTTGGTTAATTTTATTTTCTTTTTTATTATACCCCCTTTTTTTTTATTTAATTAACTTTATTTTCTTTAGCTAATTAAAACTAATTAAATTTAATTTTTATTATTTAACTTTCCTTATCTAAATCTAAAAAATTTTTTTACTTACAAAGTTAAAATTAGTAGGTAAAATTGTATTCTTTAATTTCTTAAATTAATTTAATAGATTAAGATTTTAATATACATTTTAAAGCCTAATTTAAAAAAATATTTTAATATTAAAACATTTTATTTTTGTAAACATCTGTCAAATTATAAAAATTTTAACAACTTAATTGAAAAAAAAAAAATAATTTTATAGGATTTAAATAAATAGTTAATAAATTACTAACAACAAAAAAAAATATTTTTACTATACTCGTAATTTTTATTACAATATTAAATAAAATGTTAAAATATAAATTTGTTTTACTAAAAATAATTAATCTAATGTGTTGTATTATTACTTATCTTTTTAGTTAATTAAATTTTATAAAACAAAATTTTTTAAAAGAAATAATAAAAATATATCCCCTTAAGAATAATTATTAATAGGGCAGGTGATCCGATTGGTAATGGTGGTTCTCTGTAAAAGAATTGGTTTTGTCCGTAAAAGGTTCGATTCCTTTACTGCTCAAACAAAAAAATGGTAAATTTTAATAAACTAATTAATAAAAAATTAAAATTTTAATTATTAATAATATTTTATTATTTATCTTTAATTTATAAATTACTAATAACAAAAACTATAAAAAATTTATTTTTATAAAGACTGTAGCATAAACGGTTAATGCAGTTCGCTCATAATGGATATTATAAGGGTTCAACTCCCTTCGGTCTTAATTTTACATATTTTTTTTTACTAATATTACTTACGGTATAATTTTTTTCTTATCTTTACACAATAAAATTACACACTAAAATAAAAATTTAATAATACTTTATCTTAACTGTGTGTTTTAAAAGAATGCTATTTAAATGATAGAAGACAAATTGGCTTGTCGCTCCCTTTGGGTGGGAGAGCTTGCGTGTTCGAGTCGCGCCTATCATAGCTCTTTGTTAAAAATCATAAATTTTCTTTAATTAAAAAAGGAATTTTTTAATTTAATTTAAATACAAATAAAATTTATTTTTAAATTAAAAAAATAATAGATAAAAAAAGGGTGTCATGGCAGAGTGGTTAATGCGGGGTACTGTTAATACCTTTTTCAGAGGTTCAATTCCTCTTGATACCTTTCATTTTTATTTTTCTCTTCCTTTTTTATTTGTTATTTCTATTTTTTATTTTATAGTTATAACTTTATAGTTAATATATTCAGCTATTTATTATTACAAAAGCAAAAAAATAAAAAATTTAATGTTATACATTTCTGTTCTTATTTTAATGTGCTAATAAAATTTTTTTTTACCAATTTAAAAAAGTAAAAATATTTAAAGTCTGGGTTAAAAATAAAAAAATTTTTTTTATTTTAATATCTGTTCTAATACTAATTAATTATTTTTTACTTTTGGTTAATATTTATTTATTTTGTATAATAGGAAAAATAATTTAGCTTAAAAGTTATATTGTGATTTATAAAAATCACACTTAAGATCTTATTTATTATTATTTTTTATAAAAAATAAAAAGTAGTATATATTATATTTTTAATTATTTAAATAAAAAGGGTATTTGGTCGAGTCTGGTTTATGGCACTCGTCTTGAAAACGAGAACTTTTTTAAAAAGTCGTGAGTTCAAATCTCACAGTGCCCGTTAATATTGGTTTTTACAAACTTTTGTTTTATTAAAAGAGTACACTGTAAAGCCTATAATTTAATGGTAGAATAATTTCTTGATGAGGAATCTGTAGAAGTTCAAATCTTCTTGGGCTTATTTATTTAAATTAGTCCAAAAACAAAAAATAGCCGATTTAATTTTACAAATAAAAAGTTAAATATATCTAATATATATAAACCACTAGCTTCAACTTTATTGTACTCTTAAGTAAATCAAAATACTTAAAGAGTACAAACTTAAATGAAACAAACTTAATTAAAAACAAAAATTATAAATTTAAATTAATTAAAAAAATTAAACTAGTTATTTTTAATAATATAAGTAGTTTATTTAATTTCTATGTTTTTTATTTAATTGTTTAATATAAAAGTAAAAAAATTTTTTGTTACTATGATTGTAACCTTGTTTATTTATTTATTTTTAAAAATATTAAGTTAACTAATTAATAACAGATTTATATATTTGTAATATAAAATTTTACTACAATATAAAAAAATTTTTAAAACTTAAAAATTTTTAATAAAAATTTATTTATGTATACCTTTTTTGCTTAATCTAAGGTAAAAAAATTGAGATTCTTTTTAAAATAAAAAAGAAAGTTAATTAATAAGAGGATAAATATAAATTTAACTGTCTTAACAACTAAAATATTTATTTTTTATTACTAAACTTTAATTTTAGAGTAAAATTAAAAAGTTTACAAAAAAAATTTTTTAATCTAAAAAAAGTCTATAAGGCTAAAACTCAATTTTTATATTTCAGACAATTGGAAACGCTTTAAAATTTTAATAAAATTTAATATATAAATATGAGAATACTTAAGTCACAATCTATATTAAGATTAGCAAATTCTTACTTTATAGACTCACCTCAACCAGCTAATCTTAGTTATTTATGGAATTTTGGTTCTTTATTAGGAGCTTGTTTAGTTATACAAATTTTAACAGGGGTGTTTCTTGCAATGCATTATACACCACATGTAGATTTAGCTTTTTCAAGCGTAGAACATATTATGAGAGATGTTAATGCAGGTTATATTTTAAGATATACACATGCTAACGTTGCTTCATTCTTCTTTATTTTTGTGTATGCTCTAAAGTTAAAATTTTATTTTAATGGTAAGTTAAATTTATTAAAATTAAATAATAAGTTTATTAATAGGTCTACTTTTGTAGATTATTGTAAGAATGAAATCTTAGATCAATTTTTAACTATTTTTAAACCAATACAAAATTCTCTAAGTTTTATGAGTAGTGGTAAAAAAGTATTAAATTATGATAAAGAGTTTCTTCAGTGGTTTGTTGGCTTTACAGATGCTGAAGGTTCTTTTTGGATAAATATTAAAAACAATAGTGAAGTGCATTTTGTTTTTCAGATTACTCTTCATATTGAGGATTCCGCTGTATTGTTTTATATTAGAGAGAAGTTAGGTGTAGGTATAGTAACAACTCAAGGTAAAACTTGTAGTTACAGGTTACACGCTTTTCAAACAATAATTGAAACTCTAATACCAATTTTCGATAGATATTCTTTATTGACTCATAAACAATTAAATTATAAAGATTGGAGAGAAGGGGTATTTTTGAAAAAAGTAGCTAAAGAAAAAGGTTATAAAATTGATAACATTACTTTAGATAGTATACTTAAGCTTAAAAGCCGTAAGAATAGTTTAAGAATTAGTTACGATGGCTACATTTTAACTAGTGATATGATTAATAAATATTGGCTGTTAGGTTTTGTTGAAGGAGAGGGTTCTTTTTACTTTACTAATTCTAAAGCAGTATTTTCAATAACTCAAAAAGATAAACAAGTTTTAGAAGCTATAGCTACATTTTTACAAAATATAAATATTTCTCCTATTTACAGTGATTTGTTTGTACCAAGCAAACCTAATAGTATTATCAGTAGAAAATCTAAAGCTTATCAATTGTTAATTACTGATACAGATGTACTTTTTCAATATATATTTCCTTTTTTCAATAAAATGACCTTTTTAAGTAGAAAAGGTATTGATTTTAAAATTTGGAGTTTAGGTTTATTTTTAATAATACATGGTTACCATTACACACCCCAAGGTAAAGTAATGTTACTAAAGTTGTCTAATAATATAAATTCAAAAAGATATTTTTCAAATGTTATAGATTTTTTAAATTTCGAAGAAATACAAGCTCTTTTTGAAATTAAACCTGTTTTTGATATTCATTCTGGAAAAAGTCATTTTTCTTTAGCAAAAAAATTTGCTTTACAAAAAGGAAGTAAAAAAGGGTATAAAGTATATATCTATAAAAATGGAAAAGAAATACCAGGATCACCTTTTTATAGTTACAGAGAAGGGGCTAAAGCGGTAGGTATAATTTCAGTAAGTAGTATCAAAAATTACATTGATACAAATAAAATTTTTAAAGATAAATATACTTTTTACTCAAAACCTATTAATAACTCTTATTTAAATTAATTTTATAGCTTATTGTTAAAAAATTTTAGTGGGCCTATTTATATTAATTTCTACTAAGTTATATAAATAGCTATTAGCTGTATGCTGGAAACTCCTAAAGCTTTAAGTACTTAAACATCTTTAACAGATAATTAGTGAAAATCTTAAAGATATAACAATGGACAATCAGCAGGTAACCAAACTATTTGCTAAATGATAGGAGTAGGTTCCTCAACGAACATACGCTAATGTTTTTTAATTAATATTATTTATGTAAGAAAGTAGTTTAATTTAGTATTAATTAAGGAATATGATATGATCTGAACTTAACCGAAAGGTTAAGATGTAATCCTATATTAAAATCCTCTAAAGGATTACTTTTTGATATCTCACAAGGTTTCAAAATAACAACTATTTATTGCACATAGCTAGAGGTTTATTTTATAATTCATATAAAACACCTAGAACCTTATTATGGAGTATTGGAGTTATAATTTTTATTGTTATGATGGCTATTCTAAATTTGTGGCCAAATTGTGAATATGATAACATTAGTAAACTTTTTCAAATAATAAAATATAATTTTAATTCTTTATTTTTAAAGGATGAATTTTTAATAAATAATAATTTTATTTTAGGTAAAATGTTGCCATTTAATAAAGCTAGAACTAAATCATTAGAAAGAATAGGTCCACACAATAAACAAATATTGGATTTAATTATTTGTGGTATGTTAGGTGATTTTTGGTGTGATTTAATAAAAGGCACAAAATCAAATAGCGTACGATTTAATATAGAACAAAGTATAAGTAATAGTAGCTATATCCATTACCTAACTTTATTATTTTATAACTTAGGTTATTGTGTGCGCCCTGTCCCTATTTTAGTGCACAAATCTGATAAAACAATTAAAAATCGCTTTAATTATAGATTAAGTTTATTTTCTTATTCTAGTTTAGTTTGGATTTTTGATTCTTTTTATATAAATAACACTGTAAATGAAAAAAAACAAAAACAGGTTCCTAAGTTTATTTCTGATTATATATCTCCTATGGGTTTATGTCATTGGATTATGCAAGACGGTTCATATCAAAAAGGTCAAGGAATATATATATCTACACACAGTTTTAATTATGAAGATTGCTTATTCCTTGCTAATATTATTTCTAGTAAATATAATTTAAAAACAAGTGTAACTAAAACAGGTTTCCCTAATCAATGGAGAATTTCTATTTGGAAAGAATCTATGCCTTTATTAACTAAAATAATTAGACCTTATTTAATACCTGAAATGGAATATAAAATTAAAGGTTTTTAAAGTAAAATTTTATTTTAAATTACTAACTAAATAAATATAGTAATTATTTATTTTAAATATTTAGATACTATTTTTTTTTAGATTATCATATATTACAAAGTCCCAACACTAGGGCAAAGCATCAGTTGTATTTTTCGCAAAGCTTTGGTATAGAAGTGTTGGAATACCTTGACAAAGGTATTGGTTTTAACTGGCAATATTAGTGAAAACGGTCAAAAGAAGCATACCAATTCTAAGACCGTCGGTTGGATACACAATCGCGACAGACTGGGTCACTAATGGGTATCTGCAATGATGCTTAATGTACAGTCGAAGTTCTTAGTTATATTTTGTTATTAAAATATACTACTCAAGGCTCTAAGAGATATTTATTATAAAGAGTGATTAGGAATAACTTGAGGATTAATAAATTGATAGAGTACAAGATTACTATGTTGGTACTTTTTTTACATAGTAATTTAGAACTGGACAGCTTTCCTGGGTTATAGTTATAGCCCAAATTGGTCTAATTTCAATGCTATAATTTTTTTATTAAAATTTAACAATAAAAAAAATCTCAATTTTAATAACAATATTTTTACAATTCAAAAAAAAAATCAATCTAGTGTGTCTAGTTTCTCAAGTTTTACCCCTTCAAGCAAGTATTTAAAACTAAATTTAAAGGATAAATCTAAGATTTTAGTTGATTTTATTATAGAACAAAAATTAACACCTGTTTATGTTTATGAAAATTTACATTTGGATGAAACAAGAAAACAAATTTTAAGAGAAACTAATGGTCTTAGTGGAATTTATTTAATTTTAAATAAAGTTAGTTTAGATTATTATATAGGATCAGCTTCTACAGGTAGGTTTTATTCTAGATTTTCTAATCATTTAATATATTTTAGAGGGAGTAAAGTTGTTAAAAATGCGATTCGGAAATATAAACTATTTAACTTTGCGTTTTTAATATTAGAATTATTCCCTGAAATAGTTAATAAAGAAAATAATAAGAAATTAATTGATAGAGAAGATCTATATTTAAAATCTTTGTTACCTAATTATAATATATTAACTGAAGCTGGATCTAGCTTTGGTTATAAACATACTGAAATAGATAGAATAAAAATGAAAACTAATTATAGTTTAGAACGTCGTTTAAAAATAGGTAACTTGAATAAAGGAACAAATCTTTCAATTGAAACAAAAGAAAAAATAAAACAAAAAGCATTAACTAGAGACAGAACAAAAATAAATTTCTCTGAAAAATCTTTATTAAATATGAAAAAAAATTCTAAACCTTTAATATTGTTTAATTTAGATTATACTATTTTTGGTGAATATAGAAGTATAACAGAGGCAGCTAAAGCTATAAATTGTAATGTCAAAACAATTAGAAGAGCCTTAGCTACAGAAAAAAAAATATTAAAAAGACGATTTATTGTTAAATATACTGAAAAATAAAACAATGTTTGAATATTAGATTATAGTCCCACAAGTATTAAATTCTATGTAATTTCTAGAAAAAAATAGAAATAAAGTGGTATAAACCGACAGGTTTATTGAAGAAATTTTATTTCTTTGGCTATGTTAGTGAAAACGATCAAAAATTTAATTCAAATTAAAGTAGAGATCGTCGGTTATCTAGATAATCGCGACAGACTGGGTCACTAATGGGTGTCTGAAATGATGCTTAATGCACAGTCGAAACTTGATAGTCTTACTTTGACTATTAGAATATACGAAATCAAAGTTATTCTGCTTTTTATTTATACTTAGAGAAAAAATATTAGGGTATTAAATTAAAAGTAAGTTTGTATGTTTTACCTTACGGACAAATGTCGTTGTGGGGTAAACTAGAAATTAATTCAACTTTATTACAGTTGGCTTTATTACCATTAATTTTAAAAAGAAATTTACAATTATCAAAAAATTCTTTATCTAATAAAAATTTTTGTTCTTCTAAATTTAATGAAAAAGATATTAATAAACTTATAGAAATTTTTATAGGTATTTTAGATGGTGATGGTTATTTTGATATAGGTATTCAAAAACAGTATAATAAAAATCTTAATAATAAACCAAAATCTACTATTAGAATAAGACTAGGGATTAATTTAATGTTTAAGGATAAAGAATTATTAGAATTATTAGTTGATAAATTAGGTGCAGGTAAAATAGATTATTCTAAATCTAAAAACCAATATAGATTAATTTTATATAAAACAGATATTTTAAATACTATTTATCCTTATTTAAAAATAAATAATATTGAATTTTTAACTTATAATAGACGAAAACAATTTTTTTTATTTAAATATATTATAGAAAATAACATTAAGCATTGAGAAAATCTTAATTTAGAAGAAATAGATAATTTATTTATAAAAAACAATAAAAAACTTAATTTCCATCAAATAATTAATTTACCTTATTTTTATAATTGGTTAATAGGTTTTACAATAGCTGAAGGTAGTTTTCATGTTAAATCCAATGGAAGAGCTCATTTTTCTATTGTACAATCTGGTCTTGAAAATTATCAAGTTATTAAAGCTATACATTACTTTATTAAAGGTCCTTTATCCCTACAACATGTAATTAAACCTGAAAATTTTAAAGTATATAGAATATCTTTTTCATCTAAAATAGATTTAGATATTATAATAAAATTTTTTGAAAATAATCAATTATTAGGATTAAAAAAATTACAATTTGATAATTGGAAATCTTATATTTTTAGTAATAATATAATTAAACATAAAGCCCCAAATATTAATTTAACTAAAATATCTAATAGTTTATCAACTAAAAATAATTGTGAAATTAGTAACAATGAGACCAGTAATAGATAATAGTTTTATAAATTTAATCTATGGGTTTTTGTTAGGTGATAGTTTCATTTTTAAAAATAGCAAAGAAATTAAATTAATAATAAAAATAGAAGGTAAACATATATCATTTATGAAATTTATTTTTAAACAAATTTATAATTTAGGTTATTGTGAACAAGATTTTCCTAAAATTATAACTAAATTATGTAAAAAAGGTAAATTAAATAAAATAATGACTTTACAAACATATAATAGTTATAATTACTTAAATTTATTTAATAAATGGTACATAGATGGTTATAATAAAAATATACCTAAGGATTTAGTTAATTTTTTTAATGAAGATTCATTAGCTATTTGGTTGATGACTGAAGGTAAAATTAGCAATAAAAATTTGTATGTGAATATTAAAAATTTTAATGCAACAGATATTAAGTTTTTGATACAATTTTTAGAAAATAAATTTAAATTAAATGGTATTATTTTTAATAATAATTGTTTAGAGTTTAATAGTAATAATATAAAAAAAATATATAAAGTTACTAAACGTTATATTCACCCTTCTATGAAATTTAAATTTATTACTTAATGTAAATTTGTTAGTTTTTAATTTAGTTATATTAATATAGTCTTATTTAAATTTAATTATAATATGTAATAGCTAAATAAAAATATTATTTATAATAAGGCAACATAATTGTAAACAGGTCAAAGATTTTATCCCTTGTTAAGACCGTAGGTTTTTTTAGATAACCTCGACAGAGTGGTTCAATTATGGGTATCTGAAATGATGCTTAATGTGCACTCGAAGTTCCTACTGTTTTTAGTACACAAGGCTTTAAATATACTTTTGATTTTAAATATTAAAAAATTTTTTTGTGTTTATTTTTATTTTATATTTAAAGTACATGGATTTAATTAAGGGAATATTCTTAACTAACCTTTAGTGGTTAAAACGTTAAGAATAGGTCTACAATTTAGATCAATAATTAAATTTGGAAACTTGGCAACAGTAATTACTAACCTATTAAGTGCTATACCATATTTTGGTCAAGATCTTGTTGAGTCAAATTATAAATTTGTTATAGAAAATTTACCTCTTTTTGGTAACGAAGTTTTTAAAAACACTTTTCCAACTTTGTTACCAACAGTAGGTACAGTTAGTACACATGCTTTAAAAAAAGGAAGACAACTAAGATTAAATAAAAATGAATATTTATCAATACCTTATCAGTTTATCTCTTATTTAGCTGGTTTAATTGACGGAGTTGGTTATATTCAAATAACTAAAACAACAAAAGGGTATATAGCTATCAAACTGGTGATTGGTTTAAGTTTAGATGATTTATCTACTTTAGAATATATTCATTCTGTTTTAAAATTAGGTATAATAACAAAACACCGAGACCATAAAAATCCAAATTGTAAATTAATAATTAATAAAACAGAATTACAAGAAGTTGTATTTCCATTATTAATACATCACAAAATATTTTTTTTAACTAAAACTAGAAGAAAACAATTTGATTTAGCTATACACATCTTTGAAAACAATTTAAAATCTTTTTCTAATATACCAAATGTTAACGAGAGATCTTCATTTTGTAAATTACCTGACACAGCTTTAGATTATCTTAATTTACATTTTTTTAAAAACTGGTTAGTTGGTTTTACAAGTGCTGAAGGTTCTTTTTTTATTAAAACTAATAATGATGGATATTTTCAATTAAAACAACGAATTCATGTTCAGTTATTTGAAGCATTTAAACTATTATTTGATACTAAACGTCAAATTAGTATTGAAAAAGACAGCTTTGCTCAATTTACCGTTAGCTCTAAAAAAGATATACAAAAAGTTATTGATTTTTTTTCGTTTTCAGGATTACATCCTTTAATAGGATTAAAAAGTATTCAATACTTTAAATGGTTAACTGAACTACAAAATAGTTCTCGTTACAGAAATCTTAATTTTCCTAAATAATGTTTATTACAATTTAACCGACAGCCAGGGTACTAACTTATTAAAATTGTCAAACAAAAATTGGCTCCTTAAAACAGTAATGTTTTAGTGGCAAATGGGGAGAATTGCAAGAACGTCTTAATTATTTATCCTCCCTCTTATTTTACCGTAAATTCGGTTTATTTTAATAAGTATAATTTAGACTACTTGCAGCGGAGCTTGAATCGGTATTAATTTAAATAGGCTTTATCTGTTTTGTAAGGTGGGTAACGTTTTATTTAAATTAAAGAGTCAAGAACGTTCAACGACTAACGAGTGAGTAATACCAACAATAAGCTCGACACGAGAACCCCACAACCTGTAATTTAGGTTGAAGACATAGTCTAAACACCGTTAACCGGTGAAGATAAAGTTTAAAATCATTATCATTAATATTTTGTAGTTTGGGGTGGTTTCAGTGTAAATAATGCTACTCTTAACAGATTCTTTTCATTACACTTTTTATTACCATTCTTATTAGCAGGTTTAGTAATTGCACACTTATTAGCTCTTCATGTTCATGGTTCAAATAATCCTAATGGTATATCTAACAATGGGGATAGATTACCATTTCATCCTTATTTCGTATTTAAAGATTTAGTTACTGTTTTAGCATTTTTACTTGTTTTATCTGTTATGGTGTTCTATTTCCCTAACGTTTTAGGTCACAGTGATAACTATATACCAGCTAATCCAATGAGTACTCCTAGTTCTATTGTTCCTGAATGGTATCTGTTACCATTTTATGCTATATTAAGATCAATACCTAATAAATTATTAGGAGTTATAGCAATGTTTGGATCTTTATTAATTTTATTAATTTTACCTGTTACTGATTTATCTAGAATAAGAGGAAGTCAGTTTAGACCTTTAATGAAAATAGCATATTGGTTCTTTGTTGTTAATTTCTTTATCTTAATGTGGATTGGTGCTTGTCATCCTGAAACTCCTTATTTAGAAATAGGGCAAATTTCAACTGTTTTTTACTTTGCATGGTTTTTAATAATTGTACCTGTGATAGGTGTATTAGAAAATACAGCTTTTGATATTGCTAATTCTAAAAAATAACTAAGCTTTAAAATTATTTATATAATAAAAATATATTTTTGTTAAACAAGTTTTTTTAACTATAATTTAAATATATTAAATTTTGTTGTTTATAAATTTAATATTTTATTATAAGTTTTATCCCCTTCTCCTTATCTTTAATATTTATTATTTTTAATAATATAAACAAATTATTATATTTGTAATACAATATTTTTTAGTTTCTTAGCAATCAACCAGAGTTGAATTAATTCTTAATCTTCTATTTTATAAGAAGAAGTGAAATTATTTATTGTAATTTATCTTAAAACTAATTATATTTTTTACTAATAATTAGTTAAAAATTTTTGTTACGTTATAATTTAAAGAATTATTATTAAGAATCTTTAGATTTTACAACACAATACAAAATTTTGTTTTGTATATTTGTAGTTAAAATTTTTTAGCTTAAAATTGTTTGTGTTAAATATATGATGTTTGTGTCCTGTTCTATATTTCATTGTGCTGTGTTTTTTTTTTACTTAGCTTAAGTAAATCAAATAAGAAAATAAGCAAACTATAAAATATAGATAGATCGACCTAAATTGTATTAAATCTTTATTTTACTTAGAATATTTGATTTAGGCAAAAAGATAAATATACAATAAATAATAAGTTGGTGTTATTTTTTAAACAAAAAAAATAATAATACAAAAAAAATATAAAAAAATAATATATAATGAATATAAATTCAATAAAAATAAGATACCAAAGTCATCCTTATCATTTAGTTGACCCTTCTCCATGGCCAATTGCAACTAGTTTTGCTATGTTAGTTGTAACTTTATCAGCTGTTATGTATATGCATGGATTTAAATATGGTGGTTATTTCTTAAACTTAGGTGTTGTTTTAATTAGTACAGGTATGGCTCTTTGGTTAAGAGATGTTATAGCAGAAGGTAGAGCGTGGAGCTTATTTATAACACAAAACTTACTGTCTAGTTATACTTTAAATATTTCAAAACCGGTTTCCCTTAGCAGCTAACAAATAGGACAAGCTCTTATTAATTTTTCTAAAGAAAGTAATGGATATTTTAATACAGATCAATTTGATTATTATTTAGCTGGCTTATTAGAAGGATAGGGTCAACTTTCTTTACCTGCCTTAGGTAAAACTATTCTTAACAGAGTACTAAATCCTAGAATAGTATTTACTCCACATATAAATAATTTAGGGTTATATGCCCATATTCAATCTGAATTAGGTGGAGTAGGACGATTTTAATTTTTTTTGTATAATACTCTTAGAGATATTATTGGTGGTGTCAAAGGTATTCTGTTATTCATAATTTTAATTCTTGGTAATCTTCGTACACCTAAAAAGATTAGATTTAATGAATTAATTAAGTTTCTTAATCTGAAATATTCCTTAGAAATACCAGAAAGTTTACTTGACTCAACAGACTTTAAAAAAATAGTTGGTTTACAGGTTTTACTGAAGCAGATGGCCGTTTTGGTGTAAAATTTGTTGAAAGTAAACCTAAATCAGAAACACGTAAAGGATCTGTTAGTAAAAATATTAATCTGAAATTTTGATTAGATCAACGTTCTTTTGATAAACCTAACTCTTTTTCTGTGCTTCCTATAAAACCAACCCCTGCGGAGCGTAGAGCTTTGGTTGAGCTTCACCCCAGAGGACGAGGGGTCCCTCTTATGACGATTGCGACAGTGTGCCTAAAAAAAAGTGCCTTCTATAAATTTGACTATATGCTGGAAACTCCTAATAGCTTTTGGTACTTAACGTTAATCAAATTAAGTGATAACCCAATAAGATTGGACAATTAGCAGGTAACCAACGGACTTATAGTTATCCCAGTAGGAACCTCAGAGACTATGCGTCAAAGATTAATACGTTATAAATAGTAAACCTATTAATCAAGATATAGTCCAACCGTAATTGAAAGATAATAGGAATCTGACTTATTTAGGTCACCACACTGAACAAGTAAAAAGAGGTTTAACTATTGGTTTTGCTCTATTTATTATTAGTGAATTAATGGCTTTCTTATCTGTATTCTGGGCCTATTTCCATTCTAGTTTATCACCTAATGTAGAAATTGGGGGTGTATGGCCTCCTTTAGGAATTCAAATTTTAGATCCTTTTGCAATACCTTTACTTAATACTATATTATTATTATCCTCAGGGGCTTTTATTACATATGCTCATCATGCTATTATTAAAGGTAATAGAAAAAGTGCTATATTAGGAATAATTTTAACTTTATTATTTGCAATACTGTTTACAGCTTTACAAGGTTATGAATATTCTGAAGCTGCTTTTACAATAGCAGATTCTATTTACGGTACTGTATTTTTTGCTTCTACTGGTCTTCATGGATTCCACGTTATAGTGGGTACAATATTTATAGGTGTTCAATTTATTAGATTATTAAATCATCATATTACTACAAGTCACCATGTTGGTTTAGAATCAGCCATTGCTTATTGGCATTTTGTTGATGTAGTTTGGTTATTCTTGTATGCATTTGTTTACTTATGGTCAGCACCTAATCTATAGAAAGTTTTAATATTACTAGTTCTTTTTTACAAAATTAAAAATAGTAAATTTAAACTAATTATTTTATTTAATATTTTAAAGTCATTAAGGTTAACCTTCTGACTTATTTTAAAGTATAATAAAAATTTAATTGTCTTAAATCTAAATATCAGTCCATGCTTATTTTAAATTTAACTTTAGTTAAACAATAAGCCGCACCGTTGTGCGAAATTTACTTTTTAAAAAAAGAGTAGGTTTGTAATCTATTTTAATTTATTATTCAAATAGGATAAGAAAATTAATACCTCCAAATAAATTGTCTCTAAGATTTATTTATCTTTGAGCTTTTTGTTTATTCTTTGACAACAAGTATTTTGTTTTATTAAACAACAAAAAATTAAAAAAATAAAAAATAAAAAATTTTTTTATACATACTTGTTTAAGGAAGGTAATATAGTTTGATAAAAAAAAAATAAAAAAATATAAAAAAATGAATATATCTAATTTAATTTTTATTAATTCTCCTCTTGAACAATTTGAAGTTACTAGTTTGGTAGGTTTTAATGCTCCTATTTTTGGTTATTTTAATCTAACTTTAACTAATTTAGCTTTATACTCTTTTTTAGTTTTATTTTTAGTTATAAGTTTACATATAATAGCTAACAATAATACTAAATTAGTACCTTCTAAATGGTCTATTGCTTTAGAAAGTTCTTTTGCTAGTGTAAATTCAATGGTAAGAGATCAAATAGGAAGTAGAAATGAAGTTTATTTACCTTTCATTTATTCACTATTTTTCTTTGTATTAATAGCGAATTTAATAGGTAATGTTCCTTATTCTTACACTATTACAACTTCTATTATTGTTACACTTGGTTTATCCTTTACAATTTTAATAGGTGTTACAATATTAGGACTTTATATTCATAAATTAGAATTCTTTTCTTTCTTTATACCTTCTGGTACACCTTTAGCTTTAGTTCCTTTATTAGTTTTAATTGAACTATTAAGTTATAGTGCTAGAGCATTTAGTTTAGGAGTTCGATTGTTTGCTAATATGTGTGCCGGTCACACTTTATTGAAAATTTTATCTACCTTCTTGTATCAAATGTTCAGTGGAAGTGTAATAGTAGCAATTTTTGCTTTAGTGCCTTTTGCCTTATTTATAGCATTAATTGGTTTAGAGTTAGCTGTATCATTTATTCAATCTTATGTATTCTGTATCTTAACAAGTTCATACATAAGAGATGCTATAGAATTACACTAAATTTAAACATAAAAAAACTTATAATATAAAAAATTTTATATCAACCCCTTTAACAAAATAAGACTAAACTAAATTTTATCTATAGTATGGATATTAATAAAGTTTTTTTTATAGTTAATGTAAAATATTATACAACCTTTATTAAATAAGGTTCTCTTGTGTCTAAAATTTTTTGCGACTTTTAGTTTTTAGGGCATAATAAATAATTTAAAGTTAATTATTATTTTCTTTTTACACTATTTATTTTTATTACATATATTAACTACTGCACTGAATAACAATAAATAGCTATATTCAAGATATTTAATTATTCTATTCAGTAGTGTAAAACATTTGAGTTTTTTATTAGCTGATAAACGGAATATTTATGTTTTATTAGTTTAACTATCTAAATGCAATATTAATTAATATTAAAAAAATTTTTTATATTAATGGGTTTTCAAATTTTAAGATATAGTAAAACCAATAAATTTTTAATTAAAAAAACAATAAAGACCGAATAGCGGGATGCTTAAGCAGTTATAAAAAACTTATCTTTTTTTTCTATATTAATTTTAATTAAACACTAAAATTAAAATTTTAAACTGGAAAAAATAAAATTTTACAAATATAATAAAAATATTAAATTAGTTAGCACAAGACTTACACCTGTTTCAGGTTTTTATAAAATAGAACACAAAAATAAAAAAAAAATAAATAAAAAATGATAAGCAATAACATTATAATAACAATAGTTAATATTTTGATAAGTTTAATAGACGTTTTAGTTGTATTACTGCCTATGTTGTTATCAGTGGCTTTTATGACTATTATAGAAAGAAAACAATTAGCCGCTCATCAAAGACGAGTAGGTCCTAATTATGTTGGTTATTTTGGTGTACTCCAACCATTTTCAGATGCTTTAAAATTAATAGTAAAGGAAACTATTGTACCCTCACAATCAAACAAAATATTGTTTTATTTATCTCCTGTTTCTACTTTAATTTTTAGTTTATTAGGTTAACCACCCCTGGCCTAATTAAAATTTCACTATATGCTGGAAAACTCTAAAGATTTGAATACTCCCCTTATTGCAAAGTAAAAATTTTACTTGAGCTTTGTATTTAAGTTATCTAAAGTAACAGTAAAAATTTCAAATTATTATATAGAATAATCAGCAGGAAACCAAATTCAAATTTATTTCTTTGGAAAAGTAGGATCCTCAGAGACTATACGTGAAATAATTATATATTAGTATAAAAAATATATTTTTTGTTCCTAATTTATATTAAAGATATAGTCCAAATTAAAACAAATAACTGGGTTTATTTTTTAATCTTTTTATTTAAAATAAATGGTATATTATATGTTTAATCTTTTTTTTTTCTTATTATTACTATCAATTGGTTTACTTTTGTGGTTTAATATAGAAACAAATTTTAATAAAAATTTTTTTTATAAATAGTTATATTGGTTATTAAATTTTTTGTGGGGTATAATTCCTTTTGGACAAGGATTAACTTTATCTGATTTTTCATTAGGTGTTTTATATAGTTTAGCTTTATCCTCATTAGGAGTTTATGGTATATTGTTTAGTGGTTGGTCTGCTAATTCAAAATATGCCTTTTTAGGATCATTAAGATCTACAGCTAGTATGATTAGCTATGAATTAATACTAAGTTCAGCTGTTTTAATAATAATAATATTAACAGGTTCATTTAATTTTACTACAATAATTGAACAACAACAAGCTATTTGGTTTATTGTTCCTCTATTACCGGTTTTTATTTTTTATTTTATTTCAATTTTAGCTGAAACTTCTCGTACACCCTTTGATTTACAAGAGGCTGAGTAATTAAACAATAAAAACTCTAATTCTTTGATTTGGTCTCTATAAAGATCGCTATATGCTGAAAAGTCCTAAAGCTTTAAGTACTGTTAAAACATATAATACTATTTATAATTACTTACAGTTAAATAAAGTTTATAGTTTTTAATAGTTATAATCTTAAAATATTACAATGGACAATCAGCAGGTAACCAAAAAATTTTATTTATTTATTGGGATCCTCAGAGACTACACGCGATCATTAAAATAATTTAATATTTATTTTAACAAGATATAGTCCAATCCTTATTGAAAGATAAAGTAGCTCCTCTAAGTAAATTTTATTTAATATCTTTTTTTTTTTATAAGATATTATCAAATTAAACAAAATTTACTTATTATTTAAATATTGTTTTTTTTTTATCTATAGAATACACTTTTTTTTTAGTTCGATTTATATGATATTAATATATTTATAATTTATATCCAATTAATTTATTTCCTTTAAATCAAAATATAATGCCTTTAAACAGATAAAAATTAAAATAAAAAAGGGAACTAATAATTTATTGATGTTGTATTTAAGCCCCCCCTTTTTTTTACCAGGTATCTAAGTTCTAGTTCAAGTTAATGTAACAAGCTATATATTAACTTAGGATAAGTCAGTTGTTGGCATATAAAATTAAAACAAATAAAACTCTAAAAAAAAAGTATTGTTTAATATCTCTTAGCTAATAAAATTTTGGAATCAGAATTAGTAGCTGGTTTCTTTACCGAACATTCTAGTGTTCCTTTTGTTTTCTTCTTTTTGGCTGAATATAGTTCTATAGTATTATTTTCTTGTATTACTGCGATATTTTTTTTAGGTGGATACAATATGCCTGAATTATTTATAAATAATTCAATTATTAATTTACAATCTATTATTTTAGGTTTAAAAACTTGTGTATTTTGTTTTATGTTTGTTTGGTTTAGAGCCACTCTACCTAGAATGAGATACGATGCTTTAATTGAATTATGTTGGTTAAATTTATTACCTGTAGCTGTTGCTTTCATAATTTTAATACCAAGTATTTTAGTTGCTTTTGATATAGCACCATACTAAATATAATAATAGCTAGTTTTATTTTTAAATCTTAAATTAAGCAAATTAAAAAAGATAAAAAAATAGTTTACTTACAAACATTTATAACTCTTATTTTTGTGTATAAACAAAAAAAAATAACTTTAATTTGATTAGTTAAAAAACTAAAAGTAAATCAGCAACTATTAAATAAATAGATTTAATTAACCAAAATTAAAAAATAAGTTTATAAAAAAGTAAACAATAGTAAAAGGTTGTAAAAAAACAGAAAAACCAAAAACAAATTAAAATTATAAATAAATAAAACAAAATAAGGGTTAACCATTATCAACTTATTTGTTCTAATACAGTCATTCCAACCTTTTCAGGATTGACCTTAATAGGAGCCATACCTGTTTACATCTGTACACCAACTAAGGCTAAACAAACTATTATAAATCCACCAAAAGAAGTAGCATATTCCTAACCAGGTGCTGTATTTGCGTTTTCATTTATTTGTTGAATTGTTGAATTAATTATATTAGACATATTATTTATATTAAAAGTTACCTTAGTAACGCTTCTAGCAGATAAATGGTTGTTAAGTATTACATTATTATTTGAAGTAACCTCAACTAAGTTTTCAGCATTTTATAAATAGTTGTAAAGATAAAGAGCAATTAAACTTGTTGCTATTAAATTAGCTACAGTTAAACATATTTGTCTAGTTTTCATAATATTTAATTTATAACAATACTTATGTTTTTCAACTTTCATTAATTTTAGTTTTAAATAATTCTAATAAGTATTTTAATCTAATTTTTTTTCCAATTTGTTTTTATGAAAAGTTAAAAATAGGTCTTTTTTTTTTATCTCTTTTTCTATCTTAAACTATTTTTTTTTTACCCCCCCCACTAAAAAATTTTTTTATACAATTGTAACTGGGTTTTTACTATTAAAAAACAAAGCTTTTTTTTTATAATTACTATTAAAGGTTGCCCTTTTTAATTTTTATTTAGTTTTAAATTTTTTAAATCTAATCAAACATTCCTGTTTTTTAAGGTTAGGCTTAACAAAATAATTTAAATTATTAAATAAATCAAACAAAAAAAAACTATGTTTAATTATTTTAAGTTTGATTATAAAAATTCACCCTTCAACCGTGTAACTAAGTATGATTAAATTTTAATTTTATTGAAATAATTCTAGTTTAAAAGAGTATTTTATTTTTAAAATTTAATAAAAATTTTTTCTATTTTTATTTTTTAAGGGGAAATCTGATAATGGTAATCAGTTGTACTTGCACTACAAATATGATAGTTCGATTCTATCTTTCTCCATATTTGAAAAAACGCTTTATATAATATTTAATTTTTTTACAAAACTTGCTTGTCAAAAAAGTACTTTTTAATGAAAAAAAAAAATAAAACAAAATGAAGCCTCGGTGGCTTAGCGGCTAAAGCGTTACATTGAAGTCGTAAATAGGGGAGTTCGATTCTCTCCCGAGGCATAAATAATATCAAACTAAAATTTTACACAAAATTCAAAAAAGGAACAAATAACAAAAAAAATAAAGTAAACTTAAAAAAAAATTTTTTTTATATAGTTTTAATTAAAAAAACTTTTATCATTATTAAAATCAGAGTTCAAATTTTTTTTACAAAAATCAAAATAAAATTAAACTTTAAATAAATTAATTAATTTTATTATACTAAAAAAACTTTAATTTTAATTAATTACAAATTATCGTATAATTTTGTTATTTTTAATTTAATTTTGTAAAGTTAAAATTACAAATATAAAAGGATATTATTAAAAACAAAAATAAGTCGAAATAGTTTAATTGGTAAAACGGATTCCTTGTAAGAATTTAATATTGGTTCAATTCCAGTTTTCGGCACAAAAAAATATAAGCTAAAAAAAAAAAGTGTAGCAAAAAAAATTAGTGTTTTTTTTCTTTTTTAATGCTAATACTATTATTTATACTTTTTATAGAAAATGATACGTCGATAATTTGAGTTGTAGTTTAATTGGAAAAACACCATTTTTTGGTAGTGGACTTTATCAGTTCAAATCTGGTCAACTCAGTTAAATTAAACCTGTAAAAATTTAATGTTTAAAACGTAATTTTAAATTTATAGGTTTTTCGCGATTTATTCTGTTATTTTGAGCGATTTTTGTACTTTATTTTAATAAGAATAATAGATTTAAATTTATTTTTTTTTTGTAAGGTTAAATAACAAATATCTTTTTTTTTATATATTTTTTTTTCTTCGGCTTTTTTTTGATAATTTAAGATTTAAATAAATATTGGGAATTTTTAATTATTAAAATTTAGTTATTTTAAATTTTAATTTAATTACTAGATATTTGTACAATTTACAATTAATTAACTTTCTTAGCTAAAACCTAACTAAATCAAAGTACAAAAATATGTATTATCTTTTTAAAAATTTAGATTGGTTAATTATTAAATAAAAAATTAACAAAAAAATATTAACAATCTGTAACTGGTTTAAAAAAATAAACTTATAACAAACAAAATTAAAACGGTTGGTCTCTAACAAAAATATTATTTTTATGCTTTTGTAAAGGGAAGTTAATAGTTAAGCGTGTTGTAATTAATTAGGTTGTTTTGTTTTAATAGTTCCTATAAATAAGGACCCTGCCTTTTTAAATAAAAGGTTAAAATTTTCTTGAATAATTAATTCAACTAAAAAGTATATATTAATAATTAAACAATAACTTTTTTCTTTTCTAAAGTTTATTTGTTTTGATTTTTATTTATTAGTTAAATTTAACTTATTTTATTTCATTTGTAAAATAAGGTATTAATTTTAATATTTAATTTTAATTTATAAATCAAAGTTGTTAACAAACATAACATATTTAACACTTTAGCTTATTTATAAGCTAAGAACAAAAAATTAATTATATTACTTATTAGGTATAAAGTCTTAAATCGAGCACATATAAATTTTTAAAGTTTATTAATATTCTAGTTTTTCTTAATTATGTGTATTTAAATACAAAATATAAGTTTTAGTTAATTAATAAAAAAACAAATAAATATTTTTTATTAAACTATCAAGTTTATCTAATTTGTAATAAAATTTTTTAAATGAAAGCTTTAATTTTATTTGTTTTAAATTTTTATAGTGATATATAAAAATAAAGCAAATAATAAATATACTGTGTTTTGAACGTAAAACTTACGTAGACTAAAACAACACTGTACCGTTTATGTTATTTCAGTAACAAAAAAGCACAAAAGTATGGTGTTTAAAATAAAAACAAAAAACAAAATGAAAAATTTATTTATTGATTTATTAGCGTTTGGTACATTATTTTCTAGTGTTTTAGTTATTACTTCTAAAAATCCAGTAATTGCTGTTACATTTTTAATAGCAGTTTTTGTTAATGCAGCTGGTTATCTTATTTTAATGGGTGTGGGCTTTATAGGTATATCCTATATTATTATATATATTGGTGCTATTACAGTTTTATTCCTATTTGTTATTATGATGATTAATATTAAATTAACTGATATTTTAGAAACAGGTTCTCAATATACCAAAAATATGCCACTGGCTTTAGCTATAGGTTCTTTATTTATTTATGAAATATTTACTATAATGCCATTTAGCCTTAACAATGTTCCAGCTGTTTCAGCTGTTTTAGATATTTTAACTAAATTAAATATTTTAATATTAAGTCAAGACATACAAATAATAACAACTGAATTAGATACAGTTTTCAATCCTTCTATAGCTGATACAGCTTTTACTAATTTTTTACAAATACAAGCAATAGGTCAAGGATTATATACTTATGGTGCCATCTGGTTAATTATATGTAGTGTTATTTTATTATTAGCAATGGTAGCACCTATATTTATATCTAAAATATCTAAGTCTAAAAATGACATATTAAAATAATAATCTAAAATTTAGTTAACTAATTTAAAATTTATACTTTTTATATTAAAATAAACTCATATTTGCCTTATAAAAAAAATTTTTTTTATTTTGTTTTCAAAAAAATATTAACTATTCTGTTATACTATTTATTATAAAATTTTAACTTAATGTATAGTTTTCTATTTTTATAAATTAAACTTCTTATTTTAGGTTTAATAATTATCCCCAAATTGTAGGTTGAGCAATGCTTTTTATTAGTCTATTAATTATAATAGTGGCCATAGCCCTACCATCAATCAAGACACATCTTTCTCCAGTTTTATTAACGAGAATAACAGCTATAATTTTATTTTATTCCGGTGCATTAGCCTTTAATGCATTCTATATTCAGTCAATTGGATCAGGAATAGGAGTTTATAGTGGATTATTCCATGTCTCAACAATATCTCAACAATTAGATATTTTTATTTTTATAATAGGTGGTTTAATATTAATACCTAGACCTGGTATAATAGAATACATAAAAGTATTATCTCAAGGGTTTAATACTAAATTAGCTGCAGCTTCTAATAATAAAGGTGATGTTTTAACTACTTTAGATAGATCTAATTTTAATACTGTAGTAAATACAGGTAATATTAAAAATGTATCCGCTCCATCTAAAATAATTTACACTGAAGTACTATCCGGTTTAGGTGATAAATATTCACTAATTATCTTATTTAGTACTTTGGGTTCTTCTTTATTATTATCTTCTTCTGATTTATTGTCAATGTATTTAAGTATTGAATTACAATCTTTTGGTGTTTATATCTTAGCTACTTTATTTAAAGAATCTAGATTGGCCACCTCAGCCGGTTTAAAATATTTCTTATTAGGTGGTTTATCTTCTTGTTTAATATTATTAGGTTCAGGTTTAGTTTATTTTTATACAGGATTAACAAATTTAGATTCTATATATAGCTTAATTTCTACTTCAAATACTATAAATATAACACAAGGATTAACTTTAGGTTTGAGTTTAATAATAGTAGGTTTTTTATTTAAAATAGCCGCTGCACCTTTACATAGTTGGGCTCCTGATGTTTATGATGATAGTCCAACAATTGTAACAATTTGGTTAACTATCATGCCTAAAATAGCTATATTGATATTCTTAATGGATTTATTTATAGGAGGTACTTTATGGTCTAATAATATAAATAATAATATCTTTACAGGTAATTATGATTTAAATTCATATGGTTTAATTAAAATGATTGGATATGATACATTAAAAAATTTATTGTTAATAAGTTCTTTATTTTCTTTAATAATTGGAACTGTAGTAGGTTTAGCACAATCTAGAATAAAAAGATTGTTAGCTTACAGTACAATATCTCATATTGGTTTCTTATTATTAGCTTTAGCTATAAATAGCGAACAATCAATAGAATCATTTATATTTTATATTTTTCAATATTCTGTAACTAATTTAAATACCTTCCTAATTATTTTAGCTTTAGGTTATTTAAATTTCTTTAATAAATTTAATTCAAATAAAAAAGGTTTTAGATATGGAATTTATTCAGACAGTAAAAATATTGAAAATATGGATGTAAGATACCTTACAGAATTAACAGGCCAATTTATGGCTAATCCTATTCTTAGTTTAAGTTTAGCTGTTTGTTTATTCTCAATGGCTGGGATTCCGCCCTTAATTGGTTTCTTTTCAAAACAAATGGTCTTATATTCTGCTATACAAAGTGGATATTATTTTATGTCTATAGTTGCAATCATTGTTAGTGTTATAAGTGCTTCTTATTATCTAAAAATAATTAGAGTTTTATTTACTGATTCAGATCAAACAGTAAAAATTTTTTATGAAAAAGGTTCTGAATTAACAGAAGCTGATAATAATAAAACCACACTTTATTTACCAGTATCTAATAATATTCCTTTTGTAGATGTTCATGATAATTATTATATATCTTATTATATTACTAATTTCCATAGTTTTTTAATTTCAACTCTTACTTTAGTAATTTTATTATTTATTTTAAAACCTTCATTGCTATTAAACAGTACTCAGTTATTATCTTTATCTTTATTTTATTGTTAAAAATTAATGAAAATCACTACATTATCAGTCTTATTCTTTGTTGTACCTGTTTTAGCTTTATTATTATTAGGTTTAAATCTTTTATTAGCTCCTAGTAAACCTGATGAATCTAAAGTTTCTCCTTATGAATGTGGATTTTCAGTTATACAAGGTCAAACTAGATCTGTTTTCCATATTCATTTTTATTTGGTAAGTATGTTGTTCCTTATCTTTGATCTTGAAATACTTCTTCTATTTCCACTAGCAGTAACTTTATACCATGTTAGTACATTTGGATTTAGTGTTGCGATTATATTCTTTTTTGTTTTAACTATTGGATTTGTATTAGAAATAGGTTCAGGAGCAATTAAGTTTATAGAATCAAATAAAAAAAATCAAATTTAAAATTTTATAACCCCTTCCTATTTATTTTACTTATTTTTTAAATTTATTTTATCTAAAGTAAATTAATTAAGCAATAAAAATGTTTATATATTTAGCCTTAAAATTTTTTTGGTTTAAGTTAAAAGATTTAAGACCTTAATTAACAATCTAATAAAATAAATAGTTTTTTTAATTTAAAAGAGAGTTAAGAATTCTAAATCTGTGATTAAATTTATAATAAATTTTTATTAGTAATTTAATTTTGTTAAGGTACTAGGTTAAGTATAATACAAATATAGCTAATTAATTAGAGGTAATAAATTGCAGAAGGTTTTGTTTTATTATATATTTAATAAATTAATTATTTAATATTTTAATTAATTTAATAGATTAAATTGAAAACTAAATATATTAAACACTTGAGTTTGTTTAAATCAAAGTAAAAAATATTTATCCTTTTTATTTAATTAGTTGCCTGGTATTAATTGTTTTTATAATTATTAAAAAAAAAAAAAAATAGTAAGTTATTAGGGGATCTAAAAATATAAAATTGATATTAATTTATATTTGTACTTTGATTAAATTTTATTAAATTTTTTGTAAAATTTAAAAATCAATAGGCCAGTATTAAACCTATAAATCTTTAGTTAACATTCAGAATACCTTATGTAACAAAAATAAGGTTTACTAAATTAGTCCTACAGAATTTTTTCTAACTCTTAATAGCTGAAATAGTTTAAAAGGTAAAAACATATCACTCATGACGATATAATAAAGGTTCAATTCCTTTTTTCGGCTTAAAAAAAAAATTAACTTAAAAGAGGTAGAATTAGTTTAATTGGAAAAATAACGTCTTGTGGCGACGAGGTACAGAGTTCGAGTCTCTGATTTTACCCTATTCTTAAATATATTATAAAATTTAACTATTTTTTTTTTATAATTTTTCACTTAAGATTTTTTTATGAGCCCTAATAAATTTATTTATTATAAATTCAAAATCAATTTTGCCCTTTGTAACTGGATATTTTGTTTTAAAATTTATACTTAATTTTTTTTTTATTATTTAATTGTTAATTTTACAACTTTTGTTACAATACCTTTAGGTATTTCTGCAATTTGTTTGTAAAATTAAAATTTTTTTAAAATAGTATTATTAAAAGTGTAGTTTAATTAGTAATTTTTGTAATATAATTATATTATTAAATACTAGATATAACGTACCAATAATCCTTGGCATTAATTATAACTGCAAACTAATTGTAATAAAATAAAATAAAATAAAATAAAAAAATGAGATTAGAAAAATACATTTATGGGGATACAGTATTTTTCGCTAAAACAATACATTATATTAAAAAGAATGTTTATAAAACTATTTTTATTAATCAAGGTATTTATGGTAGAAAAGATTATTTTGGTATTTATTTTCCTTTAAATAAGTTAATTTCCAATATTTATAGTATTATAACAGATAATGATCATAATTTTATCAAAAAAACTTTAAATAAAAATGAAAATATTTTAGATAAAATAGTTAGAATTGAAATTCATGTTGTAGATATCCAATCTCAAAAGGTAATTAAATTTAAATTTAATTATAGATTTAATCCTAAACGTTCTAGAAGAAGAGATATTTGTAATTTTTTAAAATTAGCTACTAAAAAATATGCAAGATCTGAAAATTTTAGTAAGCCAGAAGCAATACTTAATATGACAAACAAAATAGTTTATTCATATAATATAGTTATTAAAGTTATTAGCGATTAAATTGTTTATTACCCATATATACTTTATATAAAAGTATAATCCTGAAAAAAAAAAATAATTTACAATATTTAAAATTTATTGTATTTTATACTAAAGTATAGTAATATGAGATTACTATTCACTGATTTAGTTTAAAGGTAGAATAACACAATTTAAATCTGTATTTGGTTACAAATAGGTTACAGGTAGTACAAAATATTGTTGTTATTTATAACGTGTAGGTTTTAGTTTAATTCTGAAAGTTGGTATGTTTCCTTATTAATTTAAAATAAGGTTAAAATTTTAATTAAAAAGCGCTAAAAAGTTACAAATAAAAGGTTTTTACCGAGCTCAATAGGTTTTATGGGCCCTTTATATAAAAATATGTAAGGTGAATCTAACTATGTAATAATTGGATAATCAGCAGGAAAACTCCGGTGTTCCTCAGAGACTACACGTTAGATAACTATAGAGTTTTAATAGTTAAAGATATAGTCCAACATTGTTAGAAATATCAATGATTTATTTGCATAAAATCTATGCATAATTTTAAATTAAATCTTAAGTATTTAAATTCTAATTATATTGTAAAAAAATATAATAACGATGGTACTATAAGCAGGTATTTATTACCTTATACTGTAAGAAACGCTGTTACTTACACAAAAGTTAAATATACTTTTCTTAATGTTGAATTACCTGTAACTAAAGATACTATTCTTAGTGATTTAAAACCATATTTTGACAAATTTATTCTTGAAAACAAAAATAATTTAAGTAAATATATATCTATAATTTGTCAAGTTAGAAATGTTGGGAATAGCTATTATACAATTGGAGAAAGATTTCCAATTAATATAGAAAACCCTAAGGATTTAACAGACTATATAAATTATATTCAAAATAAATGGAGTATATTAGATAATAATCAATATAATCCTAATTTAGCTTTGAGTATAATATTTAATTATACAAGTATAGATTATGATAATTATTCATTAGTATCAAATAAATTTAGAATTACTAAAAATATGGATAAGATCGAACTTAATAAGGATGTAATTCCATTAGGATTACCTATGAATACATATTATTCAAGTTGGGGTTCTATTATAGAAGAATTAAGTAATGGTATCTTAAGAGTTAAAAATTTATTTAATGATTTAGATACTAAACTTAATAGATTTATTGAAGTTAGTAACTTATCTAAAGTTGATTCACAAATTAATTTAATCTCAAGTGAAAGTAATATTAAAATTGCAACATTTGTTGATAGAATCATTAATAATAAGGAATTTGTTAGAACTATTGGTAATAAAGTTTATTATTTTTTAGATAACAAACTATATTTTATTTTTGATAAACTAGTTTGTGATAAATTTATTAGTAGAGTGAAACCTTCTAAAGGAATTGTATTTAATGCTATAACTTTAGATGTAGAAACATTTGATGATGAAAACAACAATAAAAATATTTATTGTATTTCTTTTTATGAGGGAGTTAAAGCTCTATCTTTCTACTTAACAGATTATGAAGATATTCATTCTTTAATTAATGATTTACTTAGAACTATATTTAGCAAAAAATATGCTGGTAAACATATTTATATTCACAATTCTTCGGAATTTGATATGATTTTTTTATACAGTTATATTATAAACTATTTTGGTAATAAGGTTAAACCCATTATTAAAGATGGTAAATTTATCAATCTTGATGTAGAATTCGGAAATGCAACAAGATATAAACTTTTCTTTAAAGATTCACTATTATTATTACCTAGTTAATTAAAAAAATTAAGTAGTACATTTAATGCTATTTCCTTTAAAGATATTTTTCCATATAATTTTGTCAATAAAGACAATTTAAATTATGTTGGAGAAGTACCCTCAATTAAGTATTTTGATAACATTTCATTAAACGAATATAATGAATATAAATCAAAATTTAATAATAATTGGTCTTTAAAGGATGAAACAATTAAATATTGTGAATTAGATTGTAAAGCTTTACATGAAGCAATATCTAAATTTGCTGAAAATATTTTTAATAGTTTTAAAGTTAATGTTTCTACAACTCCAACACTACCTAGTGTAGCAATGAAAACTTATAGAACTAATTTTATACCAGAAGGTATTAAAATAGCCAAAATTGGAGGTAAAATGTTTGAGGATATTCATAAAGCTTTTTATGGAGGTCATGTAGATCTTTATATACCTACAAACCCTATAGGAACTAAAGTATACGCTTACGATGTTAATTCATTGTATGCATATGTTATGAAAATTTTTAAATATCCTTATCAATTCATTGGACATTTTTATGGTGATATTTCAAAAATGAAACAATATTTTGATTTATATCATAAATGTGTTGGTTTTTATAAAGTTAAAGTTACTGCACCTAAAGATATTTTACATCCTATCTTATCTAAAAAAGTTAATAATACAACTGTTTACGGTATTGGTAGTTGGACTGGTTGGTACTATTCTGAAGAATTAAAAAATGCTGCTTTATATGGATATACCTTTGAAATAATAGAAGGTTATTTATTTAAAACTGCTGATTTATTTTCTAAATATGTTGATACTTTATATCACCTTAAAGAAACTTCAGCTAAAAATAGTCCAATGTATATGATTGCTAAACTATTATTAAATGCTTTATTTGGAAAATTCTCTATGAAAAGAGAATTAATTAACTACGCTGTTATAGATAAATATGGTGTAGATAAATTCATTGAAAGTATAGGATTTGATAAATTTATTAAATCTGATGAAATAGGAGGTATGTGCCTAGTATCATATAAATTACAGTATCAAGATGATTTAAATATCAATATAGCTGTTGGAGCTGCTATTACTGCTAATGCTAGAATTTACATGTCTCAATTTAAAAATAATCCTAATTATAATTTATATTATACTGATACAGATTCTGTGTTTGTAAATAAACCTTTAGCTGATCATTTAATAGATAATAAAATGTTAGGTTTACTTAAATTAGAACATGTACTAGATAAATTCGTTGCTATAGGTCCTAAAGTATATGGTGGAATTGATATTCAAGCTAATGAATTTACTAAAACAAAAGGTCTTAAATCAAAATTAAGTTTTAATCAGTTGGAAACATTATTAAATGAAAATGTTTCTATTGACATAAAACAAGAAAAATGGTTTAAAAACTTAGTTGATAGTAACATTATTGTAAAGGATAATACATCATACAATTTGAAACCAACTAGTTATAAACGAGATCTAATTTATCAAAATGGTGTATTAGTAGGAACATGCAATAAAGATATAAGCGATAAATAATTTTATTCTTACATTTGTCATTCTTTTCAACCCCACTTATTTATTTTTATTTTTATTTATTTTTTATTTGGTTCTATCCTTTTACTAATTATTCTTTTTAATTTATATAAGAATATATCTCCTTTTCAAAAAAAAAGACTATTTTAACTAGTCGAAACAAATTGTAACTCAAATAAAAAACTTAAAAATCATGAAAACAAAACAAATCTTTGATAGTTTTGTAAATAAAATTAAATATTTCTTTAGTAACAAATTTAGTAATAAGGAATATTTTATAAAAACTCAAATTGAGGATAATGAAAATAAATTAGCTATTACATATGTGGTTAAAAACTACGAATATGGTTTAGGAGGTAAAATCTCCTATAAATTTGCTGATACAATATTTTTACATTATCATTGGGATATTTATCCTAATCAAAGAATTAGAGAAGTTGCTAGAGAAGGTTACTTAATGGTTAATGTTTATATTAAAACTAAACCTGAAGCTAATCCTATCTCTGTAACGGAATATGACTTAAATAGTCTACATAGAGATTGTAATTTTTATATTAAATCTTTCGATGGACATTTCGTTTTTAATACCCTATTAGACGAGGTTCTTAGAAAAAATGATTTAAATAATTATAATTCTACCTTTATGTTAATCTTTGAATATGAATATATTACCTATGAGGAATTTAAAGAATTTGTTCTTGATAGATCATAACTAACTAATTATTTATAAAGAGGGGCGGAAGATAAAAAACATAAAAAGGTAAGTTTACCCCTTTCCTAAAAGACACTGAATAATAAACGTGTAAACTAAGCTTTACACAGAACAAACTCCTTTTCAAAAGCTTTAATTTAAAGAATTTTAAAGAAATTAAGGGGATGGAAAAATTGATTCTCTTTATATGTACCTACAATTCCTATAGGAATTAAAGTGTTCGGTTATGAAGACCTAACAACCAAATATCCTCAAGAGATGTTAATAATGTCACATCTAGTTTAAAATCTAATGGTACTAATACTACAACAACAGATGTTGGAGAACATCCTTTAGTTCCAGTAGCTATAATAATTGTACTTCCTGTTATTGTAGTTGTATCAGTAGCAGTGGCAGCTGGGTCTTTTTTAATTCCCTTATGGTTGAACCGTTAATTTATAAAATTAGAAAACACTAACTAGTTAAATTAAATTAATTGTTTTATTACTACTTATGAAATTTAAAGTTAAAAAAAATATCAAACCCATTTATATTCATTTAAGGAATTAATTTTATTAAGGTTTATTTAATTTTAAAATTAAATTTTAAATCAGCAGGATATAATGGAAAGTGTGATATTAATATTTTATCAACTAGTAAAATAAGGTTTACAATACTATTAAAATCAATTTCTTTGTTGACTTTTTCAATATTTTTACTTTCTATTTCTGCTTAAAGAACTAACAGTCTATTTAAAGATACTTTACATTAAAGACTGTTTAGTTGAGTTTTAAAGTTTAAGTAATCTGGTGTATTTTTAGGGTTGTTAATTTTCATCTTATACTAATTATCAAACAACTTTTTAAAAATATTTGTATATTTAAATAGATTTCCTTCTAAGAATTCAAAGGTATATCTATATTATTTGTAAAGGTATAACTCAACTGAATAATATTAATCTTCAAAAATACCTAAACTATAAACTATTGTAATGTTTAGTTTGTTAACAAGGATTTCAATATTATTTGGTAAAGTTACTTTAATTCTTAGGTAGCTTTTACAATCATTGAATACTTGTTTAAATTCTTTTTTTTTTTTTACTAAATTCACCTATGAAATATCCAAAACAGTCCACAAAAAATTTTTGTTATTTACAAAAAATAACGATATAAACTGTTAACATCGCAAATATATATTAATTTATTATTGTTATTTTTTAATTATATACTTATCTACAGGCCCACCGTGGTAAGCATTTGTCACATCTTTAAACAGCTGCCCTTTTTTTGTTTGTATTTTTACATTTTAGACTTAAAATGTGTTCTATATTTTTTAAATGAAACAGCTGGTAAAATTGGAGCGAATGATATATCAAAATTAAAAACTATATAAGTTTTTGTAATGTAATTTTTCATTACTTGATATAATGCAACAAAATCATTAATACAATAATTAATCGCTTAATCCTTTAAGTCTCACTAAAAAAAAATATTAAATTAATCAATTATTCTCAGAACTATCGGTAATTAAGTCTGTCCCTTCCTACTATTATTTATATTATTATTATCGAATAACATTAATTAAATGGTAAAAGAAAATCTAATTCCTTAATTAACTAAAATATATCATAACTGAATCTTTATTTAATTACAAGATATTACAGTTTAATTGAGTTTAAATAATTATTTAAATTAATAACTGTAAGTTATTTTGTGTTACAAATAAAAATAGAGTATAAATATATTAATAAATAGTTAATTAAAAATTAGGGTTAAGCATACAGATGGTTCTGTAGTAGACCTGCAAAGTCTAATTATTTAAGGTTCAATTCCTTCTTAACTCTTAGATAAGTAAATAAAATTACCTTTAAACAAATTTTTATAAAAAAAAAATTTTTTATAAAAATTTATTAATATAAAATTACATCTTTTTTTTTTGTATTTATTAAGAAACAAAATTGTTTTAGCTAATAAAAATTAATGTTTTTATAACTCAGAAAAAAAAAGTTAAATGATTATTTTTTTTATTTAGTATAAAAAAATCTAAATAAAAATATAAAATAAGGAAGCAGAACTCGATTGGCTGAGTGTCTCACTTTTAATGAGTATGGTTCCGGTTCGAGTCCGGATGTTTTCATTATATTAACCAAAATTAAATTTTTTCAATTAATATAAAAATTTTTTTGTAATTTATCTAAAATTAAATTAATCAAAAAAAAAAATAAAAATTTTTTTAATAATTATATAAAATATTATAATAATTGTTTTACTTTTTTTAAGTTGCAATAAAAAATTGGGCAAATATGAGGTAAAATTTTTAAATTTGGTTAAAAGAAGTAATAAATCTAAAACATTTTTTTATTGTTTTATCTCTGTATTTTATATAGTTATATAACTACAGATAATAGATCTTGGCTTGATATTTTTATATTTTTCTAAATTTATTGGTACATTTTTTCTACAAAAAAAAATTTTTTTTATTCATTAAATAGTACCTACTCTATAAATTTACCTTGTTATTTAAATATAACCTCAATAAATAAGTAGTTTTTACTTATTTATCTATATTTGTACTAGAAAATATAAACTATAAAAAGGCTTTATCCTTAAGTGGTGTTCAAAATAAAATATAATAAAAAAAATTTTTATATGCTAAGTTTATTACTATTAATACCTATAATAGGTTCAATTTTTTTATTGTTTGTTACAGATGGCCCTTCAGGAGAGAAATCTAAAAAAATAGCTTTAGCTACTTCATTAATAAATTTAATCTTATCTATTTATTTATGGATCCTATTTGATTCTAGTATTAGCCAATATCAGTTTGTTTATAGTTTTAAAGAATTAAGTTTTTGTCATTTAAATATAGGAGTTGATGGTTTATCTATTTATTTTGTTTTATTAACAACATTTATAACACCTATAGCTTTGTTGTCTAATTATAATAATATTAATAATAATATAAAATATTTTTTAATATCTTTCTTATTATTAGAAACATTACAAATAGCATTGTTTGTAGTTTTAGATCTATTATTGTTTTATGTGTTCTTTGAAAGTGTTTTACCTGTATTATTTATAGTAATAATTTTATATGGTTCAGGTGAAGCTAGAATTAGATCTGCTTTATTATTTTTTTTATATACTTTAGCTGGATCTTTATTTATGTTATTAGCTATTTTAGAAATAAGTAATTATGTAGGTTCAACTGATTTTCAATTAATTTCTTTATCTGAAATAACTTTAGAAAATCAAAAAATTTTATGGTTGTCACTCTCCTTCAGCAAGAGAGATTTGACCAACAGATTGATTCATTCAAGTATAAGCACTTTAAATTATAAACAAATTAATGCTATTCAAGGTAAAATAAAAAGCGAATGTAAATGTTTAGTAATATATGGGTCTAATTTGGGCTCTACTTTAAAATATGAAGGTTTTAGTTCTAAACTTAGAGCTATTTGTAAAATACCTATACCTTTACATTCTATTTTGTTAGGAGTTCTTTTGTCAGATGGTTGGTTATATAAAAATAAATCTTCTAAAACTTTATTGGTTTTTAAGCAAAAAGATTTTGAATATCTTTGGTTTGTTTATACTAAGTTTTCTCATTATTGTAGGTCACTACCTAAATTTACTTCTACTAATATTAATGGAAAAAAGTATACTGCTGTAATGTTTGCTACTAGGGTTTACCCTTGTTTTACTGAATGGTATGAGATTTTCTATGTAGAAGGTAACAAAAGAGTGCCTTTAGAATTATATAATATGTTAACTTATGAAGCATTAGCTCATTGGATTATGGGGGATGGTACCAAAGTTAAAAAAGGTTTAACACTTCAAACTCAATCTTTTACTATTCAAGAGTGTGTATTTATAATAAGCATATTAATATACAAATTTAATTTAAAATGTAGTATACACATGCAAAGAAATCAACCTACTATTTATATCTCAACTAAATCTGTGAAAAAACTTAAACCTTTAATATTACCATATATGTGTTCAAGTATGAAATATAAATTAAGTGATTTTTAATTAAATTATAATATTTTTTTTTGTACAAGCACTTTTTTAATTTTATTAATTTTTAGGACAATGATTTTTATACTATGAATTATTTCTGAGTGGCAAACTCGAGAGACCTCTTTTTGCAAGAATAAATAATTGTAAAAAGAATATCGTCGAACTAAGTCAATGAATGGAAACTATCATTGTAAAAGCGTAGAGGCCATACGCCACATGATCATCTAAGTAACAATAAAATTGTTATATGAGATTAGAAGAAATGGTCCAGTTCACCGGTGACGGATTTTAGATTAACACCTAAATAAGGTTTAAATACCACACATATTTGTATTTATACTGAGAAAATAAGCTAGCTGTATCTGGAATGATAAAATGCTTAACCCTGAGCTTTTTTTATAGCGTTTGCAATTAAAACTCCTCTTTGGCCCTTAACTGGTTGGTTATATAGAGCTCATGCTGATTCTCCTTTGGCTGGTTCAATACTGTTAGCTGGTACAATACTAAAAATGGCTTCATATGGTATGTTAAGAATCTTATTAAATTTTTTACCAGATGCTACAAATTATTTTAGTCCTTTAGTTCAAACTATTGCAATTATTACTTTAATATACGCTTCTCTTGCTACTATTGTTCAACAAGATACTAAAGCTTTAATTGCTTATTCTTCTATTGCACATATGGCTGTAGTAACTTTAGGTATTTTTTCTAATACAATTCAAGGTATTGAAGGTGCTATTTTATTAGGTATAGCTCACGGGTTTGTGTCACCTGCTTTATTTATTTGTGTTGGTGGAATAATTTATGATAGAACTGGTGTTAGATTAATACCCTATATTAGAGGTTTAGTGCTATATATGCCTGTTTTTTCAATTTTATTCTTAGTTTTTACTTTAGCAAATACAGGTATACCCTTAACATTAAACTTTCTTGGAGAACAATTATGTTTAATTGGTATATGGGAAAGAAGCCCACTGGTTTCAGTATTAGCTGCAACAGGTATTGTTTTTTCTGCTTGTTATTCTATTTGGTTATATAATAGATTATCCTATGGATCATATTCTCCTTATTTAAAACCATTGAAAGATATTAATAGAAGAGAATTTATTTTACTAATATCTTTATTATTACCTACAATAATATTAGGTGTATACCCAAATGTAATATTAGAAACTCTGCATGCTTCAGTTACAACCTTATTGTATAATATTTAAAATATAATAAATTTTAACCCCTTTACTTTGTTTTTTATTTTACAAACAAAATTTTATAAAAATTTTGGTAATATTAATTTAATTTTAAATTATTACTATAATAATAATAACAACTTTTTATGTTTTGTAATTTTACAGTTTAATTTATAATTTATAATTTTTATTAAGGTCTTAAAATTTAAAAATATAAACTGATAAGTTAAAATATTAATATTTAGTTTTTTATAAAAACACATTTATAAAGTATATAAATTAAAATAGAATATACTTAAATAAGCCGTAAAAGAGAGTGTTTAATATATAAAATACATATAAAATATAAATTATAAAATATATCACTCAATACTAATTGTAATTAAATTTTTAAACTAAATATATGATAATAAGAACAATTAAAACCAGAAAAGAATTAACCCTAACAAAATTTAAACTACACTTAAATAATTTCTTCTATGATACTAAAAAAGTCACTCTATATTTAAGCTTACAACTTGAAATTTTTTATTTTTATAATAACAAAGAGACTAAGACTTATCTTTGTAAAAAAGTTACAGTAGATCTTAATAATAAAAAAGAGTGTATAACCTTTAAAAAAATTATAATAAATAATTTTAACAATTTAGCTAATTCTAAAAATAAATTTAACACTGAAAAAGTTAATATTTGTTATGTAATAAATAATAAGGAATATTATGAACAATACAAAAACAAGTTTAAGTTTAATTTTTATTTATGTATATCAAAATAATTATATATTATAAATTAATTATTTTATAATATAAGAACAGTGATAAAAGATTACAATCCACCAAATTAATTTAACAGGTAGAATAACACGTCTTAAAACATGTGGGAAGTTTCAGTTCGAGTCTGAAAAGGGTTTTTAAAAAATTTAATTAAAAAGCGCTAAGAAGTCAAAAATAAAGGTTTTTACCAAGCTCAATAGATTTTATGAGCCCTTTATATAGAAATATATAATTAGCATCTAACTATACGCTGGAAATTCCTAATATTAACTTGTTTTAAGTTATAATTGGGTAATCAGCAGGAAAACTTAGGTGTTCCTCAGAGACTACACGTTAGATATCTATAAAATTTTAATAGATAAAATTTTAGTCCAATATTGTTAGAAATTTCAATAATTTAATTGCATAAAAATCTGTGCTAAAAACAAGATATATAATTTCCAAATATAAGGTTAAACAATATAACGGGGGATGGTACTTTAACCATGTATTTAACTAAACATGTATTAAGAACTATCTCAACAAAAGTTAGTTATGACTTTCATAATGTTGAAATACCTGTTATTAAAGATACTATTATTAGTGATCTTAAACCATATTTTGATAAATTTATTTTTGATAAAAAAATTTATTTAAATAAAAATATTTCTATAATTTGTCAAGTTAGAGAGATTGGTAATATCTAATATGCTATTGGTGAAAGATTCCCAATTAATATAGATAATCCTAAAGATCTAACAGATTATATGGACTACATTCAAAACAAATGGAGTATATTAAATTATAATCAATATAAACCAAGTTTGGCTTTGAGTGTAATCTTTAATTATAAAAGTATAACTTTTGATAATTATTCCTTTGTTTCAAATAAATTTAGAATTACTACAAATATGGCTAAGATCGAAGAAGATCAGAAAAAAAAAGTGTTAATTTTAGATAATTAGATTGAAATTTAGTTTCTCTTAAAATCTATTTAAATTTGTCATACGTTTTTCTTACTTAAATCTTCTCTAATATTAAGCAATTTAAAATTAAATTTGATTGTCAAATTTTTATATTTATTTTGAGGTTAATATTCTTTAATAGAATCACAAGATGAATTTATATAAATTTATCCCCATAAGAAAACAGAACTCGATTGGCTGAGTGTCTCACTCTTAATGAGTATGGTTCCGGTTCGAGTCCGGATGTTTTCCGTGTTATATTTAAGAATTTTATTTAAACAGGTGGCCTTAGCCCCAAATTTAATTTTTAATCTTTCTCCAGTTTTATTAACGAGAATAACAGCTATAATTTTATTTTATTCCGGTGCATTAGCCTTTAATGCATTCTATATTCAGTCAATTGGATCAGGAATAGGAGTTTATAGTGGATTATTCCATGTCTCAACAATATCTCAACAATTAGATATTTTACAACCTTCATTGCTATTAAACAGTTTAAATGTTAGTATCTTTAAATATTTAATAAAATATAATAAATGAATATAAAAGATTTTTTAAGAAAATATTTATTGCCTGATGCTTTAGCTTGTAAGTCTACAGATCTGTGGGTTAGAGCTAGATTTGGTCAAAAGGACCCTAGTGCGTTGCAGCAAGACCTAGTGAAAGTTCAAGCTGAAAATGAATCTGTTCGAGCTTCAACTCTGCAAGAATTATCTGAAGCTACAACAGATTTAGACACAACTCACATTCCAGAAATAATCTTTAACGCTCGAACTATTTCTTTAGATAAGAGTAATCAACGTGTTAAATTTTTAAAAGAAGCTGTAGAATCACTAAGTAATAAGTTAGAGGATAGTAGTTTAAGTGAAGTTGAACGATTAAAGTTTCAATCTTATTATAATTGTAAAGTTTCAGAACTAATCAGTGCTTTCAATAAAAATACAGCAGAAATAAGAGAATTTACAGCTAAAGTTAAGGGGGATGTAGTTGACCATTTAGCTGCAAGTAGTTCAAGTAACAATGTTGGCGATGTTTCTTCTACAAAAAATTTAGAATCTTCTAGTGTTTTAGATAATAAAGATGTTAAAAACAGTAGTTTCTCTGATTATTTAATTGAACTGAAAGATCTAGTCTCTAAAGAACTAGATAAATTAAGTCCTGAACAGTTATATTGTTTTACTATTTTTATGGGATTTATTTTGATATTTGTAGGTTTGTTATTTATTACAACAATATTTCTTGGTCAAAGTTTAATTGATTATTTTAATCTTGAACACAGATCCCCTAAATTAGCTAAATTTTTAAAATTAAGACAAACAATTGATAAATATTATTTATATTTATTTATAATAATTTTAAATAAATTTTATTTAAATTTATTTATAATTATTTTTTATTTGATAGTAATTTATTATAGTGCTTAATTTATATGTGTTTATATAATGTTTTAAGTCAATTAGCCAACTTTGTAATTTTTATTATTCAACCTAAAAAAAATGATAACACTAAAAAAAATAAATTTAATTTATATATATATATTTAATATTTAATATTTATTTTTGTTTTATGTCTGTGCCTTTTTTTATATGTTTTATTTAACCCTTGTTACTAAAAAAAATAACAAACTCTTAATTTAACTAAATTTAGTTATTTTTTTAATGTACAAATTTGTACTTTGTATAACCATAAATTTTAGTTCCTATTGGATTAGTTGGGATATACATATCCACTTGTTCTCCATAGAAAGCATTATGAATTTCATCGAACATTTTACCCCCTATTTTTGCTATTTTAACATCTTTAGGTATAAAATCAGTCTTATAAATTTTCATAGCAACTCTAGGTAGAGTAGGTGTAGAAGATATATTAAATTTAAAAACCCTAAAAAAAATTTCACCAAAAAATCATAAAAACTTCATACAAAGCTTTACAATCTAATTCACAATATTTAATTGCTTCATTTTTAATTGACCAATTATTATTATCAAATCTAGCTTTATATAGTTCATATTGTTTATCAAAAATATTATTAAAAAAATTAATATTAGGAAGTTCACCAACATAATTAAGATTGTCTTTATTGACAAATTTATGTGGGAACATATCTTTAGCACGTTTAACATTGAAAGTTTAAGATAATTTATCTAGTGATGCTGGTAATAATAATAAAGAGTCTTTAAAGAAAAGTTTATATTTTGTAACATTCCCAAATTTTATTTCTAAATTAATGAATTTACCTTCTTTAATAATTGGTTTAACATTAGTTCCGAAATAATTAATAATATAACTGTATACAAAAATCAAATCAAATTAACTAAATTTATGAATATAAATATGTTTCCCAGCTTATTTTTTTTTATACAGTTTTTATAAATAAATTAAAAAATAATATTATGGAACAAAAAATTATCCAAGTGAGAAGTATAACTAAAGACAGATATCTTAGGGATCATTTATCTAAATTCTTCAGATCAAATAACTTTAATATACAATATATAAATATAATTGTAAAATTTTCTGGGGACAGTGATTCTAATTTTTATTCATTAAGTAAACTAACCTGTATAGACCTAAATAATCTATCAGCAAAATTTAGTTATATAAACCAAGTTATTAAAAAGTTTAATAATTTGGGTGAAGCTTACGAAAGTAAAACATCAATTAATAACAAAATACTTATTCTTTATAAAGAAATAGATGACAGAGGTTAGTATACCTTTATTAAAATTTTAGCTAAGATATTCTACATTTAGAAAATTATAATTAGTTTTATAACTTAGATATCTAGGTTGTACAAATATTAAATAATAAATAGTATATTTACCTTTTGTAAAATTTACTATATTTCTTGATGTTACTGGTTTAAGCTTGCAAATAAACATTGAAATTTCTAACAATGGTTGGACTATATCTTTATCTATTGTAATTTTATATCTAACGTATAATTTCTGAGGAACACTGTTTGTACGGTTTACCTGCTGATTACCCGATTATAAACAAAAAAGTTTTACTTAATTAAGTCAATACTATCGGGGAGTTCCAGCTAATAGTTAGATGCTCATTATATATTTCTATATAAAGAGGCCTTGCAATGTGTTTTCAAATTTGTATTGACCTTTAGATAATTGTATTTTTTGACTTCTTGGCGCTTTTTAATGAAAATAAAACCTTAAATCTAAATAAGGTTTATCAATAAATATTGATAATTATTAATTATTATTGATAAATTTTGATATAAAAGTATCGATGTGTAATATAGAAACTAACATCAAACATATTTAAAAAAAAGTATTTCAAAGGGGTTATTAAGGATAATTAGCAAATTTATAAATAAGGAGGCATTGGCCTAATGCCACTTTAATTAAATAAGTGGCAATCCTAAGGGAAACCTTTTTATATAATACTTCCTGAAGTAAATCATTTTAGTAAGGAAAGGAAAGGAAATCAACCGAGACTCCGAAAGTAATGGTGAGTGAAATCGGATTAGCCTGTGATTAAAATATAAAGGTGAAAACAAACAATTACCATAAATCTAGTTTAAAGAAGTATTGTAAGTGTACCAAAGAAGGTAAAAACCAAAGTCCTGTAGCATTTATAAAAATCACTACCTTAACCTATTTTGTATAGTGTTAGGGAATATTTTAATTAATAAATATAAACAATAAAGGTTAAATTAACTTTTGTTTATATTATATAGTTAATAAGTTAAATTTTTATTTAATTTATTTAAATAGGTTAAAAATAATAATCAGTTTTTATTAAAATACGATGAGAGATAACTTGTTGGAATATAGGGGTACCATCCTCTAAGGCTAAGTATTATAAATTTAGCGATAGTGAACAGTACTGTAAAGGAACATGTGAAAAAGTAAAATAAAAAATTATTGAAATAGATATTGAATTAGTAACTCTATAAGCAGCCGAAATTAAAAAAAATAATGACGGCGTACCTTTTGCATAATGGGTCAGCAAGTTAATAGAAATAGCAAGGTTAAAAGCCTTAGCGAAAGCGACTAAACTAAATTAGGAAAATAAAATAAATATTTTATAATTTATTTTTAATTAATTTTAATTAAAAAAGAGTGACACCTTATGTTAAATTTTACAATAATTTGTTAAAATTATTAATATAAGTTGTTATTTGCTAAACTATAGTGTTGGGTAAGTTATTTCTATTAGACCCGAAGCTAGATGATCTTTCCAGGACCAGATTATTAAGGATCGAACGGGTGAATGTTGCAATATTCTCCGATGAGTTCTGGAAAGCGGTGAAAGGCCAATCTAATCTAGTTATAGCTGGTATTCTTCGAAACATATGTAAGTATGACATTCAATTAAATTTATGGAGGTACAGCACGGAAATTCCAAACAAGTAATATAAACATTATGCGTTTAGGTTGTGGGGATCTAATAAATCTTACCAATGGAATTTAAACTCGGAAGTACATAAATTAATGTTGGATATTCAGACTGCTCATGATAAGTTGAGCAGTCAAGACGAAAACAGTCGAGAACACGCATTAAGGTCCCAAATGATTATTAAGTGAAATTAAGGATGTTACATTTTGTATGCAGCTGTAAAGTGAGCCTGGTAGTCGCTACTTATAATGACCGTTGTAACAACGCATCAGCTCTTAGATTGTAGCACTGAAAATTTAACGGGTCTAAATAATCAACCGATATCGTGTTAATTAATAAAATATTTAATATTTTTATTTTATTAATCTAGGTAGAAGAACATTCAGAAACGAAAGATACACAGTGTTTCATTGTGATTGACGAACTGAAGAGAGAATGCTGACATGAGTAACGTAAAAAGAAGTTTTAATACTTCTCGCCGAATACGAAAGGGTTGTAAGTAAAGTTTAAACTAACTTATGTTAAATGCGGGTCTCTAAGGTTAAAAACCAAAGTTTTTGCTGATGAGGTAGTGATAGAATTGTCTTAATGGAAGATTAGACCAAGAAAACAAATCACTTCTAAAAATTATTAATATATATTTAATATATTTAAATTATATTTAAAAAGGTTTTATTTTTCAATAAATAGATTGTAAATATTTTTAAGTTTAAATTTTAATGTTAATTGTAATATTTTGGCAAAAAAAATAACAAATTTAATTTAACAAAAAAAAAAAAGAACTACCGTACCCTAAACCGACACAGGTTCGTAGGTAGAGAATACTAAGGCGTAGAGCTAAAAGTTGTAAAGGAACTCGGCAAGATGTCCTCGTAAGTTTGACGATAAGAGGGACCAAAATTAATAATTAGCGGATAAAGCCTTCTTATAAAATTAATTCAAAAATTTTTTAAAAAATATATAAAGGTTATACCGTTTTATTATTTTAACTTAATTTTTTTATTTTATTATTTAATTTTACATATTAAGTTACATAGATACAAAAATTATTCTTTTTTTTAGTTTGCTTTAAAAATAAAAAATAAAAGTAAGAGTTAAAGTAGTAAAGTCAGCCATGATAAATTGTTAAAATTTGGTGGCACAAAATCGGAGGCCTCGACTGTTTACTAAAAACACAAGAATGTGCAATGATAAAAATCATAGTATACGTTCTGAAATTTGCTCGATGCCATTAATATAAAAAAGGTAATAGGTAACTGTTACTAATTGAAGTTCTGGTTAATAGCGGTCAAGTTAAGGCCGCGTGTTATGCTAATTAATTTATTTAAGTAATAAGCTAATATGTTAACTTGCTTTTTTTTTTATTAGTAGAAACACTATCCACTGTATGCTAGAAACCCTTTTTTGACTTAATACTACTAGTTTAATAACCGTAGTGAAAATTTAAGTTGAGAACTATCAAAAAGGCAATTAGCAGGGAACCAAAGATTTATAAATATCAAAATTAAATTTAGTAGGAACCTCAGAGACTATACGTGGAGTAAAAAGAAATAGTCCAAAAAAAAAATAACAGAGCGAGAAAGGAACGCCCTTTTCAAGGTTAGTATCCCTTTTGGTTTAAAAATAAAAAAATAATAATTAGAGAGAGTTATTGGTTTGACTCCTCACTTTGAAGGCTAGCCCTATAACCAAAGTTAAAATAGTTAAATTTTTATAACCTACTAATTCTTAAACTAAAAAGATTTTAATAAATTAAAGCTACAATGACAATAATTATGACAAACCAAACTATAGGTAAATACTTAAAATTTTTAAAAACCTTTCTAAAATTTAATTTTATTTTTACATGAAGTCTTTATAGAGGTCTAACTAAATTAACTATAACTCCTGTAGTAAGTTACAAAAATGCAAAAATTAACAAAAGTTTAATATTCAAAGATAATAAGGATAAAGCTTTTGTTTATAGATGGATTAACAAGCTAAACGGTAAAGAATATTTAGGTAGTACCTCTAGAGCCAAAAAAAGACTTAATACTTATTACAATTTAAAAACTTTAGGTAAAGTAAATATGCCAATTTATAATGCAATCTTAAAACATGGGCATGAAATTTTATCTTCGAAATAATTGGATATTGTTTACCAAAAGATACAATAAAAAGAGAACAATATTACTTAGATAATTTTGATTTTGAGTATAATGTGTTAGCTAATGCTAATTCTTTGGCTGGTTATAAACACACAGCTGAAACTTTAGATAATTTTAAAGGGAGACAAAACCTTTTAGGATATAAACATTTACCTGAAACCTTAGAAAGGTTAAGATAAGTTAATACGGCAAAAGTTCAAACTAAAGAAGCTAAAGAAGTAATGAGAAATTCTTGGGCACAAAGAAAACTAAAATCTGACAACTTAAAATTAGATCTATTAAATGAAATAATACCTTCAAATTCTAAAAAAGGAGGAAAAAAAGTAGTAGTTACAAATATAGAAACTAAAGTTTCAACAGAATATAAGTCTATAAGTGAAGCTGCAACTGTTTTAAATTTAACAAGAGTAACTTTAAAAAAATATATTAAAAATAAAGAAATCTTTAATATGTTGAAAGAAAACAAATCAGTTTTAGTTAAAGCAAAATATTTAATTACTCTTAAAAATAAAACTTAATTGAAATATAAATAAATTATCAACCAGCCTGCTGGCGAAGCAAAGGCTTTCAAATAAAAAGTAAATTAGTTGAAAACCTATGGAGTTTGGTTAGTATAAAAAAGGCATACACTTTAATGAACCCTTCTTCTTTATTTTAACAGTTGCTGACAAAAAAATATTGGAGTTGGGAGATAGTTCTTAAAGGTACTTTAATTAATTAAAATTAGGATTTAAACGTTTTTATTATTTTTTTTGTAATGCTTAACTATGAGGATCCTAAGGTAGCGAAATCAATTGGCCATTAAATGTGGTCCGGTATCAATAATATAACGAAGGTCTCACTGTCTCTACAACTTGCTCAGTGAAATTGAATTGCCAGTGCAGATGCTGGCTTCTCTCAGTGGGACGGGAAATAGAAATAGAAAAACTGAGAAAATTAAAAATTGCGACTAGATAAGTTTATAATAATAATGTGGTGAAACCCCACCTAATAATCCATTATTAGAGCTCAAACAGCAACCATTAAAAGTAATTTTTAGGGTTGAAGCCTGTCTTATTTAATATAATCAAAATTGGGAAAATTTTAATATAAATTGGTTAATATTAATAAGGAGCTAGATACTTATGGTCAATGTAATGTGAATCCATGTTTGAAGCATAATTATGACTGTAGAAAAACGTTCCCGTGTTTTTCTTAATGGATCTAACGTGCATATTATGTATAGTGGAGACCTAAGAGTATTATTAAAGTATTATTATAAAAACTAGGTAAGCCCAATAACAACCAATCATATTACTAAGATCAAATAATTTTGATTTTTGTTATTAATTTAATTAGTATTTTTGGAGGTTTATCTGTGAAGATAAATAACTGTTAGTGGGTAAAGGAAATTCAAAAAAGCAAATGCCTTATTGTAATGATAAGGATAGGCTTAATAGCTAATCTGAAAAGATGCTGACTTTGAATTAGTGTTATATGTTTATAAATTTTTTTATTAAATCTTAGCCCTAAAATTTAAAACAATAATTTAGTATATCTTAGACCCATGTATATAAAAAAATAAAAATATAAAATATAAAATGGAAAATTTAATGAATTATAAAATTTACTTTTCAAAATACAATAGTAATTTAAGAGATTTTACTGTAACTAGAAACAATGATAAATTATACCCTTGGCAAGTAACGGGTTTAACAGATGGTGAAGGTTCTTTTGCTTATTCTTTAGTTAAACCTAAACTAGATTCAAATAAACATTCAACTAAAATTAAATTTAATTTAGAATTTAAAATAACTCAAAAAAGTCATTCTGAGGGAATTTTATTTGAACTTAAAGATTATTTTGGTTGTGGTTCCAATGGTTTACATAAAACTAAAAATGGTTTAGAATTACTAATACAAATAAAAAATAATATGAATTCTAAATGTGATGTTGATGATAACTCAAATATTTAAAACATATTTATAAAAAATTATAAACAAATTTTTATCCTTTTTTTTAAGGATGAAGTTTTAATAATGCTTGAGCCGTATGCGATAAAAGTCGCACGTACGGTTCTTAGAGGAAGTTCTAGTTGTAAAACTTGACTAAGCCTCAACAGACCCTATGCAGCTTTACTGTAGTTAGCTAATATGCTGATCTAGAACAACTTTAAACAATAGTGATTAGGTATGTCGATAGACAAAATAACCCGTAAGGGGAGTGGAAACCTTCAGATTAAGGTTGGGTTAGTGTTTACCTAATTAAATTAAATTTAAAAATTAGGGATAATTGGCTAATTGGCAGTTTGACTGGGGCGGTCGTCTTTAATAAAGTAGCAAAGTACACCCACAGATTTAATTTTAATCATTTTTACAATATTATTATTTTTATAGTAATATTGCACACTAAAAAGATAATTAGATGGTATAGATTTGTTAATCTTTAATCTTAATTTAAGAACATAAAGGTTATTTAAATCTATATAAAATTTTCTAAATTAAAAATTTTTACTTTAAACCATCGAACATATATTTATGTATAAAAATTTTTTAAAGGTATAGCTAGAAATTGAATGGAGATCAATCAACTAATGTAAAGGTTGTGTAGAGTGTAATGGCGGTAAGCATACCTAACTGAAAGACTTAAAAGTCAAACAGATACGTAAGTAGGGCATAGTGACCCCTCGCTATAATATGGAATAGACGGGGATCATTTGATAAAAGTTACGCTAGGGATTTTTGTTAGTCCTCAAATACTGTAAAGTATTTGTAATAAAATTGGGTTAATTGCATAAATAACTTATTAAAGTCAATATGCAGCGAAGTTTATATTGGTATAATAATAGTATAAAAACGTTCAACGACTAGGAAGTGAGTATTACCAACAATAATCTTCCCACGAAAGCCCAACATCTTAAACTGAAGATTTATTTTAATAATTTGAGTGTTGTTTTAAATACTCATAGCTTTACCGATAAAGAAGTTGAAATCATGGCAATAGAATTAGGTTCAAAATTTGCTTTAAATTGTAGTACACGAAAAAACAAAGGAAAATCAATTATAGTTATTGATTCTTCTAGTTATTCTCATTTATTTAATTTAATTGCAAAATATATACTACCTGAAATGAAATATAAACTTCCAAAAATTTATTAATTTATTTTAAACCCCTTCTAGTTTAAGGTGAAGAAATAGTCTGAACCATTATGCGAATAATGGAAATAAAGGATAAAGAGCCTTTATGTTAACATAATTGAACAGGCTGATAGCCGGCGAGAGTACACATTGTCCCGGCTGTTTGGCACCTCGATGTCGATTCATCCTATCCTCCGGGGGAAGAAGCTTGGAAGGGTTGGGCTGTTCGCCCATTAAAAGGGTACGTGAATTGGGTTTAATACGACGTGAGTCAGTATGGTCCCTATCTTCTGAGAGAATAATTAGTAAAAAGGGGAAGACCTTCTAGTACGAAAGGACCAATAGGCTGTGTTTCTATAGTGTACCAATTGTTGAAATTAAATTAAATATAAAACCAAAACAAAAACATTTTAATTATTTTTGGTTAATGCTACCTTAAATGGAGTGTTTTAGTTTAATTTTTTGTTTTTTTATTAAACTATTATATTTTTTTTGGTGTGGTATTTATTTATATAAACATTGTATAATTAATTACCTTAAAAAATATAATTTTTTTTTTACTTTTTTATAGTAGTAAAATTATATATATAATTTGGCACAGTTGGGTAGCCACAAACATGGTAGATAAGTGCTGAAAGTATATCAAGCAAGAATCTACCCCCTAGATACTAACGATTAATTAATAAACAATTTTACCTTTTTAAGGTTTTAATTTATTTTTATTAAAAATTAATCAATAAGATAAGAAATAGAACATTTCTTAGATAGGATGCAAATGAAAGCTGCTGAAAAGCATTTAGTTTAGCATTACTAATTGGTCACAAGACTTTATGTTAAGATATTCACACATTTAATAAATTTAATACAAAAGTATACAATGGAGGTATAAAACTCAAATTATAATAATTTATTGCTTAATTTTTATTAATCTTTTTTATAATTTAATTATAATAATTTGTTTTGTTTATTAAATTACAATATTAAATAATTCTGTATATTAATTTTTATTTTAAAAATAAACACTAATATAAAAGTATTGAGGTGTTATTTAGAAACTAACTTCACAAAATGGGGATTAAAAAAATTTTCTTTTTGTCTTCAATTGATTTTAACATATTAATATTTAAATGAGGGTTAAGTACTATGTCTAAATTCAATATCCGAAGCCATTTCAATTGCTTCAGTTACGGGAATAATTGGCATACCCCACGCTTGTAAGGCAATACCACCCATTACTAAAACAAAAAATCCTCCAAAACCTAGGATTAAAGCCCACTTTGGAGTTGAATTTGCTGTTTCAGTAATTTGTTGAACTGTAGAATTTGTAGTATTAGACATATTGTTTAATTCAGAAGTAACATTAGTTACTGTTCTTGCTGAAAAGTGATTATTAAGTACAACATTATTATTAGAAGTAACATTAACAATATTATCAGCATTATTTAAAAAGTCATAAATATAAAGTGCAATAAAGCTGGTTGCAATTAATATAGCAACACCTACTAAAATTTGTCTATTTTTCATTTTGTCAATTTTTTTGTGTTTTAAACTATTAAAGACAAAAGCTTTTCAACTGTTTAATAAATAATTTGGGGCAATGGCCACCTTTCTAAAAAAATTTGTAATAATTATCATTGAAAACATCCGGATTCGAACCGGTATTAACTGTAACAGTTAAAAACTCTACCATTTGAGTACTATTTCCTTCTTTTCTTATATAGTAAGTAATTAAAAGTAATACAAAATTGTTTGTATTTAAATAAAGGGGGTTGAAGTATTTTATTTTAAAATACATTAGAGATTAAAATATTTTTTATTGTTTTAATTATAATTACAATCATAAATATAAATTATTATAGATAATTAGTTTATTTTTTCACCATTAGAAAGTATTATATTTTCTGTAGATGTTAAAATATTATCTTTATAAACTAATTTACGTTTATTGTCACTAGGTTCTAATTGGTAAGAAGTTAATTTTAAATTAATGTTAGAATCAATTACTGATTTAAACCATTTTATCAGATTTATTATTGTTTAATTCATCTAATTCAGTTTTTTGATAAGTGTCCTAAATAATTTTTTCTGGATCACTATCAATAAATGAAATTTGTTTACTTAAATGTTTAGCTAAATTAACACAAGTCTGTAAAGCTTTAATATCCTTATTTCTACCTGTTATATAATCAGTATATTTTTTGATACATTCAATTGATTTTTTATAATTGAAACATTTACTACAATTACATCCTATTTCGTGATCATAGGGTAACAAGCTAAAATTTAAATCGTTAAAATCACTCGCTCTTAAATTTGGATTTTTAACAGCTTGTTTTAATAAAGTATCATATAATTCTCTAATTATTAAAGTAGAAGGGAACATTTTAGTAAAATTACAATGACTACAGTTACAATTTTCATTAAAAGGGTGATGTGTATGTGTAGCTGCTAGTAAATTTAACCTTGATGAAGTTATATCTATATCTTGAGTATTTTGAGGGGGTAACTCAGATGTGCTAGGTTTAGGAGTATTTTCATTTGAGGTTGAAGGTGTTTGTTCTGGTGAAACTTCAAAAACACTTTTTTCATCTTCTAGAGATTCCTCTAATGTTGTAGGTAATGGAATATTTTTTCTACGTATTGAACTATCTATTTGTCCTGTTCCAAATTTTTCAGCTAAATTATCTCCTTTTCTTTCAGGATATAAAAAATCTCTAATTCTAGTATCAGAAGCAAAGGGATCTATTGTTGATGCAGCATCTGCAGCTTTTAGATCTATATAACGTTTAATACATTCAGTTATACCACCCTTATCTGTAAAATTAGGTTTTGTAACAAAATTATCGTAAAATGTTCTTATTCCATGATCTGTTGTGACACGAAATCCATATTTATCTTGTAAAATTTTAGAATATATAATTTTAATTCTAATGTATTCATACCTGCAATATCTAAAACATATATATCACTAGATTCATCATATTCAGTAAGATTTAGTGATGGAAGACTTGGTGATGGAGGTGAAGAATCAAAAGTACGTCCGAAGGGCCATATTTTTCTCCAAATATAGTTTCTAATGCTTTCGAGTATATAACTTTTTAAATAGTTATATCCATCTTTAGTTTTATCCCAACAATAATGTAACATGTTAGTATCACCATAAAAATAAAGATAAGCTATATAAGCTCCTGCTATAGTTCCTAAACCTACAGCTGCATAAATTCCATAATTCCAGTTTTTATTTGTTTTACTATAATCTGGGGAACCAATTGAACTTTTTTTTTCTTTCATCTGCCATTTCAACATTTACATCTATTTTACCTACTTCATCATCTCTTCTACGTCCTATTTCTCTAAGTTCTTCAACAGTAAAGATTTTTACTTTATCTTTAATTTTGTGAGCTTGTTCTATAGTTTTAGGATTAGATTCTAATTTATAAAATATATTACTGAATTGTTTATTCATTTTTTTATAAAGATATTCACAAGCATCAAAAATATACTCTAAAATACCTTCTGAATAAAGTAAATAAGCACCATAAAATAATGAATGCCAAAATGCTAAATCATATTGAAAATAAAATATTTTACCTAACATAGAATAGATAACTACAAACAATGCGCTGTAACTACTCCATTTAAAAAATACTCTTAATGTTTTAACAATTGGTCTAAAATATCTTATTTTACTTAATCTATTTAGTAAAAATGTTTTAGATATTGAAATTATTAACGATCTGAATAAACTTTTTATATTTTGATTATTAGATTGAAAATGTTTAATCACTTTACCATATATTCTTTTCATTTGCTTTTAATTAATTTTATTTGAGTTACAATTTGTTTCTTAGCTTATTATATATTTTATATAATTACTAAATTTTATAGCTTAAACAGCTTGCGAATGATGGGTGATATAGTTAATAAACAAACATTATATAACACTCTAGCAACCAACTAGCGACTATAATAATAAATGATATGTTCATTAATCTATATTCAAAAGATGTTAACGTTTGTTCATAAGATAATAAAATATGACATCTAATTAGGTATAAACAGCTAACTATATTTATTATAAAAAACATGTTAACTAAAAATTTAGCATTTAATAAATATGTAAATATGGTTATCATTTTAAATTTTTTATTTAAGTTACAATTAGTTTCTCAGCTTATTATTTTTCCTCGATTAAATAACGTATCCTTTTGGTTATTACTTCTTTAATTTTCCTCGATTAAATAATTACTGCTTTGTTGTTACAATTTGTATGTAGATAATTAATATAAATATAAAACAAATTCATAAAATATATACAATAAATCCAAATTTTGCCTTATCCCTGAATATAAATAATTTTATATATATTTTTGTCTACTCTGTTATATAAAAATAAATTATTGTAAAGAATAATAAATAAAAATAAATACAACAGATATAAAAGTTGATTGTTTTATAATATAAAAAATACAAATATACAATCTATACTACTTGTAAACAAATTCTAATAATTAAATGAAAATATATACAATAAATCCAAGAAAATAATTGCCTGTAAAACACTTTAAATTATATATAAATAAATTTTTCTTTGATAGAAGTAAAGATACACGATATATGACTGTACAAGTCCAAATCATTTACAACAATAATAAATTAAAAAGTTATTTATGTAATAAAGTTACTTTAGATTTGAGCAATTCAAATGAGAGTAAAACCTTAAGAAATTTAATTTGTTATAATTTTAATAAAATAACTTACCCTAATGAAAAACTTAATGTCAATAAAATATATATTTATTATATAGAAACTAACCAAGAAAAATATAATAACTTTATTAATGAAATGATTTCAAAAGAAAATTTTAACTTAGATATGTTAGATACAAAAATTAAATCAAATAATTCTTCAAATGCAAAATAATACCCTTACCCCCTTCCTAAAAGACACTGAATAATAAACGAGTAAGATAAATAAGCTTACTCCTCACATCTCCCTTGTACAACCTTTTTTTTAATAAATATACAAAAAAAGTTATCCATTTTCTGTACGGTGAGTTAGAATTTATAAAACTTACTCCTACTGAAAGTGAGCAACACATTTAGTAGGATAAACATATGATTTCATTACATGTGGATATAAAGAATTAACATCATAGTGATGAACTAATTCACCAGAAAAATTTTTAGGTACAAACATATCAACATGACCACCATAGTATCCCTTTTTAATATCTTCAAAAAGAGTACCACCTATAGCTTGTATTTTTACATTTTCAGGTATAAAACTTGTTCTATACACTTTAAATGCAGCTGAAGGTAAAGTTGGTGTAGTTGAGATATTTACACTAAATTCTTTGAAGAATTCATTACTAAAATTCATTAAAACTTGATACAAAGCAATACAATCTAATTCACAATATTTTATTGCCTCTTCTTTAAGAGACCAATTATTGTTAAATCTAGATTTATATTCATTGTATTTATCCAAAGGTAAATTTTTGAAATAATCTATAGAAGGTACAGGACCTATATAATTTAAATTATCTTTAGAAACAAAATCATGAGGAAAGATATCTTTTTTGTTTTCAACATTAAAGGCTTTACTCAATTTGTCTAAAGAAATTTGTAATAACAATAATGAATCTTTAAAATTAATATTATACAAATTACCATTAGGCCCATATTTGACTTCTAAATTAATAAATTTACCGTCTTTAATTATAGGATTTACTTTAACATCTGTAAAGTTAACGATATATTTGTAAAGAAATATTAAATCAAAGTTAGAAGAATTATGAATATAAATATCTTTACCTGAATAAATTTTAGTAAAAATATTTTCTAATAAAGCTTTTATTAACTCTTTAATAGATGGGAAATCTGATAAATAAAATGATTTAGATAATTTACCCTCATAAAATGAGATACAATAAATATTTAATTTACCATTTACATCTTTATATGTTTCTACCTCTAAAGTTAAATTAATAAAGCTAAAATTTTTAGCCTTACTAGCTTTACTAACAAAATTTTTGTCGTAAGCAAAAAAAGAAATTTTTTTAAAAGTATCGATGTGTAATATAGAAACTAACATCAAAATTTTGTAAAATCATAAGATCAGATGCTAGCTAATTAAAATGAAACCCAACATATTAGCAGTAAAGAGGAAAAAAAGAAAAGAAACAATAAGCGGTAGCAAGGTTTTACAAAACAAACATTTTATATTTATATTATAGTAGTGGTTTTATATTATAATAGTGGAAAAAAAGAGTTTATGAGCTGTTTTTAACCGAGGTTGGGTGCAGATGGTTCTGAATTAGATTTATTAAATCTAAATAAGGGTTCGATTCCTTCTCAATCAAATGATTTATATAAAAAATTTAATTAAAAAAGTGGCCTTTGCCCTAAATATAGTTAGTTTACAATTTTCACAGTTATTTAAAATACGAGTAATAGCTATAATTTTATTTTTTTCCGGTGTATTAGCCTTTAATACATTCTATATTCAGTTATTGGATCAGGAAATTGAGTTTATAGTGAGTTATTCCATGTCACAACAGTCATTGCTATTAAATTGGTTTGACGCAAATTATTTTTTCTCTAATTCAGAATTTAATTTCTATTCTTTATTTGTTTTAAATTCTTTAACTTTAAATATGAAGGGTAGTTATAACAAAAGATATTATTCTATAAATAAAAAAGATAATAATTCTAGTTCTAATTCTAATGTTAATCAAAATATTAATAATAATTTAAATAATATTAACAATTCTAATAATTCTAACAAAGATAATACTATTAAACAGATCTTTTTAAATATTATTTCTTTAACTTTTGTAATTTTTATTTTTTATAAATTTATTATTGGTTTAACTTATTATGGATTTATTGCACTATTTATTTCTACTATTATTTCTTATTTAATATCTAGTTTTATATTTAATAAATTTAAATTTTCTAATAAGGTATTTATTAGATTCTTACAAAAAATAGTAATTTTTAATATTATTTTTATTGTAGGTTTTTCTATTTGTGATTATTTTAATATAAAAATTATACCTGAAGCTAAATGTGCTGATTTTGAGGACAATATTAATAATGATAAAATAAATATTGGTAATAGTAATGTTAGTTCAGATACTAATACTAATACTAATACTAATACTAATACTAATGCTAATACTAATATTAGTACAAATAACAATGATAATAATATTACTAAAAATAGTAATACTAAAGATGAAATTGTTATAAAAAGTGAACAAAGTAATGATGGTAATGACTATTATAATTTTAAAATTAAAAAATCAATTGTTGAGGATGCTAAAGAAAAAGTTTACGCAGGAAGTAAAGTAACTATTGAAAAAATTGCACCTAATATAGGAGCTGGAGCAGCAGCTGGAAGTGCTGCTTCTGCTATGGTTAAAGCAACAGCTGGGATGCCTCCATTACAAAGAGCTGCAGCTGTAGGTGGTACAGCTGCTGTTACTGCAGCTGCTACTGTAGTAGGAATAGAAGCTGGTAAAGCAATATCTAAAAATGTTAATTTATCGGACTCTTTAAAAAATTCTAGATATAGTGATCCTAATGTAGAGAGAATACCTAGTCCAGATGAAAATATGATTAATTGTCCAATAGAAGCAAATGAAAATATAACTCCCTTAGATGTATTGTTAAATTCATTATTTACATTAAATATATTAGAATTATTAGTAATTATGATTTTATTATTAGTACTATTTAATAGATATATTTATAAATTTAATATAGATAATATCTCAAAACTAATTATTAAATATATACCTAATAAATTTAAAAATTGGTTTACAAAAAGTATTGATAATAGTATTAAATATAATAATAAATTTACAACTATTATGTTTATTGTATTAAGTATTTTATTTATATTAATAAAATTAGGTAATTTATATATTAGTGCAGAATTAAGTTATAATACTGAAGATTATGTTCAGGTATATAATCACATTAAAGGTATTAATAAAAGTTCTATTTTATTATTATTAGGATTAAATAATAATTTATTAAAAAAAAATAGATTAAATAATAAATATACTGTTAAGATCTCAAAGGATTTAAATAAATATCAACCATATTTTACAGATATGCATTTTGGAATAAATATTAAAACTTGTGAATTTAGTACTAGTTGTATTAATAATTTTAATAGTAATAATAACATTATATTAAATATAAATAATAATAATAATGGTAATAATAATCAACCTATAATTAATTCAAATAATATTATTAATAATTTAAATAATGAAAATAATATTAAACAGAGTTTTTTAAATATTAATTTAAATACCTTAAATTCAAGCAAATATCCTTTAAATGATATTAAAGATCTTTATACTTTTGGTCTAAAAAATCCTAATATAATTAATCAGGATCCAAAATATAGAGAAATAATGAATATTTTTAAAGATAGAATTTTGAGTTCTAAAAATATAGACAAAATTAAATCTATAGATGGTTATATAGAAGTAGGTGAATTTAGAAATATTTTATTATTGGAAGATAATATAGAAAATTTAGAAAATAAAAATCAAAATATAGAATTAAATGAAGAATACGGTATATATGATATGTTAAAATATAAAAATGAATTTGAAAAAATATTATTAAATTTAAATGATAATAGAGTTTATAAAATGATATTTAAATTTAGTTTAAATACATTAGATTTTAATGGTAAAGAAGATAGAGAATTTAAAATTAGTCAACCCTTTTTCATAACTAACAAAAGTTCTATTGGTTTTATATTATTAAATTTTACAAGTACCTTAAAGGAAGTATTAATTAAATATGATATACCTGATTTTACAATTGTGTCTTTTTTTTATTAAACAGTAGATAGATGCTTCTGAATTATTAAATATATCTGAATTATATTCTATTATAAACAACAAAGAAATTATAACTAAAAAAAAACCAAAAATATATTTCACAGGAAACGGCTTTAAATGATAAATTTAAAAATTTATTTAAAGTAAAAAAAAAATCTTAAAACGATTCTTGCTTTATCAACCGTAGATTTTATATAGTTTTATAAAAATCTATAAATTTATATCATAATTATGTTTAAAATAATGTAATAAAAGAATACATATCAACATGTCCACCGAAAGATGCCTTATGAATATCATCGAACATTTTACTTCCAATTTTTGCAAATTTAATACCTTCAAGTATAAAACCAGTTCTATAAGTTTTCATAGTGACACTAGGTAATGTTGGAGTTGTAGAAGTATTAACCTTAAATAAGTTGAAATTTTTTTCAGCAAATTTAGATATTGCTTCAAATAAAGCTTTACAATCTAATTCACAATATTTAATTGCTTCACTTTTTAGTGACCAATTATTGTCAAATTTAGATTTATATGCGTTATATTGACTTTCAGTTATATTTTTAAAGAATTTAATATCTGGTACTATACCCACATAATTAAGATTGTCTTTATTGACAAAATCATGAGGGAACATATCTTTAATATGTTTACTATTAAATGTTTTACTTAATTTAGCTAAAGAATAAGGTAATAATAACAATGAATCTTTAAAGAAAAGTTTATATCTTGTTGCAAGCCCATATTCTACTTCTAAATTAATGAATTTACCATCTTTAATAATATGCCCACTTTCAGACGGAAAAAGTTTTTACGCTGACCGTTTCCTGAGTTTTTTATAGTAGATCAGGTAAAGGTTTGTTAAGAAATACAGAATCAGTATCAGAATATAATAAAATTAACTCATTATGATTTTTAAATTGAGACTTATATACTCTTTACAATTTTATTTACCCTGAGTAGTATATATATGTATGTCACTTTGGTTTGAGATTTTTATCTTAGCCGTGAACCAAGGATTTTATTTCAGTGTCTGTTTTTGATAACAAAAAATTTGTTGATTTTCTTGGGGTTTATAAAAACTCTGGTTCTCATAATTGTGTGTAAAAAACAAGAATTGTTTTATTTTATTTTTAAAAAAATTTTATAATACATTGTGGTTTTTAAGATTGTATTTTATCACTAGTTGGTTCTTGTTTATGAATATTCTGGTTAGAAATATTAAGTAATGTTAAATTCTTATTGGATTATGCCTATATTGTTAGAGAGTTTAATTGTGGATTGTTTTATGAAAGGGGGATATCTAAACATAATTAAAGAAAATAATTTTGATAATAGTTACCTTTAATATATTTAAGGTTTAATAAGTTTTATTTTTAGGGGGGGTACTAGACCCCTTTAGAACTGGAGGTTATATTTCTATCCTTGGGGGCGCAAGCTTACGCTTGTTTTTATAAACTAAGAAATATCAAATAAATTTAAGTTAATTAACTGGGGTTGAATGTAATAAACAATTAAGTTAAATTTTGTCTCATTTGTTGTTTAATAACTACACGAAACTTATCGAATATGTATTATAATTGTTTTTGCTTAATCACACTAATTACTTTGAAAGAAGAAAAACACCGGGGATATGTAAAAGTATTACCAGTACCATTAAAAATTTTTTTTCTTTATTTATTAATGATTTTATTAGCTGTACCTACTAATTTACCACTTTGATAAATTAAATTCCTTTTTGAGTCTGTGGGTCTCAGATAATATTCAACGTTTCTTAGGTTGATTGTACCTTCTTTAAGATCTAAAAACTGTTTTTTATGTTCTAATTTAACAAATTTATTTCTTTCATATAATAAATTCTCTAAGTCAGAAAAAGAAACTTTAGTTTTAAGACTTTTAGTTTTAGTAAATTCATTACCTTCTGTTATAACACCTCCAAATATTTTAGGTTTTAGTGAAACAAATTTAAAAATAAATTACTATTAAATTAAAAAGACCAAAGCTTTTTTTTTATTACTGTCAACAAATTGAGCGGGTAATGGGTTTTTTAAAAGTATGAATCTGTATCAGTATAATATAATACAAATTCAGGATTATTTTTAAATTTAGACATATAGATTCTAGCATTAGAGGTTACACTTGAAGCAATAGCAACGTTAATTTTAGGAATATGATTAAAATCAATCCAATAGGATAAAATGATTTTATTATCTAATTCAATTTGATTAACGATATTTTCATCACCTATTTTTTCAATAATATAGTATAGAGGTAGGAGCATCACAAGAGGGCTCGGTTTTTGTTTTGAATAATTAAAAAATCTAAAGGGGAAGTACCCTAGTAAAATTTTGGACCAAAACAAAAATCACAAATTTAATGCTTTTCATTTTTGTGTTTTTTAAAAAAGTGTGTGCTTTAGTGCCTAAAAATATTTATAAAATTAGCAATAGCTCTATAAAATATGGCTAATGGAGTAAAGGTATAATATACCCATTCTAATATTTTAGACATGAATGGTATATTAGCAGTTAAATCTGGATACCATAAATCTAGAGTAATTATTGAAAATCCTAGAATAAAGAAACTACCAATTGTAGCTCCAACTATTTGTAAATATGAAGGTTCTACAATTTTAGGTATTGGAATATTTATGTAAGCTTTTAAAAAATCTCTAACAATATAGGCATAATCCAATAAGAATTTAACACTACTTAATGTTTCTGACCAGAATATTCCTAAACAAGAACCAACTAGTGATAAAATAAATCTTAAAAACCACAATGATATAGGTTTAATAGCATATAATATAGTTGTTGTTATAACTAAATTTAAATATCTTAATACACATTTTCTGGCAAATATTTCACTCCAGTAAGGTCTAACAAAATTAATAAAAATTCGTTCTACATCAACACCATAATTTCTTAAGCTTTCTAGTGGATATTGTCCTCTAATTACACCTCTAAAGGCCCATAACAATCTTAATGTTGGTATAGTACCTATAGTTGCTAATAAAGTAGATACCACACTCCAAATACCTGTTAAAAATGGAATTAAACTATTAGGTAATCCTAGGTATCTTGTTACTAATGGAAAAATTCGTTGACAAACAATAAAGAATGGTCTATTAAGCATAATAAATTAAAATTTGGATATTTTTTGACTTCTTAGCGCTTTTTAATTAAAAAATTTTTAACTTGTTAGAATCGAACTAACATTTTTGATTTGTATTCAATCTCATTCCGGAGCATCTGTTGATTATGAGAGCAATGGGATTTTTACCATTATATCACCTTTGAGATAACATTGAATATTTTACCATTGAACTACCATTATACTAAAGTTTATTGTTTGAAAACAATAAACAAGGTAATAAAGGAGAAGAACCAGATCTATGCTTTATATTATTTAAAATTAATTTTAATTATTAAAAGTAATCCATGGGAGGGGTAGAAGAGCTTTCATCCTCCAAACACGATAATTAATTTTACAGATAAATTTGATATTGATTCAGAAATTATGTTAATTATTTATGCTGATTTTAATGAATAGAATGGGGTTGACAGTTATTAATTATTGTGAAACAATAAGTTTATTCATTAATTTTTTTATTGCTTGTGTCAACTAAAACATTATTTTTATACCTAAAATTTATAAATTTAAGCTATCTTATTCTATTTTTATAATTTACTTAAAGTTAGTGTAAATCTATTTAGCTTTTTTTAACGCGTAACAAAAAACATTGTAAGTTTTGTTAATTTAACAGCAACAATAACAACAACAATAAAAATTTTATTAGGTTTTAAGTAAAAATTGTTTAAAAGAGTTATTAATTATTGCAGTCTGCACATAGAATACGATAAAAGCCTTATGTCTTCTAAGGATTTGTTATCTAATTATTTTTAATTACTGGGTAAAATTTTATTATCTTTAAAAATGTTTAAAAAAGATTTTAAATAAGCTAGTGTAGAATTATTAATTTTAAATTTATCAGGTATAGGTAACTCAATATGACTATAATAAAAAATTAAATCTTTAATTTCAAAAGCAATATTTAATAAATATTTAATATTATTAATTGCTCCTAACCAAAAGATACTTAAAGTAGTTACAATAATAATAATAATTATTTTACTAAAAAATTTAAAAATACTTTTAAATATTAATAAGAAAGAATTTATTATAATAATACTTATTAGTCTTCTAACACTTGTTTGTTTTATAGTGCTATAGATTCTAATGTAAGTAAGTTCCCTTTTAAGAATACTATCAAATATATTACCAATTATAGGAGAGATACTATAAATTAAACTAGTTAAATATTTAATAGTTGTTTTACCTATAATATAATTTTTAATACCAAAAAGTATTAAAATACTATTAGTAAAACTAACATTTCTTAATAAATAACTAGAGAAACTCCATAGTAAAGGATAAATATTAGAATTAGCTATAGATCTAAAGAATGGTCTTAAGATAAATTGACTAATTGCAAAATGATTCCCACGCATATATAATATTGGCATTTTTATAAAATTTTATATTTTGGTTACAATTAGTTTCACTGTTTAATTTAAACATTCAATAAATAAACAATAAACTTTATTAAATGTGTGTTTAAAAATTTAATTAGATTTAGGTCTTTTAATACCAAAGGTTTTTTCAACCATATTATTTAAAGCTAAATCGTCAAAAGGATATCTAACTCTTCTACTTATTCCCTCAGGATTAGGTATAGCTTCATATCCTGTACCAAGAGCAACACTTAATACATTGGCTTTAGCACTTGTAGAAGGTTCATTTGGAAGTTGAGATCGAACATCTATTCCCCAAATTTCTTTAAGTTCAAAAATTTCATCTCTTCTTCTTTTGTCTGCAGCTTCCCAATTAGGCCAAATTTCAATAGCTCTACCTTTACCTTTGATATTAGAAGTAACAGGTTGTGGTAAAATACCATCACCACCACCTCCTCTTCGTCCTCTTCTAAATAAATTCCATATTTTTTTAACGGATCTACCAGAAACATTAACAACTTTTTTAACAATTCTAGTTGGTATTACTATTATTTTTTTTGTAAATTGATATCCAAATTCTAATGCTGTACCTATTTGACTTAAAGTTAAAACTGGACTTTCGTGCCAAGAATTTATTAGATAAAATATAGTACCTATTATAATAAGACCTATTGCTATTTTAACATAAAAATAGTAATTACTTTCATAATTTGGTGTTACTTCTGTAATTTTACCACTATCTTTCCAAATTTTATATGCTTTATTAGATTGAGAATTTACTTCAGTATTAGTTGTATAAAGACCAAAAGATCTATCTGAACTAATTTTAACTTTTAAAGGTTTTACTTCTGTAAATGATTTTAAAAAATCATTTAAATCTTTAATAAATCTTTCTATAATATTTCTTAAAAAATTAATTATATTATCAAAGCTTACTGTTAAATTATCTCTAAAAAAATAAAATATATAAAGAAATAGATATGGTATTAAATCAATAGTAAAATTATTTTCTACTTGAGCTAAATTTATTATATATAGTAAAATAGCACAAATAATATTAATATAAACAAATATTTTAAAAATTGTTTTACATATTAAAAAAGATTTTAATAGTGTTGCTTTATCTAAACTTTTTAGATATCTAAAACCTAATATATTTAAAAAGATATAAACAAAGAACAATATTATTACATTGTTACTTAATCTATTTTTTAAGGTAGCATATAACTTTGTGTTTTTAGCTGCGGCTATCTTGGCTTTAGAGGATGTAGCTAGTTTAGTAACGCTTGTTTTAGTTGCTGTAGCTAATTTTGTTGCTCTAGCTTTAGTTGCTATTTTTGCGGATAGTGCTTTATTTGTTAGTTTTGCTTTCATTTGTGTTTTTATTTTTTTATTTTAGTTACAATTAGTTTCACCAGCGTATTATTAATTAAAATAATTACTGTATTTAATTAAAAAAATAATAGTATTTATAAACTATTTTGATCACGAAAAATGTTACAATTAGTTTCAACAATGGTTCTTCCTCAATTATATATTCGAGTAAGCTTTTTGTCTTTTGTTTTAAAAAATTAGTTATTAATATTATAATTTTACCACATTTAAGCATACCTTCACTTAAAAATTCATTTGTAAATACAACATAAGCATCTTCAATAAAATATTTTAAAAAAACATAAGCGAACTTGATTGCAATAAGGCTATATATTAAATAAATAAACCATATTACATGAAAATGAATGTTATAATAGGGTAAATAGGGTTGAATATCAATCCCTAAATAACCTAGACAAATAATTATAACTGTTAATACGTTAAACGCAATAAAAATTATTGTAAATACTACAACTAATATGATAAAAATATAGATCATATTTAATTTTTGTTAGATTTAGTTACAAATAGTTTGTAGAAGTTATTATAATAATATATACCGAATTTAAATAACTACAATAAATAATTTTTATATTACATATAATAAATTTACTACCCTTTTATATAATTTTATATTAGTGTTATATAATTTACAATAGAAAGTAACATATTTTAGGATAAAAGAGTCTGAAATATAGACATACTAATTGTTACCGAATTTAAAAAGATAAAATACATAAAATATGAAAATAACTACAATAAAACCCAACAAAGAAATGCCTTTAGTACATTTCAAAATATATTTAAATAGTTTCTTAACTCAAACTAGAAAAACATCACAATATGTTTATATACAAGTTGAAATACTTTATAATAACTCAAGTATTTATTTATGTAATAAAGTATTAATAGATTTAAATAATAAAAAAGAAATTAAAACCTTAAAACATTTAATTAGCGATAATTTTAATGACTTATTAAAGGGAAAACCTAAACTTAAAGTTAATAAATTACGATTTTATTATATAGAAACAACTAAAAATGCTTATCTAAAATATCTTGAGGAATTAGTTTCTAGTGATAATTTAAGTATTAAAATGTTAAATACCCAAGAAGATAAAAAACATAAATAATTTAACCCCCTTCACAAGAAAGACCCTGAATTAAACTATGTAAACTAAGCTTTACACAGACTAAACTCCCTTTCAAAACCAATTAAAAATTATATTTATAATAAATTTATTGTTTGAAAAACTTTAAAATAAAATAAAACATAATATTTTTTGATTTGGGGACACATTGAATCTCTATTCTATTACCTACCTTTAAACATTGTATTCAAAAGAGTGAAAAATACAATTCTTTACACAGATATTAAAATGAAACAATGGACAATGAACAAGTTAATAGTTACTCTCCTACACTATTATTTAAATTATTAACTCCTACGTTTTAATATTTAACAATAAAAAACGAGTAACATAAATAAGTGTTCTCCTCTCCTTGACCATTTAACAAGCATACTGAATAAAGACCTAAAAACTAAAACTTTAGTTGTAAGTACTTTATCTAATTTAACAAAAACAAATAAATTCCAAACAAAATTTGAAATATTAGTTTTTAAAGTACATAAAGTTTTTTTAACTAATTTAAAGGAGGAGGTAATAGGTCCTAAATTAACATTATCCTTAAAATTTTTAGTAAATAAATTAGTTTTATTAAAAAACGTTTTAAAAAATCCTATTTTATTACTTTCATTTTTAAGTGGTATGTTATTATTTTTATTATTTGTATTTTTTGATTTCATTTGATTTTAATTTTATATTAGCAAGAGTGGCGTTGTAAATTAAATTATCGTCTTTTAAACAATATTTTAACTACATTTCTGGTAAAAATAATAAATTGCATAAACAATTTAGTATACATTTTATTTTTTAACCATTTATTTTCCTTTTTTATTTGGTTTTTTATATCATAAATAAAAAAATCTCTATATTCTTTGTAAAAAAGACTATCTAAAGAGTCTAATATTTTACCTAAAGATAATACAAGGACAATCAGAGAATAAAATATTAATGAAAGCCAAATAGCATGAATAAGAATTACATTTACTATAATTTTTATACCTAAGTATGATGAAATTACATAAATTATAGTTTTACATGCAAAAATAAATATTAAAAAATATCCTAAAAAGGATAATAAGTAACGAATAATGATGATCATGTAAAATAATTAGATTAGCACAAGTAGTTTTGTAGTAAAGTTATTAAAGTAATTTATATTTTTTGATTATATTTATATATTTTTGTAAATTTTATTTTTGATTTTGAACATTGTTATTTAATTTTTGATCTTTGTTATTTGTATTTTGATCTTTGTTAATTGAATTTTGATAAATTTAAATAATAACCATTACTACGATACTTTTATACTGGTTCTCGTCCTTTTATTTTTATAAAACTGTTAAAAATTTAACATTTTTAGCTTAAATTTTAACTTAAAAGAATAAGATGCGTATAATATTTGTATCTTTTTGATAAAAAAGTGTTATACTGTTGTCAACGCTACTTGTGCCAATATAAAATTTATTAATATGAGAATAAAATCAGTTTTTTTAAGAAGACCAGCAACCGTTCCTAATTTATTTAAGCATTTATATCATTTTTATAAAGCAAATTCGGAATCAAAATATGTAATTGTTAAAGTTATACTTGAAGTTAATGATAGTAAGTTTGTTTTATGTGATCAAACTGCTGTAGATGTTACAAACAATATAGATTGTACTCATGTAAGAAACCAAGTTAAAGATAATTTTAATAAAATTACTAAAAATAAAGGTTCAATTAATGCAAATAGATGCGTTATTGAATTTTATATAACTAATGAAAAAGGTTATAAAGAATTTAACGAAAAAATATTAAACGAATTTTTAAATAAAATAAAGAATGGTAATGGTTAACTTTAGGGTAAATTAAATTTTACCCCCACTCTCCTTAAATAAATTTTATATTAGCAAACCAAATTTTTATTTAAAAGAAATGATGTGACAAATTTTGTATAAAAATGTAATCATATCAACGCTACTTGTGCTAAATAAAAAAACTTTAAAAAATGAAACTACATACAATTAAAATTAGAAGTATTTTAAAGGAAAGATACCTTAGAGATCATTTAACTAAATTCTTTAGAACAAATAATTTCAATACACAATATATTGACCTGATAGTTAAAATTTCTGGAGATAGTGATTCTATTTTCTATTCTTTAAGTAAATTTACCAGCATTGATTTAAACAATATGCCTGAAAAAGTTAATTTTGTTAATCAAGTTGTTAAAAAATTTAATATCTTGAGTGATGCTTACGAAAGTAAAACATCAATTAACAATAAAATACTTATTTATTATAAAGAAGTAGATGAAAGAAGTTATAAAAAATATGTTAGAAATATTAATATGTCTACTAAACTAAATAAATTTAGTGATGAAATATTACCTGTTAATAATATACCTTATAATACTGACTATAAAGGATGGGGTATAGTTACACCCTCCTCAACAAATCCTGGAAGTTTTATTATTAATGATGTATATTTTGATAATAATATTGATCATATTATAGTTGATTACATAAATTATAACTTAAATAAAATTACCATTTTTTATAAAGATAATAATGTATTTAAATTTTCTGATTTTAAAACTAAAAATGATAAATTTCAAAGAAGTTTTAATACAGGTCTAGTTGTTTACTTTGATGAAGATAAACCATTCTTTTCATTTGATGATAGTGTACAGAAACCTGTATACAAAAAGGATAAAGAAGGGAATCCAACTAAAGAAAGATTGGATATAATTAAACCTATTAATCCTTTATCAGTTAATGAAAATGAAGAACAAATAGAATCTGCTCCAGATTTTAATATTGTTACATTTGATATTGAAACTTATTCAATTAATAATGTTTACAATATTTTATCAGTATGTTTTGGTAGAACTTTTGTAGATCAAAACCAATTTTATATTGGGGATTATAAATCTACAAATGAATTACTTAAAGCTGTATTTGATAAATTATTTTCTGAAGAATTTAATAAGTCTATAGTTTATATTCATAATGGAGTAAATTTTGATCTTATTTTTATTGTAAAATTTCTATTATCATTGAAAAGCATTGAAATTACACCTATCTATAAAGATGGGAAATTCCTTAGCTTAACTATTAGATATGGAAAATATAAAACTAAAAAAGGTAAAATTGGATTCCACTATGTTTTAACAATTAGAGATTCTATGTTATTACTACCTTCATCTTTAAGTAAGTTGGCTAAATCTTTCGATGTTAAACAACAAAAAGATATCTTTCCATACAACTTTCCAAACAAAAACAATCTTAATTACGTAGGTGAAGTTCCTGGTTATAATTTCTTTGATCCTAAAAAAGTTTCTATTGAAGATTATAATAAATATGTTGAAAGTTTTAAAGGTAGTAAATGGAATCTAAAAACTGAAACCTTAAATTATTGTAGTAAAGATTGTATTTCTTTACATCAAATTTTAATTAATTTTTGTGAATTAGTTTATAACAAATTTATGGTTAATGCATTAACTTGTCCAACTTTACCTTCTTTAGCCTTCAAAGTATTTAGAACTATGTTCTTACCTAACAATATTGAGATTCCTTTATTAATTAAAGCTGTTTATGATAATATTTATCAAGCTTATTATGGAGGTCATGTTGATTTGTATGTACCTAAAGGTCCTATTTTAGATAATGGGAAAGTACTTTCAGTGAATAAAATTAAAGAACTTAATATACCTAAAATAGTTGAACAGAAAGGAATTGATTATATTAAAAAATTCTATAATACTGTAAAACATTATGATATTAATTCTTTATATCCTAAAGCCATGTCTAAATTTAAATACCCAACAGACATAATTGGATATTTTATAGGAGACATTACTTTAATAGAAAACTATGTTCATTTAGTTATTAAAGTGATTTAGTATAAAATAAATAAACTTTAGCTATTTTAAGGTTGATGGATTATCCTTTAATAGTTTAATAGAAAATCCCATTTCATCAGAGGGTAGTACTATAAGTTGATACTTATTTTGATTTTCGTACTAAAAGCGAGATATGGGGGTATTAGTTTTTTAACCCAATATTTTTATATATAATTTAAACTCCAAAATTAATAAACTTAATTTACCTAAATTAATTGAACAAAAAGGTATTGATTATGTTAGAAAAAAAACTTTAAGACTATTAAAGTTTATGATAAAAATTTATTATATCTTGATGCTATGGTTAAATATCGATTCCCTACTGATATATTTGGATATTTTATTGAAGACATTACTCTTTTATTAAATTATATTAATTATTACTAAAAATATGTTAATTTACGCACAAACATGTTAATTTATATAAAAGAGTTATTAATTATTGCTAATTGCATATAAAATATGATATAAAAAAAGTTTAATTATATCTAAA